ATGGAGAGTTTGATCCTGGCTCAGGATGAACGCTGGCGGTATGCTTTACACATGCAAGTTGAACGAAAGCTTATGCTTTAGTAGCGAACGGGTGAGTAACACGTAAGAATCTACCTTCAGGAGGGAAATAACAATTGGAAACGATTGCTAATGTCCCATATGCTGCAAAGTGAAATATTTTTTTGCCTGGAGATGAGCTTGCGCCTGATTAGCTAGTTGGTAAGGTAAGAGCTTACCAAGGCCATGATCAGTAGCTGGTTTGAGAGGATGATCAGCCACACTGGAACTGAGACACGGTCCAGACTTCTACGGAAGGCAGCAGTGGGGAATTTTCCGCAATGGGCGAAAGCCTGACGGAGCAATACCGCGTGAAGGATGAATGCCCGTGGGTTGTAAACTTCTTTTATTAGGGAAGAAACAATGACGGTACCTAATGAATAAGCATCGGCTAACTCCGTGCCAGCAGCCGCGGTAATACGGGGGATGCAAGCGTTATCCGGAATTATTGGGCGTAAAGAGTCTGTAGGTTGTTTAATAAGTCTGCTGTTAAATATTAGAGCTCAACTCTAAGCCAGCAGTGGAAACTATTAAACTAGAGTATGGTAGAGGCAAAGGGAATTCCCAGTGTAGCGGTGAAATGCGTAGATATTGGGAAGAACACCAGAAGCGAAAGCGCTTTGCTGGGCCATCACTGACACTCAGAGACGAAAGCTAGGGGAGCAAATGGGATTAGATACCCCAGTAGTCCTAGCCGTAAACGATGGATACTAGATGTTGCGCGTATCGATCCGTGCAGTATCGTAGCTAACGCGTTAAGTATCCCGCCTGGGAAGTATGCTCGCAAGAGTGAAACTCAAAGGAATTGACGGGGGCCCGCACAAGCGGTGGAGCATGTGGTTTAATTCGATGCAACACGAAGAACCTTACCAGAGCTTGACATGTCGTGAATTTTTACGAAAGTAAAAAGTGCCTTAGGGAACACGAACACAGGTGGTGCATGGCTGTCGTCAGCTCGTGTCGTGAGATGTTGGGTTAAGTCCCGCAACGAGCGCAACCCTTGTTTTTAGTTGCCATCATTTAGTTGGGTACTTTAAAAAGACTGCCGGTGACAAACCGGAGGAAGGTGAGGATGACGTCAAGTCAGCATGCCCCTTACGTTCTGGGCTACACACGTGCTACAATGGATATGACAAAAAGTTGCTAAACTGTAAAGTTAAGCTAATCTCTAAACATATTCTCAGTTCGGATTGCAGGCTGAAACTCGCCTGCATGAAGGTGGAATCGCTAGTAATCGCCGGTCAGCTATACGGCGGTGAATCCGTTCCCGGGCCTTGTACACACCGCCCGTCACACCATGGAAGCTGGCCATGCCCAAAGTTACTATTTCAGTGATGTACCTAAGGTAGGGCTAGTGACTGGGGTGAAGTCGTAACAAGGTAGCCGTACTGGAAGGTGCGGCTGGATCACCTCCTTATTAGGGATATCATATAATTTATTTATCTTAGATCGTTCAATTATTAGGGCTATTAGCTCAGTTGGTTAGAGCACACCCCTGATAAGGGTGAGGTCCCAGGTTCAAATCCTGGATAGCCCAAACTAAGGGGATATAGCTCAGTTGGTAGAGCGCTGCTTTTGCAAGGCAGATGTCAGCGGTTCGAGTCCGCTTATCTCCAAACCTTAATTATGCAAGTTTATAATTAAATTTGTACATATTAACTAATAATTTTGTAATAGTTACTTAATTTAGTATTTAATATATTAAGATTAAATCAAATAATTAAAGGCTTACGATGGATACCTTGGCATTTAGAAGCGATGAAGGGCGTGACTACCAACGAAATATTTCGGTGAGCTGGAAGTAAGCTATGATCCGGAAGTTCCCGAATGAGGTAACTCTTTAATACTATCTACTGAATATATAAGTAGATAAGAGCAAACTTAGTGAACTGAAACATCTTATTAACTAAAGGAAAAGAAAGCAAAAGCGATTCTCTTAGTAGCGGCGAGCGAAATGGGAACAGCCCAAACCACTTTAATTAGTTTTAGTGGGGTAGTGGGACAGTATTTATGAAAATAGAAGGTTAAGTGAATCAATTGGAATGTTGAACCATAGAAGGTGAAAGTCCTGTACCTGAAAACTGACTAGTATCTTAATTGTATCCCAAGTAGCATGGGACACGTGAAACCCCGTGTGAATCAGCGAGGACCACCTCGTAAGGCTAAATATTACTAAATGACCGATAGTGAACTAGTACCGTGAGGGAAAGGTGAAAAGAACCCCGGGAGGGGAGTGAAATAGAACATGAAATCGTAAGCTTACAAGCAGCAGAAGGACGACTTTATCGTTTAACTGTGTGCATGTTGAAGAATGAGCCGGCGACTTATAGGCAGTGGCAGGTTAAAATAGAAAATATTGGAGCCATAGTGAAAGCGAGCTTTAATAGAGCGTTAGTCACTGTTTATAGACCCGAACCCGAATGATCTAACCATGACCAGGATGAAGCTTAGGTAACACTAAGTGGAGGTCCGAACCGACTGATGTTGAAAAATCAGCGGACGAGTTGTGGTTAGGGGTGAAATGCCAATCGAATTCGGAGCTAGCTGGTTCTCCCCGAAATGTGTTTTGGCACAGCGGTTGATGCTATAGCTTAGGGGTAAAGCACTGTTTCGGTGCGGGCTGCGAGAGCGGTACCAAATCAAGGCAAACTCTGAATACTAAGTGTGTAGTCAACCAGTGAGACAGTGGGGGATAAGCTTCATTGTCAAAAGGGAAACAGCCCAGACCACCATCTAAGGCCCCTAAATAATTGCTAAGTGGTAAAGGAAGTAAGAATGCTTATACAACCAGGAGGTTTGCTTAGAAGCAGCAATCCTTTAAAGAGTGCGTAATAGCTCACTGGTCTAGTGATCTTGCGCCGAAAATGAATGGGACTAAGTAATTTGCCGAAGATGTGGGATGTTTTACATCGGTAGGGGAGCGTTCTGTTTTAGTTTGAAGCATCAACGTAAGTGGATGTGGACGAATCAGAAGTGAGAATGTCGGCTTGAGTAGCGAAAACATTGGTGAGAATCCAATGCCCCGAAAACCTAAGGTTTCCTTTGGAAGGTTCGTCCGCGAAGGGTGAGTCAGGACCTAAGGCGAGGTTGAAAAACGTAGTCGATGGATAACAGGTTAATATTCCTGTACTGTTTATTACTGATATTGAGGAACGGAGAAGGCTAAATCATCCGGATGTTGGTTACCGGTTTAAACTAGCGAGGTTAAGAAAAGTAGCGAAAATACTTTGAGCTAAGCAGTGAATACAAAATACTAAGGTATTAAAGTGATTGATGTCATGCTTCCTAGAAAATCTCATCATATCTTAAGTAATAAATACCTGTACCTTAAACCGACACAGGTAGGTAAGTAGAGTATACTAAGGGGCGCGAGATAACTCTCTCTAAGGAACTCGGCAAAATAGCCCCGTAACTTCGGAAGAAGGGGTACCCTCGTAGGGTTGCAATAAATAGGCCCAAGCGACTGTTTATCAAAAACACAGGTCTCCGCGAAGTCGTAAGACAATGTATGGGGGCTGACGCCTGCCCAGTGCCGGAAGGTTAAAGAAGTTGGTTAGTATTTACACGAAGCTGACGACTGAAGCCCCGGTGAACGGCGGCCGTAACTATAACGGTCCTAAGGTAGCGAAATTCCTTGTCGGGTAAGTTCCGACCCGCACGAAAGGCGTAACGATTTGGGCACTGTCTCGGAGAGAGACTCGGCGAAATAGAATTGTCTGTGAAGATGCGGACTACCTGCACCTGGACAGAAAGACCCTATGAAGCTTTACTGTATCCTGGAATTGATTTTGGGTTTATTTTGCGCAGAATAGGTGGGAGGCTATGATCTTATATTTGAGGATATAAAGAAGCCATCAGTGAGATACCACTCTAATTAAACTAGAATTCTAATCTTGAAGCCGTTATCCGGCCAAGAAACAGTTTCAGGTGGGCAGTTTGACTGGGGCGGTCGCCTCCTAAAAGGTAACGGAGGCGTGCAAAGGTTTTCTCAGGCTGGTCGGAAATCAGTCGTAGAGTGCAAAGGCATAAGAAAGCTTGACTGCGAGACCTACAAGTCGAGCAGAGACGAAAGTCGGCCTTAGTGATCCGACAGTACTGAGTGGAAAGGCTGTCGCTCAACGGATAAAAGTTACTCTAGGGATAACAGGCTGATCTCCCCCAAGAGTTCACATCGACGGGGAGGTTTGGCACCTCGATGTCGGCTCATCGCATCCTGGGGCGGTAGCACGTCCCAAGGGTTGGGCTGTTCGCCCATGAAAGCGGTACGCGAGCTGGGTTCAGAACGTCGTGAGACAGTTCGGTCCATATCCGGTGCAGGCGTTAGAGTATTGAAAGGATTTCTCCTTAGTACGAGAGGACCGGGAGAAACATACCGCTGGTGTACCAGTTATTGTGCCAACAGTATACGCTGGGTAGCCAAGTATGGATTGGATAACCGCTGAAAGCATCTAAGTGGGAAGCCTACCTTGAGATGAGTACTCTTTAAGATCACGGTAAGATTAACCGTTTGATAGGCGTTAAGTGTAAGTGTAGTAATATATTTAGCTGAGACGTACTAATAGATCAAAAATTTGATTTAATATGTAAGTATTATAATTTATGTCTTGATATTTATAGCGCAGTGGACCCACTCCAAACCATTCCGAACTTGGTTGTTAAACTCTGCAGCGACGATGATACTTGAGAGGACACTCTCCGGGAAAGTAGTTCAATATCAGGACTGTATTATTTTTTAGCTATGCTATTGTAATTTTACCTGAATATCCCCATTTTCTTAAATTAAGTATTTTCTTTCGTTCAATTTTTGATAATGGTATTATTTTTTTTATAGCATTTTTTACATCTGTTGTTGTAAATTCTCTTTTATTATAAAACCCTATATACATTGCATCTATTATCGATTGTTCTATTTCTGCTCCTGAAAATCCTTTGCTAATTTTAGATAAATAATATATATTATATTTGTTCCAAGTTATTGGTCGATATGTCTTTAAATGTATTTGAAATATCTTTAGTCGTGCTTTGAAATTAGGTAAGTCTACAAAAAAAATTTCGTCGAACCGACCTTTTCTTAATATTTCTATTGGTAGTTGATGTATTGTATTTGCTGTTGCGACAATAAATACTTCTTGTTTTTTTTCTGAAAGCCAAGTTAAAAATATATTAGTTACTCTTTGCTTTGTTCCACTATCATTATTAGTATTGTATTCACTAAATATTTTATCTATTTCGTCAATCCATAGAATACATGGAGAACTTTTTTCGCATATGTTAATGACTTTTTCTATTCTATTTTCAGATTCTCCTAATATACCTGTAAAAACTTTGCTAACGTCTAATCTAAATAGAGGCATATTCCATTCATTTGAAATTATTTTTGCACTTAATGATTTACCTGTTCCTTGAATTCCTACAAGTAATACTCCTTTTGGTTTCTTTATTCCATACGAGTTAGCTATCTGTGTAAATGCTAAATTTCTAATTTGTAGCCAATTTTTTAAGTTTTGTAATCCTCCAACTTCTACTAAATTACTCTCTGATGAATAAAATTTTAATCCTTCTGTGTTCTGTATAATTTTTTCTTTTTCTTGTAAAATTTGTTCTATGATTTGATTTTTTGATATATTATTTAGTATTAATTTGGACAGTGATTTACGTATTTTATTAATTGAAAAACCTGTATATGCTACACAAATTGCTTGTCTATATTTTAATTTGTCTGTGTTTTCTTTATATAAAAAACGATTTAATTCAATTAATATTTCTTTTTTATTAGGTAGTGGCATCTGTATATATACAATATATTCTTTGAGTTCTATTGGTATATTGACTTCTGTTCCACTTAATATCACATATTGATCACTTTTATTTAAATACTGATATAGGTTTTTTAATTTTCTACTAATACTTATATCCTGAAGAAAAACATGAAAATCCTTTAAAAAGAATACTTTAGCCCTTTTGTTATTATATTTTGTAATTGTATTTAAAGCTTCTAGTGGATTTTGTATGCATTGATATGTATAGTTAGGATTATCTTTATAACCATCTATAAAGTTCCATGAGTATATTTTCCCTTTAAACATTTTGTTAATTGTCTGTTGTAAAATATATTCTAATCGTTCTTCTTCTTCAGTAGAGATATAAATTAAAAAGTGCTTTGATATTAGTACTGTTTGAATTTCTTTTTCAAAGTTCATTTAAATTTTTAATCTGCTTGTAATCTTGTATACTCTATTTCTAAACATAGAGTATAGTTTATATATTTTATCTAATTAATTCTTTCCTTTTTTTTTGTCTTCTTAAGTTAATAATTCTTTGACCACTTTTTGTTTTCATTCGACTTAAGAACCCATTTTTTCTTTTTTTCTTTATTGTAGTAACAGTTTTCATTTAATTGTTTTTTATCTTATAATTAATTTATACTCATTATCTTTTTATTAATTATATATTCTTTTATGCAAGTTTGTATAATATTTTTTTGATTTATTTATGTGTAATAATGTTTTATTTTTTCGTTTGTACCTATTGATTATTCTAATTTTTTTGTCTATTTTTTCTTTCTTTCTTTCAAGACATTTATTTAGATTAGTATTTAATAGTCTAAAGTTTTTATTTTTATTTAATCATTTAAAAAAAAAGAGTTTTAATACAGCTAATTATGTGAGTCTTTTTAGTTTCTATGTATTGCGTGGAGATCTATTTTTATCTGTTGCTTTGTCTGAGTTCATATTGAAAAAAAATGATAATTCTATTGATAAAGATTTAGTATATGATTCTTTAGCTTACTCTTATTATAATCATTCTTTTTATAGTATTTCTGAATATTATTGTTTCAAGATTCTATCTTTCTCTCCATCTAATTATAAGATAATTTTGAATTTGGCCAATATGTATTCTGATTTAGGTTATAAAACAAAAGCTAATAACCTTTTTATTCGTGCTAGTAAATTCAAGTCTGATAATTTATTATCTAAGTGACGTATGTAAACATTGAGACAATATTTGTTTTATTATTTGAGTCGGGATAGCAGGATTTGAACCTGCGGCATCCTGCTCCCAAAGCAGGCGCGCTACCAAGCTGCGCTATATCCCGTTAATTTTATTATATATAAGAACATTCTATCTGTCTAGTTATTTTATAAGCTATAACTTAGTATAGCTTATTTCTTGATATGTTCAATTTGGATACCAAAACATTCCTTTGACTCCATCTGGATCTATAATAAAACCGATATGTCTATAAAATTTTACTACTTCAGGATCTGCAAATAAGGTGATTGTACTTATATCATAATTACGTAATTGTTTAATTACTTCATTCATTAAGGCTTTTCCTAGTCCTTGACCTTGGAATTCTGGATCAATTGCTACATCCCAAATTGTTGCATTAAATGATCCATCAGAGGTCACTCTAGCAAAACCTATTAGTTTTTTTTTATTTTGTTGGTAGTAGAATATTGATACTATTAAAAAGCTATTGTCTAATGCTATTTTTACTTTTTTTAGAGGTCTTCTAACCCAACCTACTGAATCACAAAGCCTTTCTAAGTCAGATAAATTAATATTTTGATTAATAGTTAAATATATATTGTTTCTTTTGTTATTTTCTTTAATTAATAGACTTTCCTTTTTATCTAATTTTAGTGAATTTTTAGAGTTAAAGAAAAACTTCCAAAATGTCATAATTTTTATGCTTTACTTTTGCTTAAAAACACTCATTTCTTATGTTCAAAAAATGTTACTTTTTATACATAAAATATTTATGTGTATTATGATTTTATATTATAGCGTATTTTTAATTGTCTATATGATTTAACTATTTGTTGTTATACTTATATTTTGGAATTTAAGGAAAAATACTTGTGAAAAAAAATATAGTTATTTTGCTATCTGCTTTTATCTTTTTATTTACTTCTCAATCTATACATGCAGAGGTTGCTGGTTTAGTTCCTTGTAAAGATTCTCCGGCTTTTGCTAAAAGATTAAAACAATCTTTAAAAAAATTAGAAGTTCGTTTATCAAAGTATGAACCTTCTACTCCACCAGCTTTGGCTATTAATAATAAAATTAAGCAAACACAAAGTCGATTTGATAAGTATAGTAAAGCAGGAATTTTATGTGGTTCTGAGGGTTTACCTCATTTAATAGCCGATGGTAGATGGAATCATGCAGGTGATTTTATGTTGCCTGGTTTATTATTTATTTATATTACAGGTTGGATTGGATGGGTAGGTAGAGGTTATTTAAGAGCTGTTAGTTTGTTAAAGAAACCATCTGAAAAAGAAATAATCATTGATGTTCCTTTGGCTATGAAGTTTTCGTTATCTGGATTTACTTGGCCATTAGCTGCCTTGCAAGAGTTTACTAGTGGTGAATTATTAGCTTCTGATGATGATGTTTCTATTTCTCCGCGTTAATTATAGCAAAAAAAGTTATTTACTAAGGAATAATTATGAATAATAATTTGATGAAATATTTATCTACAGTGCCTGTTATAGGAGCAATTTGGATTACATTTACTGCAGGCTTTGTTATAGAAATTAATCGCTTTTTCCCTGATATCTTGTCGTTTTCATTTTAATCATTATTGATATAAAAAATTAATTTGTTTATTCTATATGATTTATTGTTTTTAATTATAACATTAGTATCTATTGATAAAATATTTATTATATTTTTGTTAATATTAAATTTAAACTGTATAGATTTTAGATTTTTTATATATTAATTATTATGAGTTTAGTAACTAAAGTAATTCTTAATGCTGATAATGAGTTAAGGTATCCTAGTATAGGTGAGTTAGAAGGATTAAAAATTTATTTTAACAATAGTGAAGAAAGAATTACCATTGTTCGTAAATTGAGAGATAAGCAGCAAGATATAATTAAATTAGCCAGTAAAGCTATTTTTCAAATTCATCCAGAGTATATTGCGCCGGGTGGGAATGCTGAGGGAGCACGTAAAAGATCTCTATGTTTGCGTGATTATGGTTGGTATTTAAGGTTAGTTACTTATGGAGTCTTATCTGGAGAAAAAGAATCTATTGAGAAACTTGGTATTATTGGTGTTAAAGAAATGTACAATTCTTTGGGTGTTCCAATTCTAGGCATGATAGATTCAATAGAGTGTTTGAAAAATGCATCCTTAGAATTTTTATCAGATTCTCAGGTTAATTGCGTAATTCCATATTTTGATTGTATTATAAAAGGGATGTCTAGTTAATTAATTTGTGACGATAGTTGATTGATATTATTTAGAATGTTATAATATTTGTAAGCTCGAAATTTTATATAGATGATAAGTGAAGTTTGTCAGAACTGAAAAGTAGCAGCAATTAACTTACATAATCTAGGTATTTTTTCGGGTTTTTGTTATTTTACCTAGTCTGTCTGTAATTATTTATCATAAAGTTATCTTAAGATATTCAATTTAAATATTATATTTTTAATATAGGTTGATTGTAAAATTCATATGAAATCGTTAATGATTCAAGGAGCGAAAATACTTACTACAGGCTCTGCTATTCCTTCCTCTAGTTTTAGCAATAATGAGATTAGTAAAGTTGTTGATACCTCTGATGCGTGGATTGTAACTCGTACGGGTATTAAGGAAAGAAGATTATTAAAAGGAATTGATAAGTCTATTACTGATCTAGCTGTGTTAGCTTCTAAACAAGCTTTGGGCAGAATTTCAATGGATCCTTCTCAAATAGATTTAATAATTCTTGCTACATCAAGTCCTAATGATCTTTTTGGAAGTGCTAGTAAAATACAATATGAAATAGGTGCAATCAACGCTGTGGCTTTTGATTTAACGGCAGCATGCTCTGGATTTGTCTTAAGTCTTGTAACAGCTGCTCAATTTTTGCAAACTGGTGCTTATAAAAATATATTGGTGGTTGGCGCAGATGTTTTATCAAAGTGGGTTGATTGGTCTGATCGTAGTACGTGTATTTTATTTGGAGACGCAGCTGGAGCAGCTATATTACAATCGTGTTCTTCTATTGATAATTCTATACTTAGTTTCCAATTGAATACTGATGGAAATTATTCAAAGCATCTTTCTATTGCTTATGAGCATAATATTACTCCTCATTCTAAGCTTAATTTATATCAAGGTTCTTTTAAACATATCTCTATGAATGGTAAGGAGGTTTATAAATTTGCAGTTTTTCAGGTTCCATTAAGTATACTGAAGTGCTTGAATTCTTTAAATATGTCAGTAGATGAGGTGGATTGGTTAGTTTTACATCAAGCTAATGAACGTATTCTAACTGCTATTGCTGAAAAACTATCAATTAGTAGCAATAAAATTATTGCTAATTTACATAAGTATGGTAATACTTCTGCTGCTTCTATACCACTTGCTTTGGATGAAGCAATACAAGAGAATAAAATCTCTCATAATGATATTATTGTTCTTGCTGGTTTCGGTGCTGGTTTAACATGGGGAACTGTTATAGTACGTTGGTAATCTATATTATCAATCATAATATTGTTTTTTATATATATTAAAATATAAATATTGCTTGATGATATAATCAGGTGATAAGGTGGTTTTAGTTATATTTTATTATCAAATAAGGATATTTGAATGACTTCATCTTTATCTAGTTTTTTTAATAGTCTAATCTTAGGAGCTATAATAGTAGTTGTACCCATTGGTTTAGCTTTAATTTTTGTAAGTCAAAAAGATAAAACTTTGCGAGATTAGATTCTCTTGTGTAAATCTTTAAACATATTTTGATATACATAACAAGTTAGTTTTATCTAATTTGTTATTTAATATTCACTAATCTTTTTTATTTCTATATATTATGTCTTTATCTAGATGGTTGTCTCAGAAGAAAAATTTGCTTAGTAATAAAAATATTAAGCAAACTAACTTAAATTTATCTCAAAATCTTTGGATTAAGTGTAATCAATGCAGTTTATTGATGTATCGTAAATTGCTTGAATCAAACTATAAAGTGTGTCCTAAATGTAATTATCATTTTCCAACTTCAAGCCATGATAGGATTAATCAATTATTTGATATTGATAGTTGGTGTCCTATTGATACTAATTTATCATCAACTGATCCTCTAGGTTTTTCTGACCGTAAGTTGTATAGTGTTAGATTATTTGATATGAAATTTAAAACTGGTTTGTCAGATGCAGTACAAACAGGAATAGCTTCTATTAGAAATATTAAAGTTGCATGTGGAATTATGGATTTCCGTTTTATGGGTGGCAGCATGGGATCAGTTGTAGGTGAAAAATTAACTAGATTAATTGAAAAAGCAACTTATGATAATATTCCTTTAATTATTGTCTGTGCTTCTGGTGGTGCTAGAATGCAAGAAGGTATGTTAAGTTTAATGCAAATGGCTAAAGTATCCTCAGCTCTTTACAGACATAGTGAAAAATCTTTGCCTTATTTTACTATTTTAACATCACCGACAACTGGTGGTGTAACTGCTAGTTTTGCTATGTTAGGTGATATTATTCTTGCTGAGCCTGGTGCTGTAATTGCTTTTGCTGGTAGAAGAGTAATTGAGCAAACAATTAAAGAAGATCTTCCAGATAATTTTCAAACTTCTGAATATTTGTTCAAGCATGGTTTTATTGATTTAATTGTTTCTAGGACTAAGCTATATGAACAGTTACATCAATTATTGTCTTTATACGTTAATTCTAATTCTTTTCATTAATTTTAAAGCACATTTTTTATCCTATATTGTAATATATATATCATAGTAATATTTAAAAAATTTTAAAAAATTTATTCAATGTATTACTTAATGACCTGAGTTTAGGTGTTTAATTTCTTCTCAAATAGTGGATTTAATTAATATTCTAATACTTTTATTATTTTTTATTAAGTGAGTGAACTATGATTAAAAAAAACATTATTTTGTTATTATTTGCGGCTGTTTTTATATTAGTAGGCTTTTCTATTTCACCTGTTTATTCAATCGATTTGGATGAGGCTACTAGAACTGTACCGTTTGATACTTCTAGTAAAACTATTACTTTAACACCTGAACAAGTTAAAAGAGGCAAACGTTTATTTAATAACTCATGTGCTCAATGTCATAATGGTGGAATTACTAAAACAAATCCTAATATTGGTTTAGAGTTAGAGTCTTTAAGTTTAGCAATTCCAGCTAGGGATAATGTTGTTAGTCTTATTGATTATATGAAAGATCCTAAAAGTTATGATGGTCAAAATTCAATAGCTGAGCTACATCCTAGCATTAAAAGTGCAGAGATTTTTCCAAAGATGAGTAACTTAACAGATGAAGATTTGTTATCTATGGCTGGTTATATATTATTGCAACCAAGAGTAGCTCAAGAAAAATGGGGAGGTGGTAAGATTTATTACTAGTTTTTTTATTTTATTTATTAATATATGTAAAAAAAAGATATAATTAAACTGTAAGATAGTTTTATTTTTACAAAAAACATAAATCTATTTGTTGAATTTAATAATGATAGGATATTTATCATGAGATTTTTATTTTCTTTATTTGTAAGCTTTTTTACTGTATATACATTAACTATTCGTTCATCATTTGCGCAAGAAATTGATTTAGATGCAGGTGCGCAAATATTTTCTGATAATTGTGCTGCATGTCATATAGGCGGTAATAATTCTGTAAATCCAACAAAAACTTTAAAATTAGAAGTTTTACATGAATTTAGTCGAGATAGTTTTGATGCAATTAAGTATCAAGTTTCCAATGGTGGTGGTGGAATGCCTGCTTTTGGTGATAAATTTTCTGAAGAAGAAATTTGTAATGTTGCTAGTTTTGTTTTAGATACAGCTAAAAACAATAGTTGGTAATTTTGTTAATATTATTCAGCTATGAGTAAAAAATTATTGATTAATTTTTTACTCGTATATTTAATTTATTTATAATACCTTTATCAATCAAAAATTTTATACTTTTTAATGTCATATAGTTTATACCCAACCGTGTTATATTTACAGGATGGAACTCTTTATAGAGGATTTTCTTTCTTTAAGATATCGTCTAGTTTTGGTGAAGTAGTTTTTAATACAGGTATGACTGGATATCAAGAAATTTTTTCTGATCCTAGTTATGCTGGTCAAATGGTTGTTTTTACTTATCCTGAATTAGGCAATACTGGATTAAATAAGTGTGATAATGAATCTAATTTTATACACGTTAAAGCTTTGATTGCTAGAAATATTTCTTCATTTTCAAGTAGTTGGAGATCCTGTATATCTCTACGAGATTATATTATAACAAAACAAATTCCTCATATATTTGGTTTAGATACAAGGTCTTTAACTAAGCATTTAAGATTATTTGGTGTAACAAATGGTGTTTTATTAGATGCCTATGATAAAAGCAAAATTAATATATTTAATGTACAATCTATAAATAATATAGATTTAGTTAGGAAGATCACTAGCAGAACAACCTACAGCATTTATAATAGTGTATTTAATAATTTAGATAACTTTAATTATAATTGTATTAATTTTAAACTAAGTACTTCTAACATTGTATCTAGAAAATACAAAATTTTGGTATTAGATCTAGGTATTAAGTTTAATATTTTAAGGAAGTTATTGTTGCTTGGCTGTAATGTTTTTATTGTTCCAGCTACTTGTAATTATAGTGACATTCTTAAATATAGTCCGGATGGTATTGTTTTATCTAATGGCCCAGGAAATCCTCTATTAGCTAATTATGTTATTGATACAGTGAAAAGATTAGTTAAATTTTCTAATATTCCTATATTTGGTATTTGTATGGGGCATCAAATTTTAAATATAGCTCTTGGTTTACAAACTTATAAGCTCAAATTTGGTCATAGAGGTCTAAATCATCCTTGTGGTGTGAATAAGTATTCAGAGATTACAAGTCAAAATCATGGATTTGCAGTGAATCAAAATGCTTTTGTCAATAAAAACCTGTTAAAAATATTCTCAGTAAAATATTTCAATTTAAATGATTTTACTATTTCTAGTACTTTTCATAAAAAACTTCCAATTTTGTCTGTACAATATCATCCGGAGTCTAGCCCAGGGCCACATGATTCTGAGTATTTATTTGAAGTTTTTATTAAGTTAGTTAATATAGTTATTAATGAATTCTAATTTTTTAGTTATTATTATACTTTATCTATATTTACCACTCTATATTATTAAATAAATAATATAAAGCTTGTGTACCTCTTAATTGATTAAATAGAGGTAAATGTCCTTCTGGCGCATCTATTGTCCACATAAATTCTTGTGGATATCTTTTCATTACTCCTTCTTTTAGCCATTGTATTTTTTCCCAGAGTTTGTCCCATTTTTTGTTGTTATTTATCCAGATTTTTTTTTGTACAGAAAATCCAAATTTACCTTTTGAGTATATTTTCCATAATAAGTCTAAAATAAATAAATCATTTTTTGGTACAAATTGAATATCTGTAAAGTATAACCAACTTTTTTTACTCTTAGTATTAAGTTCTACTATTTCACATAAGCATCTTTGTGTTAATTTGTCAGCTTCTTTAAATTTTTTATTAATTAGTAAGTTTTGTAATTTTTGGTAATTAGTATATTTGCATTTTGTTAAATTTATTGCTCCATTTGGTAGTTTTTGTATTAGTGTTTTGATAACTTGTTGATCATCTATTTCTATTATCTTTTGATACATTAGTCCGTCTATTATTTGAGTATTGCTGTTGTTTAAATTAGAACGTTTAGTAATTTCATTAATTATGATTTCTCTTCCTTCTTTATTAAGTAGTATTTCATCAATAACTTTTTCTATTTCAGAAGTTATGATTGAATAGTTTTTTCTAAGTATTTTTATTATTTGTTCTTCACTATGTGGTAGTTTATTTTCTTTTGTTGTCATGAATCAGTTTAAAAAATCTATTTCAAGTGTTTATAATGTAATTTTATTGTTATTATATAGTTTTTTCATTTATATATTTGTGTATGAATTGTTATTTATTTAAATAAAAAACTATTATTCTAATTAATATAAGAATAAGATTACTAAATAAGTTAATTGAGCAATATAAAAAGTATTTAGCTATTTGTATAAGAAATTTTTCAATTTTTGGTATAATTAAATCTTTAAGTTCTAGCCAAAATAGAAATATTATCTTGATCTGATTTAAGCTTTGAATTTTTTTACCTTTTGCTAGATATATATACTTAGAAATTATACCTTCTGAGCTTATAATCCATATTTTTTGTCTTTCATTATAAAAAGATTTAATATCGTATATGTATAATTGTACTAAATTTTGCCATTTTAAGTTGTTTAAGAATAGTATTATGGATCTATTGGATGTATATAGTTTATTACATATATTTTGTTTTTTTAAGAATTTGTTAATATTTAATGAATCATTTAGATTATATATTAGTTGTTTGATTACTATGTTTCCAATTTGGATAATGAAATTTTCAAGTAAAACTTTTACGTGATTATATGGCGTATATAATGTTTCAAATAAAAATATATCATTTTCTATATATGATGATCCAAAAATCAAGTATATTAGTAAGTGATCTGTTAAGTTATTGTAATTGTGCTTTAATTTATTACTATCAGATATTGCATCATTAAATTGAAATTTAAAAAAAAAACTACTTGATACCCTATTTATAAAAATTTTTATAATTTGTTTGTTTAGTTTTATTAATATTTGAGGATCTAAATTTATTTCAATCATATCTAAAATTAATTCTTTAAATTCACTTAAGATAGATTGTAAGAGTTTAGTTCTAGTAATATTATTTAAAATATCTAAATATAAGTATTGCTGACTTTGATTATTTGTCTTTAACGCTAATTTTTTTTCTGTTTCAATAAACAAATCTACTAATGCATTATTTAAACTAATACTTTGTCGGTTAGGCCAATATTTTATTATCATTTTGTGAGACATTGTATATATTTTAATTGAATTATATTTTATTGATAAAATTTAAAAAAAATTTTTCATGTTTTTGATTTTGTATTACAATAATTTTTAGAGTTTAACTATATTTTCGTGCGATTATTTTTATTCCAATTTTTAATAATGTATAATTACCATTTTGCTTTTGCTAGTCAAAGTTTTTTTCTTGATCAGGAACCAATAGAAGAGATATTGCGTGAGCGTACACAGTATTATAATAATTGTGAAAAGGAGATTGATTTTTGGTTTGTTTTAAACCCCAATTTTTTAAAGTCATTAGATGATTCGGTTAATTATTATGATAAAAATCAATCATTTGCAGCAATAGTATCATTAGATAAACAATTTATACAATGGTTAAAATTAAGGCTGATATTTGTTTCTATTGGAAGTTTTAGATCGCAATCAGTTTTTGTTCCTTATTAGCTTTGTTAGTATAAAAATTATTAATTTTCATGTGGTGTTACAAATAGTGTTAAAATTTCTTTACTAAAAGTTTCAGCTGCTTTAGATTTATATCTATTTGGATGAATAATAATAGAGAGCATTCGTTTTACCGTCACATTTTTTATTTTTGCCCAGTGTATTATTCCTAATTCTAATTCTTTAGCTATTGCTGATACTGAAACAAATGCTGCTCCTAAGCCTGATTGAACAGCATTTTTAATTGCTTCTATTGAATTAAGTTCCATTTCTATTTTAAATCTGCTGCTATCTATATCATGTTGGTGTAGAATTTTATCGATTACTTTTCTAATTGTTGATTGAGTATCTAGTGCTATAAATCTAAGTCTATATAAATCTTCTTTTTGTATATTAGGTATTTTTGAAAAAGTATGTGATATTGGTAGAATTAATGCTAATTCGTCTTCTGCATATGATGTTATTTGTAGTATATCTTTTAATTCATTAGGAACTTCTCCACCTATAACAGCTAAATCAACTTGTCCATTAGCAACTCCCCATGATATTAATCTTGTAGAATGTACTTGTAGTTGTACATTTACTTGTGGATACCTTTGTCTAAAAAGTCCTATTAATCTAGGCATTAAATAAGTCCCAGTCGTTTGGCTTGCTCCTATAACTAATGATCCTCCTTGTAAGTTCTGTATGTCTTCTAGTGCTCTACAAGTTTCTTCACATAAAGCTAAAATTCTACCTCCATAGCGTAGTAATAAATTTCCTGCTTCTGTAAGTGTTGCTTTTTTACTTGTTCTTTCAAATACTGGTATATTTAGTTGTTTCTCCAAGTTTTGAATTTGTAAACTAATTGCTGGTTGTGATACGTATAAGCTATCAGCTGCTTTTTTGAAGCTTCCCTCCTTAATAATTGCTTTTAAAATTCTTAGCTGATCTAATGTGAATGGTAAGTCTCTCATTGTTATATATCCAATTGTTTTTATTTTTCATTACAATTTTTAAGTCTTGTTTAATTTATACTATAAAGTTTATTTTTTTTATATATTAATTATCATTTATATATACTATTTATAATATATACAGAGAGATTTTTTATATTAACATAATTTACTAAAAACCTAAGGAAATTTTATCTATGGATATGAGATTAGTAATTGTATTCTTACCTTTAATAGCTGCTGGCTCTTGGGCAGTTTATAATATAGGTCGAGTTGCTATTCAGCAATTTCGTAGCATGTAATGTAGTATAATATATATATAGTGTGATTTTTTTATTTTAGTAGAAAATTTTTTTGTTGAAAATTTTCTACTTTTTATATACTATTTATTTTTTTTATAACGGGTTGATATTATAATATGGCTGTTCCTAAAAAAAGAACTTCAAAATCTAAGTCTCGTAAAGCAAATTGGAGAAAGAAGGCTTTATTTGCTAGTCAAAAATCATTATCATTAGCTAAGTCATTGATAAAAGATAAGTCTACGACTTTTGTTTATAGTAAGTCTTTAGATGATTATAAGTTGACTGAAGTAGTTTAATCTGATTACATATATGAATACAAACTACATTTATTTATTATGATCTTGCGTTACTTAAATTTTAATACTTATATTCTCAAGAGTCCGAATATAAGTTTCTTGATTAAATTACCTACAATTAAAGACATTTGGGTATTTAGTTGTATTGAAGGCTCTCAATTTAACTTTTTAAAGCAAAGTTTTAAAATCAATAATATTTCTAAAATTATAATACCTAATTTACATATATCAAATATTTCGGGTTTATTAGGTTTATTATCTACATTAAATTTAACAGGAAGAACAAAGTCTCTTCATATTTATGCTCCTATTGATTTACAGTATTATTTAGATTTAGGCAAAAAGTATTCTAAGACTAATTTTAGTTATATGTTGTATATTCATGTTTTAAAAACGGGTTTAATTATTAATCAATATAGTTGTCGAATATATGCATTGAATTGTCATGGATGTTATGAGTTTTTTATTATTCAATCTGAACAACACGGTACTTTTTATTTAGATAAAGCAAGAAATAATTATTTATTACCTAGTCCTTTATATGGTAAGTTGAAGAAGGGCTTAAGTTTTCTATTTCTTGATGGATTCATATTAAGTGGTTCTAATTTTACTTCTTGTAATGCTTTAGGTTCTCAAATATCTTGCTTATTCTCATCTTTTTATAGTAGAAGAGCTTTTGAAAGTATTAATAATACTCGATTGATATTGTTTATGTGATTCTTTTTATAAAATACTATATAATTATTAGTAATTAAATTTATTATATTGATCAATTCTTTAATCTTTTTACAATTAATTTATGACTTATGCAGTGATTGATGTTGGTGGTAATCAAATAATTATTGAGCCGGGAAAATTTTATGATATAAACTATATTTTTGCTAATCCTGGAGATGTAATTAGTTTTAAGAGAGTTTTGTTTTGTTCTAAATCAGGTGATTATCATATTGGTACTCCTTGTTTAGATCAAATATTTGTTAAAGCGATAGTATTGAAACATTTAAAAGGTAAAAAAATAAAAATTTTTAAAGTAAAACCTAAAAAAAATAATCGTACTAAAAAAGGGTATCGTCAAAAATTGACTAGAATATTTATACAGGATATTCTTGATTCAAATTTGTAATTTTTATATAAATTGTTGAAAATTAAAAAAAATAGATATGGCACATAAAAAAGGTAGTGGTAGTACTAAAAATGGTCGTGATTCAAACTCTAAGAAATTGGGAGTTAAAAAATATGGTGGTGAAATAGTAAAACCTGGGCAAATTATCGTTCGTCAGAGAGGAAGTAAGTTTAAATTAGGGCAAAATGTTAATCAAGGTAAAGATTATACGATTTATTCTATTATTAGTGGAGTAGTTCAATTTGAAGTTTCTAATAAGAATAAACGTAGAATAAGTGTCAATCCAAATTAAGTTCTAGTTTTGTATAATATTATTTTAGTTAAACAGAAATTCATGTAAATGAATTTTCATTATTTTATGAATGGTAAAAAAAATTATAATTTCTTATTTCAATAGTATTGCAGCTACTTTGCAAACAAGTAAAGTTCAAGAGGTTATTTTAATTAATAAGGTTTATCAAGTAAACGATATCTATCTTGGTATAGTTCACAAAATTTTTTCTAGTATTAATGCCGCATTTATTAATTTAGGTCAAGATACTAAAAGTGGCTTTATACATATAAGTGATATTAAAACTTTAAAAAGAGGTCAAAAGTTTTTTTCTATAAATGATTTATTATCTATTAATCAGTTAATATTGGTGCAGGTTGTAAAAGAGCCAACATTTCATAAGGGTCCACGTTTAACATCTAATATACATTTGCATGGCAAGTATGTAGTGTTATTACCTTTGTGCAATATAATTTTAATTTCTAATCATATTTATGATAGTAATGAACGGATACATCTTTATTCTTTGGCTGTTTTGATAAAACCTCAATTAATGGGATTAATAGTTAAGTCTTGTGCACAGGGAGTTTCTGATTCTCTAATATTGCAAGATCTTGATTTACTTATGCAACAATGGTCTTTTATTCAGAAAAAAGTTTTGTTAAATTCTATTCCTTGTCTTGTTTATAAAGATGAGGATTTAGTAAAAAAAGTAATTAGGGATTCTTATGACAAATCTATAAAAAAAATAATAGTTGATTCTATTGATGCTTTAAAGTTAGTTTATTATTATTTAAAAAAATGGTCTTATATTTCAACTTCAATTAACACTAAGATTCAGTTATATGATAGGCATTTCTGTATTTTAGATAAATTTGATATTAAGAATACAATAAAACAGCTGCTGCGACCTAAAGTTAATTTATTGTATGGTGGTTATATTGTTATAGAATATTATGAAGCTTTAACAGTTATTGATGTCAATTCAGGTTCTTTTAATAAGTTGTATAATTCTAAAGAAACAATCCTAAGAATTAATTTTTATGCTGCAATAGAAATAGCTTATCAATTAAAAGTTCGCAATATTAATGGTGTTATAATAGTTGATTTTATTGATATGTATTCTCAAAGAGATCAATTAAAATTACTTGAACATTTTAATAAACTGTTAATTTATGATGATTGTTGTCCAAAAGTAGTTCAGCTCTCTGAACTTGGTTTACTTGAGCTAACTCGTAGGCGTAGAAGTCAAAGTATTCGAGAGATATTTGATTTCTCTAATCTGAAAAGTTTAAACTATTCTAGTTTTGCCTTTATTGATGATTTATCTTATAAATTATTTTTCAATATTTCTAATAAAGATTTGAAAAACCAATCTCTTCTACATAAGAGTATTCGTTCTTTATTTTTTAGTAAACAATTCAGATTGTGTAAGGTTTTAAAAAATAAATTTATTATTTCTTATAATCCTTCATTAAATAAATATTTTTCATTTATAGATTGTACAAATTTGTTGTGTTTTTTTTATCCGAAGGCTAATTATTTGTTACCTTTATACTTTTATTATAGACTTACTAGTTTGCAGTGTTCCGATGATAACTAATATTGTATTCTAATGTCTATTCAATGTAAAAAATAAAATAAAGCTATGATGATTTGTAAAAATCATCGTAGCTTTGTTTTGTTTAATTAATTTATTTCTGTCGTATTAACTTTTTTTGCTTATACTAATTATCCGTTAATAGATGGTGCAACTAAAGCTAATGGTAAAGATTCTTGAGATGCTAAGTCTAGAGGGAAGTTATGAGCATTACGTTCATGCATTACTTCCATACCTAAATTAGCTCTGTTTAAGATATCAGCCCAAGTATTTATTACACGACCTTGGCTATCAACAACTGATTGATTAAAGTTAAATCCATTTAAATTGAAAGCCATTGTACTTACAGACATTGCTGTGAACCAGATAGCTACTACTGGCCATAAGCCTAAGAAGAAATGTAGTGCGCGAGAATTGTTGAAACTTGCGTATTGGAAAATTAAACGACCGAAATAGCCATGAGCTGCAACGATGTTATAAGTTTCTTCTTCTTGGCCAAATTTGTATCCATTATTTGCTGACTCATTTTCAGTTGTTTCACGAATTAAACTTGATGTTACAAGTGATCCGTGCATAGCACTGAATAAAGAGCCTCCAAATACTCCTGCAACACCTAATTGGTGGAAAGGGTGCATAAGTATATTATGTTCAGCTTGGAATACAAGCATAAAGTTAAATGTACCAGAGATACCGAGAGGCATACCATCAGAGAAGCTTCCTTGACCAATTGGGTAAACAAGAAAAACTGCTGCGGCTGCTGCTACAGGTGCAGTAAAAGCAACTGAAATCCAAGGACGCATACCTAAGCGATAGCTTAGCTCCCATTCACGACCGATGTAGCATAATACACCTAGTAAGAAATGAAGAACAATTAGTTGGTAAGGACCACCATTATATAACCACTCATCTAGAGAAGCAGCTTCCCAGATAGGGTAAAAATGAATACCAATTGCTGCAGAGCTTGGAATAATAGCTCCAGAAATAATGTTATTTCCATATAGTAAAGAACCAGCTACTGGTTCACGAATACCATCAATATCTACAGGAGGTGCAGCAACGAATGCAATGATGAATACAGATGTAGCAGTTAATAGAGTTGGAATCATTACAACACCAAACCAACCGATGTAAAGACGGTTTTCAGTGCTAGTAATCCAAGTACAGAAACGTTCCCACAGGCTTGCGCTTTCGCGTCTTTCTAAAGTAACAGTCATATTAAATTGTTTTGATTTAGGATTGATTGAGGATACTTCCCAAGTATTTCCTACTTGTTAAATATATTATTACAAGATTATGTATCACATGTAAAGTCTTTGATAAAAAAAATGATTTAGTACACTAAGCTATTTTTATTAAGAAATAAGTCGTTTTGTTTTTTTCTTATTATTTGAGAATATAATGATTTTAGTTATTATCCTATTTTTATATTGAACAAATGTCACACTTTAGTAAAATAAAAACAAATATTACTAATTTAAATACTTTAGTTAAAACTATTACACAATTAGGTTTTAATTATCGATTTTTTAGTAATACTGAAAATTATATACATAACAATCAAGAAGTTAAAAAGAATGATATATTAGTTTATCAATTGAATGAATATAGTAAAGAAAATCATGTTTTTACTTTTATATGGAATATTAATGAGTATAATTTGGTTGTTGATTTAGAATTATGGAGTTTAGATATTGATTTTAATTATTTAATTGATCGTCTATTTCAGCAATATGCTTATAATATGGTAGTTGATACGAGCTCTATTAGTGGTTTTTATAAAATTAAAGATAATATTAATTATGATGGATCAATTAAATTAACTCTTCAAAGATGGAATAATAGTTAGTCTTACTTTATTTTTGATTATATAAGTGTATCTAGTATTGCGGACGGAGAGACTCGAACTCTCATGAGATACTCTCACTAGAACCTAAATCTAGCGTGTCTACCAATTTCACCACGTCCGCATTAATTTCTTTATGAGTACATGTATTCTATTATACATTATCACTTCTATTTAATAAAAACAAGCTTTTTGACGCATTACTAAGCTTGTTTTTTTTTTATATTAATGTTAAGTTTTTATTGTTTCAATTCCTCAGTAGCTCAGTGGTAGAGCGATCGGCTGTTAACCGATTGGTCGTAGGTTCAAATCCTTCCTGAGGAGTTCTAATTTACCCTTGATCTTATTTCTTTTATATAAATTAATTAGCGATGATTATTTTTTTATCTTTATATGATTTTTTGGATAACTATTACATCTTTTTTTATGCTTTACAACAGAAACTGTATTCTTTATTGTTTGTATCAAGTAATCAGCAAAGCTTTTTACTTGCTATATTATTATTCTTTCTTGGATTAATCACAGTTTTTACTCCTTGTTTTCTCTCTTTATTACCTTTAGTGTTATCATATATTAATTCTAAAAAAAATTATGGCCTGAATATAAGTTTATTTATTACTGGCTTATTAACAAGCTTTTTTATTTTAATTTTATGTACTAATTTGGTTAGTTTTTCTTTTTTTATTGATAAATTACCAGTATTTTCTTATCTAATTTTAATTGTAGTTGCACTAGATTTAATGAAAATTTTAAGCATTTCAAAGCTTAATATTCCTTTCAGTCAGTATATTTTTATTTCTTCTGCTGATAATATGTTTTTACAAAGTTATTTAATGGGTTTGGTTATTGGTTCTAGTTCATTACCTTGTAATACTTCTATCATAATTGTAGTAACATTTTTAGTAAATAATTTGAATAGTATTTTTCTTTTTTCATTATATTTGTTCATTTATTTATCTGGTTGTGTTTTTCCATTACTGTTAATTGTCACAATAGAATTTAATTATAATAATTTTTCTCTTTTCTTCTTTATATGGAAATCTATTTTTCCTGTAAGTGGATCCTTTCTTTTTGTTTTTTCTTGTTTATCTTTACTAAAAACTATATTTGTTTAAATATTAGCTCAATGTAGTTTTTCGATTACTATAAATTTCTTTATTTATTATGAGTAAAAATGTTATTTGGAAATCCTTAAAAAAACTAGCAAATTTAAATGTTGCTATTTTTGTCTTATTAATGATTATTTTTTGTTGTATTTTAGGCTCTATAATTGAACAAGATAAAAGCTTTTCATATTATCAGTTTAATTATCCTAACTATTATCTTTTGATCATTGTCTTAGGTTTAGATCATGTTTTTCGAACTTGGTGGTTTATTTTAATATCTATTATTTTTATTCTTAGTTTACTTGTATGTACATTTTCTACGCAATTGCCTAGTTTAAAAAACGCAAGGCGTTGGAAGTTTGTATATAAGAAAAGTGTTTTTAATACTAATCAATATTATTTGAATAATATTGATGATTATGATTATTCTTTTACTAATATTATTTATTCGTTAATCCGTTTGAATTTTTTTGTTTTTTCTAAAAATAATTCATTATATTCTTATAAAGGTTTATATGGTCGTATAGCTCCTGTTTTTGTTCATTTGAGTATCACAGCAATTCTATTAGGCTCTGTATGTAGTTTTCTTTTAAGTTTTGTTGTGCAAGAAATTGTTCCTATCGGTGAAGTTTTTCATTTAAAAAATATCATACATAGTGGTTTTTATAGTTATTTGCCTTCTGATATGATTTTTCGTGTGAATGATTTTTATATTAATTATAATTTGAATGGCTCTATTCAGCAGTTTTTTTCTTCATTATCAGTATATTTTCATAATTATCAGCTTTTATCTTCTAAAATAATTTCTGTTAATAAGCCATTACGCTTTTTTTCAGTTACATTTTATCAGACTGATTGGCAAGTGGATGCTGTCAGAATAAATGTAGGGGAAAGTTATTTCGTACAAAAAAAATTGGTAAAGACCGATATAAATGGAAAAAATTGTTGGTTATCTAGTATTTCTTTAGATCGTACAGGTAAGATATTTTTTGTGATATTTAATTTAGATGATCATCTTTTAGTTTGTAATTCTGAGGGTGTAATTTTACAAGAAGTCGATGTAGGTGAAAAGTTTTATATTAATAATTCATCTTTTATTATTAAAGATATCATTACTAGTACTGGTCTACAAGTCAAAGTTGATCCAGGTATTTTTGTAGTTTATTTTGGTTTTTTTATAATGATTTTGAGTACCTTTATTAGTTATAGTTCTTATTCTCAGGTTTGGATTTATAGTAGTGTTGAATCTTTAGAATTTTGTGGTTCTACTAATAGAGCTGCGTTGTTTTTTGAGCAAGATATTATTTATTTAGATAAAATGTATTCATATTATTTAGTTCATATTAATGAACAAACGATTACAATTTATAATATTTTAATCTAATAAAAAATTTTGTAATATAGATTTACCTTCTTTTGTCCATAAGCTTTCTGGATGAAATTGTATGCCTCTAAGTTTTCTATGAATTTTATGTCTACATCCCATGATTATTCCATCTGATGTCCATGCTGTGATTTCAAGATCTTGGGGTAAGTTTGTATTACTGATTACGAGGCTATGATATCTACTAGCTTTGAATGGCTTCTTTATATTTTTAAAAATATCTTTTTTATTATTTACTATAAGACTAATTTTTCCATGCATGGGTTTAGATAGTTTTTCTATTATTCCTCCGTAAACATATCCTATTGCTTGGTGTCCTAAACAAATACCTAATATTGGTATTTTATTTGAATATTGACGAATAATTTCTAAGCAAATTTTTGATTCTTCTGGTCTTCCTGGTCCTGGAGATAGTATTATATGAGTTGGATTCAGTTTATGGATATCTCTAATTGATAATTCATCATTTCTTGCAATTCTTATGTTGTAACCTAAATCACCTATATATTGCGCTAAATTTTGAGTAAAGCTGTCGTAATTATCTATTATAATAATCATGTATTAATGTGATATTTATTGAATTTTATTGTTATGTTAAATTAATTTAAGAATTCCATTATCAGGGGAGCTTGCATCTGCTTGCTTCTTTCTACTCATTTTTCCTGATAAACAGCATTTTCTTCCCGAAATTACTGCTAATCTCATTGCATCAGCCATGAGTGGAGGATTCTTTGATTTCGCTATTGCTGTATTTAGTAATATTGCAGAGGCTCCTATTTCCATTGCTTGATTTGCTTCACTAGTTGTTCCTATCCCTGCGTCTACTATAACTGGTACTTTTGCATGTGCTATAATTGTTTGTATATTATGTAAATTCTTTAATCCTTGCCCTGACCCTATTGGTGAACCTAAGGGCATGATTGTTTTGCAACCTATATCCTCTAATTGTTTTGCTAAGATGGGATCAGGATATATATATGGTAAAACACTAAATTCTTGATTTACTAAGTATTCTGCTGCTTTTAATGTGCCTATAGGATCAGGTAGTAAATATTTAGAATCTGATATAACTTCTAATTTGATAAAATTATTATCTATTTGCCCTATTCTTTTATTAATTTCTTTTGCTAGTATAGCTATTCTAATTGCTTCTTCTGCTGTTTCACAACCAGCTGTATTGGGTAATAACCATAATTTTTTCCAATTTAAGCCATCTATTAAATTACTTTTTCCCATTTTTTTTGCATAATGTGTTCTACGAATTGCCACAGTTACTATTGAGGTTTTACTAGCTTCAATACTTTTAATTGCTTCCTGAATATTTTTGTATTTACCTGTTCCTATCATTAATCTTGATTTAAATTTTTTATCTGAAATAATTAAACTATCTTCATTATTTTTTTTATTCATTTGTTTATATTTAATTTAAGTTATTAGCTTATGTTACTTTTGTTTTCTTTTATCTTCTATTATAATATTCGTATTGATTAGATATCACTTATGAACTCTTCATATATTTATATGGACTTTACAAATACTTATTTAGCAACTTTATAATATTGTTGATATGTTTAATTATTTTTTATATTTTATTATTAGCATAATTTTTATATTGTTATTTGTTTTTTGTTGCTACCAATTGTACTTATTTTTTTTAAAAAATTATACATTACATAGCAATTCAATAACTTTGATTGATCGATTTGTTTCAATACTACCGTATGGTTTACCATTACTAGAAGGTTTACAAAATTTTGGGCAACAAATTTTACCTGATTATCCATTTAGTCTGATGAGTATATATAAAAAAACATTTATGCCTTTAGTTGTTTTTTATGTTACTCATCCAGCGTTAGCATTTATTATCTTCTTTGTACTTTACTACTTATTTGTAAGATCTAAAAGTCCAATACCAAATCGTCCTTTTGTTCGTTTTAATGTTTTACAAGCAATATTATTATTTTTAATTAATTCTTTATTAGGCTCTGCATTTAGAGCTCTTCCGATAGAGTTCAGAGTTAGTCTTTATGGTTTAATATTATGTAACACGCTATTTTGGTTTGTTTTATCTACAATTATATATGCAATTGCAAAATCCATAGAAGGTAGTTATGCTAAAATACCTGTTATTTCTCAGGCTGTTAGAATTCAAATTGATAGCCCATAGATAATTTATTTTTTATTTGATTAATAAGGAGAATAATATTGTGACATATTTAAATAATTATGAAACGATTTATATATTGAAGCCAGATGTAACTGATAATATTAATTTATCTTTAGTTAAATATTATAGAACATTGTTGAAGCAAAAAGGTGCTATTAATATTATTATACAACATAGAGGAAGACGTCATTTAAGTTATAACATTTTACATTATTATGATGGTATTTATGTGCAAATGAATTATCAGGCAAATGGTAGTTTAGTTAATTTTTTAGAAAAATCTATGCGCTTTAATGATCATATAGTTAGATATTTAACTATTAAGCAAGATAATCTTCATTCTATTAATATATATTAAATTAATTTAATATCGAGAAATATTTTGAGTGATTTTACTTAATATAATACTATAGTTCTTTTTATTTATGCTGTATATTATCGATGATATTTTCATTTGGGTTTACGCAAACTTTTTACAATTTTTGGAGGTTTAATATGATTACTGATAGTCAAATTTTTATTGCTTTGTTATTTGCTTTGGTGTCGGCAATCTTAGCAATAAGATTGGGTACAGATTTATACCAATAACTATTTTTTAACTTTTGATAAAATAGTAAATTTTTGTAGATGCTACTTATAATTTTATATTACTAAGTTACGCATCTTATAAAATAGTTATTTTAGTATTAATAAATAATATTGTCTAAATTTAATCTAAATTAAAATTTATTGTGAATAAAATACAAAATCAAGCTCGTCCTGTTTTTCCTTTTACTGCAATTATTGGTCAAGAAGAAATGAAGTTGGCTTTAGTGTTAAATGTAATTGATCCCAAAATAGGTGGTGTAATGATAATGGGAGATCGTGGCACTGGTAAGTCAACTACAATTAGAGCAATTGCTGATCTTCTACCTGAAATAGAAGTAGTAAGTGATGATCTGTTTAATTCACATCCTTATGACTATGATATTATGTCAGACTTTGTTAAACAGCAAATTGAAAATAAAGTTGATTTCAAAACTCAATTTGTTAAAGTTCCTATGGTAGATTTACCTTTAGGTGCTACAGAGGATCGCTTATGTGGCACTATTGATATTGAAAAAGCACTAAATGAAGGTATCAAAAGTTTTGAACCTGGTTTATTGGCTAAGGCTAATAGAGGTATTCTTTATGTCGATGAAGTAAATTTATTAGATGACCATTTAGTGGATATTTTATTAGATTCTGCTGCTTCTGGTTGGAACACTGTTGAACGTGAAGGAATTTCTATAAGGCATCCTGCTAGATTTGTATTAGTGGGTTCAGGTAATCCTGAAGAAGGAGAATTACGACCGCAATTGCTTGATCGTTTTGGAATGCATGCTGAAATTAGAACTGTAAAGGATCCGTCTTTGCGTGTTCAAATAGTTGAACAAAGAACTAAATTTGATCAGGATCCATACTCATGCATCAATGAATTTTATGATAAACAAAGAGCACTTAAAGAATCAATTATATTAGCACAAAAAAAATTAGCTGATGTAGTTATTGATTATGATTTAAAAGTGAAAATTTCTCAAATTTGTGGACTTTTGAATGTTGATGGTTTGCGTGGAGATATCGTAACTAATAGAGCAGCCAAAGCTTTTGCTGCATATCAAAATAAAGATGAGGTGGATATAGATGATATAAAAACAATAATAACTCTCTGTTTGCGTCACAGATTGCGCAAAGATCCGTTGGATACGATAGATTCTGGAACTAAGGTAGATAAAGTTGTAAATGAAATTCTTATTTAGTTTTTTCTGTATCTTTATATTCAATGTATTATAGGCTTAGTAGGATTCGAACCTACATTAGAGACTTAGAAGGTCCCTGTCCTGATCCCTTAGACGATAAGCCCTCTGTATATTTTATATCGCTAGTTATAAATTTTTTGAATTTGTTAGTTGATTTATATTGAGTGGGCGGTACTGGACTTGAACCAGTGACCACCTGCTTGTAAGGCAGGCGCTCTACCACTGAGCTAACCGCCCTTCACATTTGAATCATAATAAATTATTAAGAAAAAATCAACATAGATTTATATTTTGATTAAATGAAGTTAAATTTAAATATTTTGTGTGTAATCATACTGTAGCTTTACAGTTATATAAATATGAAAGAATTTATTTGTAGAATTAAATTGTTTTTTAACGTATTCGTATTTTTAGCTAATCCTATCATTTTTCTTCGATTGAATTATAAGGTTTTGTTGGATCAAATTATTCTAATTGGCCCAAGTTCTTTATTAATTACTATGGTGACTTCTTTTTTTATTAGTTTAGTTTTAAGTCTGCAAATTGTTAAGGAATTTTTGTATTTAAATGCAACTGAATTAGTGGGTTCTATTTTAGCTATCTCTTTTATTCGAGAGCTATCTCCTGTTTTAACCTCTATTATAGTTATAGGTAAAGTAGGATCTTTTTTTACTTCTGAAATTGCTACGATGAGTGTGACAGAGCAAATTGATGCTTTATTTATCTTAGGTATTAATCCAATTGATTATTTATTTTTGCCTCGTATATTAGCAATTCTTTTAATGTTACCTATACTAAATTTATTTTCTTTGTTTACTACTTTTATGAGTAGTTCTTTTATTTGTTCCATTATTTATTCAATTGATCCGAGTTTTTTTTTTCAATCTTTACTGTATCGTTTTCTGTATCTTGATATTTTGAAGTCTTTGTTAAAAACATTAGTATTTGGCTTATTTATAGCTATTATAAGTTGTGTATGGGGTATAACTACTACAGGTGGTTCAAAAGGGGTTGGTTTATCAACCACATCTTCTGTGGTAACTTCACTTCTTTTTGTCTTTATTTTGAATTTTCTCTTATCTTATTTTATGTTTAATAATTTAGTAAGTTCTTTTGAACTTTTGTAAAAAAAATTAATTTATTTTTCTATATTTAAGAATAATATTTACTATGTAATAAAATAAATATGATATGTATTACAATATTATCATATATATTACTTAAGTATATATTTTCATATTTAATTTTATGTATTATTTATGTATTTTTAGCTAGGAGGTATTTCTATGTCAGGAGGATCAACGGGTGAACGTCCTTTTTCTGATATTATTACAAGTATTCGCTATTGGGTTATACATAGTATAACAATTCCTGCCTTGTTTGTTGCAGGTTGGTTATTTGTTAGCACGGGTTTAGCTTATGATGTTTTTGGTACTCCTCGACCTAATGAATATTTTACTCAAGATCGTCAGCAGGTTCCATTAGTAAATGATCGCTTTAGTGCTAAACAGGAGCTTGAAGATTTAACAAAAGGTATTTAATTTAGGAGAAATGTGTGACTAAAAAAAGTTCTAATCAGCCAATATCATACCCAATTTTTACTTTTAGATGGTTAGCTATACATGGTATAGCTATTCCGACAGTATTTTTTTTAGGTGCTATTACATCTATGCAATTTATTCAAAGGTAGGAGGTATTTATTATTATGAGTGGTCCTAATCCTAATAAGGAACCAGTTGAGTTAAATCGTACATCTTTGTTTTGGGGTTTACTATTAATTTTTGTTTTAGCAGTTTTATTTTCTAGTTATTTTTTTAATTAGAAAAATTACTAGTTTGATTTAGTTGAGTATATTTGATTTTATAATTTAATTATTGGAGAATTAAGTGATATGTCAAGCACAGGTAGAGTACCATTGTGGTTAGTAGCTACTGTTGGTGGTATACTAGTTATTATTGTATTAGGAATCTTTATTTATGGTTCTTATTCTGGTATAGGTTCATCTCTTTAAAGTTCTGATTGTAGTTCATAATATTGATTGATTAATTATTATCTATAAACCATATATATACTTATGTATAAAATGGTTTATTTTATTTTTATGAAATTAAATCTTGTTCGATATAAATAAACAATAATGCCATTGCTATTCCAGGAAATAGTATCCCTGTTAAAGGTACTAAAATTGATGGTAAGTATGATGTTGTCATTGCTCTTGTTATTATGTTATATATTTTTTTTACTTAAAACATTATAGACTTTTAATATACAATTATTATATTGGATCTTTATTAAATATCATTATAATCTTAACATTTTGTTGGATGTTATGATAATTTTTCCTTTTTATGTCTTTATCTATTTTGTATTACAAAAAATTACTTTATAAAGTTTATGATTAATATTCCAAATAACAATGTTCCAGTAAGTCTTGAAGCTATGTTGAAATTTTCAGAAGCTTATGCTAAACGAACTGGTACGTTTTTTTGTGTGGATACTAGTGTTACTGCTCTTGTTATTGAAGGTCTTGCTAGGCATAAAGATGAATATGGAGCTCCGCTTTGCCCTTGTCGTCATTATAACAATAAAATTAGTGAGGTTTCAAGTTCGTATTGGAATTGTCCTTGTGTACCTATGAGAGAGCGACGAGAGTGTCATTGTATGTTATTTTTACCTAAAAGCAATGAATTTGCTGGTAATCATCAGGCATTTAATATGGATATGTTAGTCAATTCGTTCAATTAGATGAACATAATATAAATAAGTTAAATATTTATATTTATTTATATATATTTATATATTTAATCTTATTTATTAACATAAAGAGAAATAAAGTAATTTTTTATAAATTACTCTTCTTTAAAGAAAGTAAAATAATTACAGCCGGTCCTACAAGAACAATAATACTTAGTGAAACTAATTGTCCAATAACTTGCCAATTAATCATAATATAATTCCTTATTAATCTATTTTATTATAATATATATTTTATTTTATCTATAGATTATATACTTTATTTTTTATGTTCTTGATTTCATGTAAATTTTAATATATTTTTTTATATCTCTATACTTAAATAAAACCAATTTGTATTCATAAAGAAAATAAAATTATTATAATTTATGATTTTTGATAAATTTAATGATTTTTTGTTAATTTTATGAATAACTTTAATAACTTTGGCATTTTCTAAATATATTTGAAAGTTATCAAAACAAAATAATTGTATAACTTTAATTTGTAACATAAAGTTTTGTGTATTGATTTTTTGATGGTTTATTGCTGTACGTTTATTATGTCGACTTTTTAAATACAATTTAATAACGCTTTGTTTTATATATTCATTTTGGTAATAGTAGTTATTAATTAAGGACTTAATATTGTTTTCAATATTTTTGTGTAAATATTTTTTTATGTACGGTATTAATTCCTGACGAATTCTATTTCTTTGAATTTTATAAATGTAGTTAGTGTTATCTGACCATATTGGTAAGTAAAATTTTTTACAAATCCAATAAATTATGTCTCTATCCAATTTGAGTAATGGTCTTAAAATGAATGTGTCTTGAAAAATTTTACTTTTTATTGCTAAATTGTTTAAACTTTCTATACCACTTCCTTTAATTATATTTTGTATAAATGTCTCTATTGTATCTGTTGCATTATGTCCAGTTATAATTAATTGAAATTTGTACTTTGCTGCATGCTGTAAAATTATATGATATCTAAATGTTCTACATTCATCTTCTGATAGTGTTATGTTGTGAATTTGATAAATTATAACACGTGATTTTATTAATTTTATATAATTTATAATATGTTTTACTTGCTTGCGACTAGTTGGTTTCCATTGATGATCTATATAAAGGTATGATATTCGCGTTTTTATTTGAAACAACTGTTTTTTTAATGTTTCTAAAATTTTGATTAAATAGAGTGAGTCTTGACCACCAGAAATAGCTAATAAAATATTTGTAACATTATGTTGGATAATAAAGTATTTAATTAAAGTTCTAATTTTTTCTAAATCAAGTTGTTTCATTAAGTATTTTATAGTTGTTATATAATGTTTATTATGTTATTTATTTATATAGATGGGTTGCTAACTCAATGGTAGAGTACTCGGCTTTTAACCGATTAGTTCCGGGTTCGAGTCCCGGGCAACCCACTTTGACTTTGTTAAATTATTATCTTATTAGTTTATACTATATTATTTATTTATGAATCTAATTTCCCAAGTCTTGCAAGAAAAACGCAAAAATTCTCAGTGTGCTTTAATTCCTTTTTTAACAGCTGGATATCCTAGTGTTGAATTAACTATAGAAACACTTTGTATGCTTGATAAACGAGGAGCTGATATTATTGAGTTAGGTATCCCTTATTCAGATGCATTAGCAGATGGTCCATTAATTCAACGTGCTTCTAAAGTAGCCTTAGATAATGGTATTTATATTGACCAAGTATTAGATTTGCTTAGTAAAGTTGAATCTAGAATAGATGCACCTATTATTATATTTACTTATTATAATCCTATATTAGTTCGTGGCTTAAGTCGTTTTATACGAGAAATTGCTCAAGTTGGAGTTAAAGGTTTAATTGTTCCTGATCTGCCTATAGAAGAAGCAGATTATGTTATTCGTCTGTGTGATGATTGTAAAATAGAGTTAGTATTGTTCATCTCACCTATTAGTTCTAAAAATAGAATAAATAATATTCTTTCTAAAGCTCCAGGATGCGTTTATCTAGTTAGTAGTACTGGAGTTACTGGTATTAGAAAGTCTATTAATTCTGAGGTGAGTTTTTTATCTAATCATATTAGTTTAAAAACTGATAAATTAGTGATGCTTGGTTTTGGTATTTCTTCACCGACTCAGGTTTCTCATATCTTAAAATCCACATTAGATGTAAGTGGTATTGTTATTGGAAGTGCTTTTACTAAGATATTATCTAATTATTCTAATTCTAATGCTTCAGAAATAATTGAAGAATTAGGCTCTTTTTGTTGCAATATTCAGTTAGTTATGATGTAATTGATATTATTATTAATTCTAATTATTTGTTTTTCATTACCCCCAGGGGAATTCGAATCCCCGTTACCTCCGTGAAAGGGAGATGTCCTAGGCCTCTAGACGATGGGGGCATAATGACTATAGCTATTAGAATAAACAATTTTGCATTTTATGTCAATATTCTTGACTTGAATTCTTTTTTTATTATACATCAATAATTAATCTAGATCTCATAATTAAATATATCACAGTTTGTCTTATATAAATAATCATATTAATAAATAGATGGAATGCTTCGTTTTTATATTCAATGAGTGGATCTTGTTGTCCGTAACTTCTCCAGCCTATATATTCTTTTAAAAGGTTCATCTTTTCTATATGCTCTTGCCATGCTTGATCTATTTGTTGTAGTAAGTAATATTTTTCTAGTTGTCGAATTAAACCAGGTCTCAGTTGTTCTAAATAAATTTCTTTGAGATCGTAACTGATTCTTAATTGTTCATTTAAGTAATACTTTATTTCATCAAAGTTCATCTTTGATAAATTTTGTGTGTTATTCTTTATATTTAATAATTTGATAATCTGTTGTAAAGTATTTTTTTCTTTGTTTGTTTTTATATATATTGTTAACATTTCTTCTATCGTATATTCAGCATATTCTAGTATACAATCTCTTGTGAATGTAGAATTTAGTATTTTTTTTCTTTCTTTATATATAGCTTTTCTTTGATTATGAATTACATCGTCGTATTCATACAATTGTTTTCTAATATCGTAAAAGTATGCTTCTACTTTCTTTTGTGCTGAGTTTAAACTTTTTGTTAATAAAATTGATTCTATTGGTATTGTGTCATCTATATTGAGTTTTGTTACTAAGTTTTCTATTGCGTTGCCACCAAAAATTCTAAATAAATTATCTTGCAGGCTTAAAAAAAAACGTGATGTACCTTGATCTCCTTGCCTGCCAGCTCTTCCTCTAAGTTGATTATCAATTCTTCTTGATTCATGTCTTTCTGTTCCAATTACATATAATCCTCCTAGCTGTAAGATTTCTTCTTTTTCCTTTTGAAATAGACTTTTATATTTCGTGAGTAACTTTTTATTTATATTTGTTAGTATATTGATATATTTTGGGCTTGTTATATTATCATTGTTTAGTTTTTTGTATGTTTGTAAAAATTGTATTTCACCCTCAGTTAATATTGATTTGATATTATTCTTTTCTATGTATTGATTAGTGCTTTTTAATTTTAATTTTTCTATTATTAATTCAGCAGTCTTGTCTGGGTTACCGCCTAAAATTATATCGGTGCCTCTCCCAGCCATATTTGTTGATATTGTAATTGATCCCTTTTGACCCGCTTGTAGTATTATTTCTGCTTCTTTTGATACATTTTCTGGTTTAGCATTTAGTAAGCTGTGTGGAACCTTCATTGTCTTAAGCATATCTGACAATAGCTCTGATTTTTGTATGCTTGTAGTTCCAATTAAAGTTGGTCTTTTTATTCTATACATATCTAAGCACTCATTAGCTATTGATTGCCATTTATTGTATTCATCTTTATATACAAGATCAGATAGATCTTTCCTAATACATTTTCTATTTGTTGGTATACTAACAACATTCATTTTATATATGTTTAAAAATTCATTTTCCTCTGTTTTAGCTGTTCCTGTCATTCCAGCTAATTTCTTGTATAGGAGGAATAAATTTTGATAAGTAATTGATGCTAACGTTTTATTTTCTGCTTCAATTTTTATATTCTCTTTTGCTTCGATTGATTGGTGTAGTCCATCGCTCCATCTTCTACCATCCATGACTCTACCAGTGAATTCATCTACTATAATAACTTTATTATTCTTGGTAATATAATCTTTATTCTTTAAAAAAAGTTCTTTTGCTTTTAAAGCATTAAGAATATATTTTATCCAATGACTTTTAGTGTCATATAAGTTATTTATTTCTAATACTTCTTCACATTTAGTAATTCCTTTATCTGTTAAAATAATGCTTTTAGATTTTTCATCAATTGTATAATGTGTTTTATGTATTAATAAATTTGATATCCTATTAGCTTCAAGATATGGTTTATGTTTGATTTCTGTTACTCCTGATATTACTAATGGAGTTCTTGCTTCATCTATTAGTATAGAGTCAACTTCGTCTATAATTGCATAATGAAAGTTTTTTTGAACTATGTTATTTTTATGGATTGCCATATTGTCTTTTAAGTAGTCAAATCCAAGTTCGCTATTTGTTATATAAGTAATGTGACTATTATATTCGTCTTTTCTCTGATTTGTATTTTGAGTAACTAATCCTATTGTTATATTTAAGTATGAAAAAACTTTTTTTGCTAAATTTGCATCTCTCTCTGCTAGATAATCATTTACTGTTATTATATGTACTCCTTCTTTTGTTAGGCAGTGTAAGTAAGCAGGTAATAGTGCAACTAATGTTTTTCCTTCTCCAGTTTTCATTTCTGCTATATTCTGTTGATTTAAAATTATACCTCCTAGAATTTGTACATCAAATAGAGTGAGATTTAGTGCTCGAAAAATTGCTTCTTTTACAGTTGCAAACGCTTCAATTAAAATTTTATTTGTGTCTAAATTGTAATTACGTAATTTGATTTTTAGAAGTTCAGTTTGTTTTTTTAGTTGTGTATCAGAATATTTATTTAAAATTTCATGTTGCTCGTTAATGCTGATTACTGTTTTTTTGTGCCTGTTGATAGGTTTATAAGGGAATAGTTTAAGCATTGATTTATACCTTTATTTATTTATTTGAGTTTTGCTTTAAAAAAACATGATTTTTTTGAAAAAAATTCTTGTATTAAAATAGAAGAATTTTTCTCATAACTTAATTTATATTTTCTTCCCCAAATTGCTTGTTTAGATCTTAGTTCTTTTTCTAAATCTTTGCAATAACAATAATATAATTCATGTATTTCTTTCTGGGTGTCTATTTTTGAATTAATAAAAGATTGACCAATTGGTAAGTTTCTTTTTATTTTATTATTATTTAAATCTCTTTCTTTTATTTTCCATAGTGATCTAGCAAATGTTATTTTTGTGTATGCAGATGTTTCTAGCCATACATACCTAATTCTCCTTTGAATTTTTGTTGATTTTTTCTCATTTTGTTGTAACAATTGAATTTTTATTTTTTGATTAGTTAAATATTGTATTGATCTAGTATGTGATCCTTCATTAATTACAGCAATTTTGAGTGAAACTTTAATACATTTAGATATTTTAGTACTGATGAGTTGATTATCTTTTAGTTGTAATATGCATATAGGATGAAACGTATTAAAATAAAATTGCATGACTTTTTAATTTATTTTATTAAATGTGTGCTTTTGCTGGTTTTTTATTAATGATTTTCCATTCATTTCCTGTGGTCTTTTAATATTTAACATATCTAATATTGTAGGTGCTATATCAGCTAAACTACCATTAGATTTCAGTGAATATCTTTGTTTTTGTTCTTTTTGTACAATCATGAAAGGTACTAAGTTGGTGCTATGTGATTTGCATGGCTGATTATTTTCGTCTATCATATAATCCGCGTTACCGTGATCTGCTGTAATGATTAGTGTTCCACTAACGTCTTGAATTTTTTTCAATAATATTTTAATGCATTTATCTATTACTTCTACGGCATCAATTGTTGCTTTTAGATTTCCAGTATGTCCAACCATATCAGGGTTTGCATAATTTACAATTATTAAGTGATATATATTTTTATTAATTGCATTTATGATACTCTCTGTAATTTGATAAGCAGACATTTCTGGTTGTAAGTCATAAGTTTCTACTTTAGGGCTTGGTATGAGTTCTCTATCTTCACCTGGAAATGGTTCTTCTATTCCTCCATTAAAAAAATAAGTTACATGTGCATATTTTTCAGTTTCAGCTAATCTTAATTGTTTAATATTATTATCGGATATTATCTGTCCTAAAAAATTTTTTTGATTTGGATTTGGAAAAACTGTTGGGAATTTTAGACTTGAGTCGTATTCAGTAAATGTCGCAAATAGAAGATTGTTCATTCTTTTCGTTATGAAACCTTTAAAGTTATCTTTAGCTAGGCATTGAATTAATTGTCTAATTCTGTCAGGTCTAAAGTTAAAAAATAATATTCCATCATTGTCTGTAATTTTACCTTTGTATATTCTTGTTGGTGGAATAAACTCATCAGATATTCCTATCTCATAGAAATGATTAATTAGATCTGAATAGTTGTTTGGCGGTGTATCTTGATTATTTTCTGTAAGAATTTTATATGCTTTTTCTGTTCTTGACCATCTGCAGTCTCTATCCATGCTATAGTATCTTCCACTTATAGTACAAATATGTATATTTTCATAATTTGTAATTTCTTTGTGCACTATATTTAGAAATTGATTTGCAACTTGTGCTTTTGTGTCTCTTCCATCAGTTATTAAATGTAAGCATACTTCATTATTATATTGCTTAGTAATTTGTATAATTGCTTTTAAGTGATCAATATGAGAGTGCACACCACCATCTGAGCATAATCCTATGATATGTAATTTAGATTTTCTTATATTGACTTTTTGGAATAATTGATGAATGATTTCGTTTTTAAAAAATTCTTTTGTATCTATTGATTTTTTTATCCGTACTAAATCCTGATTAATAACTCTTCCAGCTCCAATTGTTGTATGTCCTACTTCTGAATTACCCATTTGATTTTTTGGTAAGCCAACATCTTCACCTGATGCACTTAAGATAGATTTTGGGTAATCTTTCCAAATTTTATCTATATTTGGAGTATTTGCTATTTTAATCGCATTTCCTTTTGTTTCTTCTGAATAGCCCCATCCATCTAGTATTGTTAGTATTATAGGAGAAATTGTTTGATTAGACATATCAAGCAAGTTATATGATATTTAATAATTTTTAATTTTACGGGAATAAATAAATATTGATTTTATACTTTCTGTAATGACTATTAACTAAAAATAATTTACTTCATAAGTAATTATTTTTAGTTATATTAGTATTAGCTGTAGCTTTTTTTTTAGAATATTGAATTATTAACTTAGAACATTGATTGCGTAATCTAGGTAAGTATTAGCTTCATTTGCTGTTTGCCCTGAAAGTCCATGAGTGTTTTTGATGTATTCAATAGCTTCTATATACCAGCTAGGAGATAGTTCAAAACTTCTATTGATTTCTTCTAAGCCTGCAACTAAATACTCGTCCATTGGACCAGTTGCTCCAACAACTAGACAGTATGTTGTCATTCTTAAATAGTATCCGATATCTCTTGCACATTTTGCTTTTCCAATTGCACTTGATGCATAAGTTGGACCAGGCATTTGAGTTACATATGGAAATTTTGTGTATACCGCTTGTGCAGCTCCTGTGATTAATCTTTGTGCGTTTGCTGTTAATACTTTAGTTGCTTCTAAGCTTTGTGATGCTCTTTGATAGCGTCCATTAATTGATTGTAATTCCGCATTGCTTAAAAATCTACCTTGGCTGTCTGCAGATGCTATAGCTTCTGTAATAGGTGTTTTCATAATTAGTCATCTCCTGAAGTTGATTAATTTTATTATATTAAATTTTTTTAGTTACTTATACTACAGCAGCAGCAGCTCTATCAAAATATATGCTAAGTTCAGAAGTTAATGAGCTACAATCTCCTGCTGGTACTCCACTTAGTTCATTAACTAAGCTAATTGATGCTTCTTTCATTTTTTGTACTGCTACAGCTACTGATGAACCTGGTGTTCCCAGTGCTTGATAAGTTTCTTTAAGTCCATTTAAACATCTATCATCTAATACACTAGAGTCACCTGCAATCATTGCGTAACTAACATATCTTAAAATAATTTCCATATCTCTTAGGCATGCGGCCATGCGTCTACTTGTATACGCGTTACCTCCTGGCTGAATTAATTGAGGTTGTTCAGCAAATAGTGAACGTGCAGAGTTTGTTACTATTGCAGAAGCGTTAGAATTAATTTTATTAACAGCATCTAATCTTTTATTTCCTTCTATTATGATTGTTTCTAGTGCATCAAGTTGCTTGTTGCTTAAAAACTCGCCACGTGCATCAGCTTGTGCTACTACTTTTGCAAAAGCATCTAACATATTGATTTCTCCTTTTTTTTGATCTATTTGTATAATATATACTTTAGATATAATATTATAATAGGAGTAAATATTTTATATTAAAAAATATTAATTAATTGTTTTTCTGCTGTTGTTATTTTAGTCTTTTAGAATTTTGGGTTCTGTAATTTCATCAACCATTTCAATAATAGCCTTTATTATTGGTTTATTTATTGGATCATCAATTATATCTATATCTTCATATTTTCTTCTTTTTGCTCTATTTGCTACTTGTATTGCTATTTTATATCTATTTTGTGCTAATTCTAAAAGTTCCTCTGTTTTATAGGTAATGTATTGTAAATCAATTTTATTATATTCTTCACATTTATTCATTTCACTCCTTCTTATTATGTTTTTTTTAATAACTTTAACATGTATATTTTCTTAAAATTTATGTAATACTATAGAAATAATAATTTAAATGTTTATTAATTGTAATATATTGTAGATATTTTATACTCATTAATTGTCGGTAATAAATATCTTTCTATATTCTTATTTTTTAATTATATGTATTAAAATTGTATTTTACTATTTGATTATAATTTATACTTAATATATGCAAATATCAAAAAATTTTACTTATAAACTAAGCCAGTTTTTAGGTTTTCCTTCTATAATTAACGAAAGAGATGCATGTGGAGTTGGTTTTGTTGCAAAAATTAATTCTTTACCTTCACGTGATATTGTTCTAAGCGCGTTAGATGCATTAAATTGTATGGAGCATAGAGGTGGTTGTAGTGCTGATGGTAAGTCTGGTGATGGTGCAGGTATTACGACTGAGATTCCTTGGAATCTATTTTCATTATCTTATCTTTATAATAGTGAAGATCAATATAATAATGTTAATAAACCATTAGCTATTGCTATGATATTTATTGTTCCAGAGCATCTTAAATATATTAAAAGTGTATTTGAATGGATTTTAGGTCAATACAATTTTTCAATTGTTAAGTGGCGCTTAGTTCCTGTTGATTCGAGTGTTTTAGGTTTTAATTCTGCTATTAATGAACCTTGTGTTGTTCAATGTATCGTAAAATATAATAGTCATGAAATTGATCAGTTAGAAAAAATTCTTTATATTGTTAGAAAGAAGATAGAAAAAGTTGTAAGTAATACTAATTCAAGTATTTATAAAGATTTTTATATTTGTTCTTTTTCTTCTAGGTTAATTACTTATAAAGGCATGGTTCGTTCGGAAGCTTTAGCCAATTACTATATCGATTTACAAAGTAGTAGTTATTGTAGTAGATTTGCTCTATATCATAGAAGATTTAGTACTAATACTATGCCTAAGTGGTCATTAGCTCAACCTATGAGATTTATTGCTCATAATGGAGAAATTAATACTCTTTTAGGTAATCTTAATTGGACTAAATCAAGAGAACCTATATTTCTTGATGGTTCTTGGAGTAATTATTCAGAAAATTTAACCCCTATTGTAAACTTATTTAATAGTGATTCAGCTAACCTTGATGCTATTGTCGAATTATTAATAAAGTCAGGTAAAGAGCCTGAAGAAGCTTTAATGATTCTTATTCCTGAAGCCTATCAGAATCAGCCTTCCTTAAAGCCTTTCCCAGAGATTATTGATTTCTATAAATATTATAGTAATTTGCAGGAACCATGGGATGGTCCTGCTCTAGTAGTTTTTAGTGATGGTAAAAAAGTTGGTGCTACTTTAGATAGAAATGGTTTAAGGCCTGCTAGATATTTCATTACTGATGATGGTTTAGTTTCATTATCCTCTGAAACTGGTATTTTTAATGTAGATTCTTCCAGAATTGTGCAAAAAGGTAGATTAGGTCCTGGCCAAATGCTTTCTGTAGATTTGTCTAATAACCTAATTTTAGATAATTTATCTATTAAAAGACAAATATCGCAAAGTTTTCCTTATAAGTCATGGTTACAAAATCAACATATTCAGATTGAGTATCAAAATTATGAATCTGATACCAATTCAGATTTAATTCATGTTTCTCGTCTACATACGGCTTTTGGCTATTCTAATGAAGATGTTGAACTTGTTATTGAACATATGGCTAGTTCTGCTAAAGAACCTACTTTTTGTATGGGAGATGATATACCTTTAGCTGTTTTATCTAGTAAACCACGATTAATTTATGATTATTTTAAGCAACGTTTTGCTCAAGTAACTAATCCAGCTATTGATCCATTGCGTGAAAGTTTAGTTATGTCATTAGTAACTCACCTAGGGCCTAAAGGTAATTATTTAGAACCTAATAAACAAATAGCTAAATCGCTTGATTTAAAATCACCAATAATTAATGAGAAGGAATTAATCTTGATTTCTAAAAGCTTATTGCAAGTTTCTCATGTTAGTACTTTCTTTGCAGTAAATTCTTCTATTAAAAGTTTTGATAAACACATTAGAATTATTTGTAATCAATGCGTTAAAGATATAAATAATGGTATACAAGTAATTATTTTGACTGATCGTATAGATTCTTTAAATCAGAATAATATTTTTATTCCTCCTTTATTAGTTGTTGGTGCAGTTCATCATTATTTAATTAAAGAAAAATTAAGACACAAAGTTTCATTAGTTATTGATACTGGTCAATGTTGGAATACCCATCATGTTGCTTGCTTAATAGGTTATGGTGCTAGTGCTATTTGTCCCTATCTTGCTTTTTTAACTGTTCGTCAATGGTGGCAAAATCCTAGAACGCAAAAATTTATGCTTAATGGTAAGCTTCCTCAAATTACTATTGAAGAATCACAGAATAATTATCGTAATGCTTTAGAAAAAGGATTGTTAAAAATTCTTTCTAAGATGGGCATCTGTTTAATCTCTAGTTATCATGGTGCACAAATTTTTGAAATTCTAGGTTTAGGAAATGATCTAGTCGATTCCTCTTTTCTTAATACTACATCTCGGTTAGGCGGTATAAATGCTATAGAGTTTTTTGAGCAAACTTTATTCATGTATCGTTGTGCTTTCGTTACTAAGTTACCTAAAAAGCTAACTAACTTAGGTTATGTACAATATAGGCCTGGAGCAGAGTATCATGTAAATAACCCAGAGATGTCGAAAACTTTGCATAGAGCAGTTCGGAATTCAGATATTAATTTATATAATAAATATAGGTCATTATTAGAAGACAGAGCACCTTCTAATTTACGTGATATGCTTTCTATATGTAGTAGTAGAAAAAGTATTAATATTAATAATGTTGAGTCAGTTGATCTTATACTAAATAGTTTTTGTACAGGAGGTATGTCTTTAGGTGCTTTATCTAGAGAAACTCATGAAACTTTAGCTATAGCAATGAATAGGATCGGTGGAAAATCTAATTCTGGTGAAGGTGGTGAAGATCCTGTTAGATTTAAAGAAATTAATGATATTAATAATTCAGGTGTTTCAGAGAAGTTCTCATATCTTAAAGGATTAAAGAATAAAGATATTGCAAGTTCCGCAATTAAGCAAATAGCATCTGGTCGTTTTGGTGTAACTCCTGAATATTTAGTAAATGCTAAGCAATTAGAAATTAAAATTGCGCAAGGTGCAAAACCAGGAGAAGGAGGTCAACTACCAGGTAAAAAGGTAAGTCCTTATATAGCAACTTTAAGAAATTGTAAACCAGGAGTTACCTTAATTTCTCCTCCTCCTCATCATGATATTTATTCTATTGAGGATTTAGCTCAACTCATATTTGATTTGCATCAAATTAATCCTAAAGCACGTGTATCTGTTAAGTTGGTTGCTTCAGTTGGTATTGGCACGATTGCAGCTGGTGTTGCTAAAGGAAATGCTGATATTATACAAGTTTCTGGTCATGATGGTGGTACTGGTGCTTCTCCTTTGAGTTCTATAAAGCATGCAGGTGTTCCTTGGGAATTAGGTCTTACTGAAGTACATCAAACTTTAGTGGATAATGGCTTAAGAAATCAAGTGATTTTAAGGGTAGATGGTGGTCTAAGAACAGGTAAAGATGTTATATTGGCTGCTATAATGGGTGCAGAAGAGTTTGGTTTTGGAACTATTGCCATGATTGCTACTGGTTGTGTAATGGCTAGAATATGTCATACTAATAATTGCCCTGTTGGTGTTGCTACTCAAAGACAAGATTTGAGAAACCGCTATCCTGGTATACCTGCAGATTTGGTAAATTTTTTTACTTATGTTGGAGAAGAAGTTAGGGAAATTTTGGCTAGTTTAGGTTATGAAAGTTTAAAAGAAATTATTGGTGTAACTAGTCTTTTGTCTATTAATTCAAAAAAATTAGTAAAAACGAGTAATTTAAACTTAGATGTATTATTAAATTATTTAGATTCAAGTAGAAAGTTGAGTTTTCATAATGATATACATAATAATGGGCAAGTTTTAGATGATTATATTTTAAATGATCAGAATCTCGTGAATGCAATTAATTATCAGATAACTGTTATTAAAAATGTTTTAATATTAAATACTGATAGATCAGTTGGTTCTAGGATTTCAGGGTTGATAGCTAAAAAGTATGGTGAAAAAAATTTTAAGGGTAATCTACAGATTAATTTCTCTGGTATAGCAGGCCAAAGTTTTGGATCTTTTATCTGTCATGGGATGTATTTAACCTTAGTAGGTGAAGCTAATGACTATGTTGGTAAAGGTATGAATGGTGGAGAAATTATAATTTCTCCTCTCCCTGAACATAAAAGTGAGGCTTCAAATTTTGTCATTATTGGTAATACTTGTTTATATGGTGCAACAGGTGGTTATTTATTTGTTAATGGTCAAGCAGGAGAGAGGTTTGCTGTTCGTAATTCTGCTGCTCAAGCTATAATAGAGGGTGTTGGTGATCATGCTTGTGAATATATGACTGGTGGCTTAATAGTTGTTTTAGGTATGGCTGGGCGAAATATTGGTGCTGGAATGACTGGAGGTTTAGCTTACTTTTTAGATGAAGATGGCGAATTTATGTCTAAAGTTAACTTAGAAATTGTTAAGGTTCAAAAACTTTTAACTAAAGAAGCAGAAGAGAGTTTATTAGATCTAATTGAATTATATGAGATTAAAACTAAAAGTTTAAAGGCGAAAAAAATTCTTGATAATTGGAAAGATTATGTTCATCTTTTTTGGCAAATTATTCCACCTTCTGAAGAAAATACACCTTTCACAAATGTTGAGTATTCTTCTTATTCAAGTATACTAAATTAATTTGATATCTTATTTATTATTTACTTAAATTTTTCTTAATATATGATAATATTTTGTCTTAAATCATTTATTTTATGTTAAATTTTAATCTATATTATTTATGATAAATAATAAGATATTATATATATTAAGGAATAGTTAAGACCATATGGCACATAGTGTTAAAGTTTACGATACATGTATTGGATGTACTCAGTGTGTTCGTGCTTGTCCTTGTGATGTATTAGAAATGGTTCCATGGAATGGCTGTAAAGCTGGTCAAATAGCTTCAGCACCTAGAACAGAAGATTGTATTGGTTGTAAAAGGTGTGAAACAGCTTGTCCGACAGATTTTTTGAGTGTTCGAGTATATTTAGGTTCTGAAACTACTCGTAGTATGGGACTTACATACTAAATAAATCAATAGTTTCTATTACATTAAATAATTATTTAAGTTTATTAATACTTAGATAATTAATTTATTGTCTTTCTTTATTTATTTTCTATTATGTAATCATCTTCACTAATAATTATATTTATGAATTTATCTAATGTTCAATTACATAATTCTTTTCAATCTAAAAATGTGATTAAAGTTATAACTGGTATACACAACACAAATATTTATCAAATTGCTCAAATAGCTAAAGCAGCGGATTTGGCTAAAGCAAGTTATTTAGATGTTATTGCTAATACTAAAGTAGTTAAATTTTTAAAATCTTTTTCATCTTTACCTTTATGTATCTCTTCAATTGATCCAATTGATATTTATAATTGCATTTCAGCAGGTGCAGATTTAGTTGAGATTGGTAATTATGATACTTTTTATAATAAAGGGGTTTATATCACTTCTTTTGAATTGGTAGAGTTAATAAAGGAAGTTAAGTATTTAGTTGGTGATATTGATCTTTGTGTTACAATACCTTATTATTTTGATTTAAATGAGCAAATTCGTTTAGCTCAATTGTTAGAGTGTTTAGGGGTTAATATTGTACAAACTGAAGGTATATTTACTCATAATATACACAGTTTACCGAAGCAATTATCAGTATTAACAAATTCATTATCATCTTCTTTGTTATCCACATACTTTATATCTAAATCTGTCAATATACCAGTTATTACTTCCTCTGGAATAAGTAGTATATTTGCCTCTACAGCAATTAACTGTGGTGCATCTGGGATAGGTATTGGTTCAGCTATAAGAGGTAGGCACAATATAGTTAGTATGACTAAATATCTTAATGAAGTTAAACATTGTATGTTTACTAATCGTATTGATTTGTATCAAGTGAAAGATTACATATCAATTAATAATATTTCAGAACAAATATTATCATTGTAAAAGTTTTATATATTATATGAATAAAGCTTTTAATTTTAATAATACGAATTTAAAAAATTTTTTGAGTATATTCACATTTATTCTTTGTATTATTATTTTCACTTTTTCTTTTACTGGTTTAAAGCACAATAGAGGATATTTTCTATTTATTGAATTTAATGATGCATATGGATTAAAAGAGGGTACAAGTGTTAATTTAAGGGGTGTTAAAATAGGTTATGTTCGTCGTATAACTATTCATTTAAATAAAGTTGTTGTATTATTGAATATTAAGACACAGAATATCTTAATACATAAGAACTCTATATTTCAGGCTACTCAAGTGGGTCTCTTTAATGATATAGTGGTTACAATAACACCATTAGATTATATTAAATCTCACAATTTCATGTCGAAGTTTATTTTATCTAGAGATTGTAAGTTTTTATCTGCTATATGCCCCAATTCATATGTAAAAGGCTATAAAGGTATTAATTATGACGATTTGATAAGAGCAACTACTAGGATTTCTCAAAGATTTGATGACCCACGTTTTTTTAACTTATTTTACTTATTACTAAAAAATGTTATCAATATTTCTGATGAATTATTCTTGTTGATAAATGATTCGTCAGTTCTACTCTATTTATGTTTTGAATTAATGAACTTAATAGTATTGAAATTTCCTTTTTTATAACAACATTAAGTTTATTTTTGAATTTATTATTAATTAATATCAAATAATTTATTTTATTTATGGTTTCTAGAAAAGTATTAACTCTCAATTTTTTAAAGCCAGTACTAGAATTTGAGTCAAGATTACAACAGTTAGAAAAAATCTTGTGCTCTTATAGTCAATTTAATTTCTCTTACTCAATAGAGCAAAGAATTAAACAGTTACGTGATGAAGTAAATTATATAAAAAATAATTTATTTATTTCATTAACTCCACTACAAAGATTACATTTAGTACGTCAATCTGATAGACCTACAACACTAGATTATGTTTCTTCTATAATGAATACATGGGTTGAATTGCATGGTGATAGAGGCGGTAATGATGATGCTGCTATAGTTACTGGTGTAGGTAGTTTAGATTCGAAAACAGTTGTTTTTGTAGGTCATCAAAGAGGTAAAGATACTAATGATAACGTTATTAGAAATTTTGGCATGGCTTCTCCTGGTGGATATCGCAAAGCTCTTCGATTAATGGAACATGCTGACCGGTTTAATTTTCCAATTTTAACTTTTATTGATACACCTGGTGCGTGGGCAGGTATTGAAGCAGAAGAACTTGGTCAAGGTCAGGCTATTGCAGTTAATCTCAAACAAATGTTCTCTTTTAATGTTCCAATTATATGTACTGTTATTGGAGAAGGTGGTTCAGGAGGAGCATTAGGTATAGGTGTTGGAGATGTGGTATTAATGTTTGAGTATGCAGTTTATACTGTTGCAACTCCTGAAGCATGTGCTGCAATTTTATGGAAAGATAGTACAAAGTCTCCAATAGCTGCAGAATCATTAAAAATAACGTCTTCTGACTTAAAACTATTAGGTATTATTGATAGCGTTGTTAAAGAGCCTGTAGGAGGCTCTCAAGCTAATCCTGAGCAAGCCTGCTCTTCTTTAAGAAAAAAAATTATTCTAGAGCTAAATAATTTATTGTCTTTATCTAGTCATGATAGAAAGCAAAGGAGATATCATAAATTTCGGAGAATTGGCAAATTTTATGAATTTCCTCTACAATGAAGATAGTATTTTACTGGTGAGTTAAGATAAAAAGTTAATACTTCTTAGTCCTAAAATTGTTCCAGCTCCAATAATATGTCCTAAGCTTGTAGTTGCAAGTAATTCTGGTAATCCAAGGCCTTCGAGGCCTAAAATAGGTATAGATGGTCCCAATCCTCTTATTTTTATTGCGTATCTACCAATTCCTATGCTAATTAGATTAGATAATATCATAATTGTTGCAATTTTTGCTGACCATAAGTCATTCATTGATATAATCTCGAATATTCTGTAATTATTGGGTTCCATGAGTTGATTATATATATTTTATTGTTTATCTGACGCTATATGAATTATAATTGAATTTACTCAGTTCTTTACTTTGTATAAGATATATTAAGGTTTTATGATAATAACCATCCATAGCTATGTAGTCCTTTGCCAAGAAAATTGACACCCAGGTAACATATCCATATAATTATAAAACCAAATGATGCTATCATTGCAGGTGTTTTGCCATTGATTTTTTTATTGAGTCTAGAATGTAAATATATTGCAAATATTATCCAAGTTATTAAAGCCCATGTTTCTTTTGGGTCCCAACTCCAATATGTGCCCCATGCATCATTTGCCCATACAGCTCCAGAGATAATTCCGATTGTTAGTAGAGGGAATCCAAATCCTATTATCCTATAGCTTAAGTTGTCTAATAGTTGCATAAGATTAATTCTATTAAGTGAATTTTTGTTATTTAATGATCTTAACATTTGTTTTTTATTATTTAACTCATATGTAAAAAAAACTTTTTTCAAATTATTATTTGAATTACCTTGTATATTAACGATTTTGTTATTAGAGATTATTAAAAATAATATAGAAAGTAGAGATCCAATGATTAAAGTGGCATAGCTTACTATCATTACTGTTACGTGCATCATTAGCCAATTAGATCTTAAAGCTGGTACTAAAGGGCTAGCAACTTTTATTTGATCAGGTAATGATAAGTTAGTAAATGCTACTATAAATAGTACTATAGGTATACTAATTGCACCAATGAGCCTGTTTTTTGTCTTAATTTCTAAAATTATTTGAATTAGTGTTATGGACCATGCTAAAAAAATCATTGATTCGTATAAATTACTTAATGGAAAGTATCTATTGTATATCCATCTTGTGATTAGTGATAATGCTAAAGTTGTGTTAATTAAAATTGTTAAGCTTGAACATAGGTAGTTGATTTTATGATTTTTAGTAATGATTAAGTTTGACCAGTAAATAATCAATCCTATAAGCAATAGTCCAAATGATGTGTTAGTTAAAGTATTTTCTATTAAATTTGCATTCATTTTTTTTCAATATCATTTTAATTTTGTGCTTATAAGATATATTATAATCCATAAACCTTAATTCATGTATGTATAAAAAAAAATCGGATTTCTTTCTTAAGAAATCCGATTTTTTTTTACTAATTTATTGAATGTTTGATTTTAGATTAAAGAATTGATTAGATAATCTAATGCTGTACAAAATTCAACGCCTGCTTGCGCGCTCATATCTCTAGGAATACATAGTCTATCCCTTGTGAATACAAATGATGCAACATATGCTGCACTAGGAAGATTTAAAGTTCTATAAACTTCACGAGCTCCAGCAATTCCCCATTCATCAAGTGGACCTGTGCCACCTACAACTAAAGTGTAGTTGATTAAACGCATGTAGTGATCAATATCTCTATAGCATTTATTAATTTTTTCTTGACTGTCACCAGCTTCACCAGGATTCTTTAGGTACCCATATTTGCTGAAGCAAGCATCTCCTGCTTCTTTTACAACAGCTTCATGATTTGAACCTAGTTTTTCTGCAGCTTCTAATCTTGCTGCAGCACGTTGAATATTTCCTTGTACTGATTGTAAATCAGAAGTAGAAGGATAGCGTCCTGCAGCATCTGCAGCGCTAATAGTAGTAGTGATAACTGATTTCATGTGTATCTCCTAAATCTTATTTCTTTATGATTTAATGTTTTTTAATTAATTTATTTGTGGTGTTAGCAAATTGCTGCAACAACGCGATCACAATATGCACATACTTCTGATGCTAGTGCAGAACAATCACCTTCAATAATGTCTACTTTTCTTTGAGGAGCAGTATTGTTAACAAAACAAACAGCAGATGCTTTCATGATATTAACAGATCTAACAGAAGAATTTGTTGGTACACCTAGAGCAATATAAGTTTCTTTTAAGCCATTTAAACAACGATCTTCTAATACAGATGCATCTCCTGCAAGAAGCGCGTATGATACATAGCGTAAAATAATTTCTCCATCTCTTAAACAAGCTGCCATACGACGATTAGTATAGCAATTTCCGCCTGGAGTAATTAGCCCTGGATTTTCACAAATCATTCCAGAAACAGCATCAGAAACTATGCAGCTAGAATTAGAAACAATAGAGTTTACTGCATCTAGGCGCTTATTTCCATCATTAATAAATGTTTTTAGTGCTTGTAAGTCACTTCCACTTACATATGCTGCTTTTGAATCCGAATTTACTACAACTCTAGAAAATGCATCAAGCATTGAGCTCTCCTTAATTTTTTTGTTTTCTTTTGGTATTAAGAAATACCAGGTTTCAGCTGCTATTTTTAACTAGCTGATGTATGTGTATCGAATTATAATATAAAAGAGATATATGATAAATATATAACAAATTAATATTAATTAATATTTAAAGTAATTTGTTAATTGCTAGTATTTTTAATGCAGTATTTAATTATATTGTCCTTGATCATCATCTTTTTCAATGCATTTGTTAAGTATTTTTTTGTACCTTTTTTATTTAGTAAATTTATCTTATTAATATAACGTGCTATTTTAAATTCTTGTTCTAATGTTAAACTATTTATGTTAGTCATTTTAAATGCTTTTATTATCTAATATTATATTTGTAATTACATAAGCATCTTTTATTTAAATTTATTTTATTAGTTTAAATTTCAGTATAATATTGTTATAAACTTTGTTTTATTGCATTAGTATGAAATAATTTATCTGTTATATTTATTTGCTAATATATCTTTCTAAATGTTTATTTAGTTTGGTACTTATTTAATATACTGATATAATAAAAAAAATTTATTGTTTTTATTAGTTTAGAATTAACATGGAGACTAGTTTATGTCTATTCCTATTTTAAAATATTCTTTGTCTACTCATAATCATAGAGTTAATAGTTTTGAGTTTCTAGGAGGAGAAGAGCAGCCTCAACTGTATACAACAGAAAATTTACCCTCTTCTATTGAATTGGATGAAATTATCTGGGCATGCTATAGACAAATTTTTAGTGAACATCAAACATTATCTAGCACTCGACAACCTTTTCTAGAATCTCAATTAAGATTTAGTCAAATTACAGTTAAAGATTTTATTAAGGGTTTATTGTTATCGTCGCAATTTCGTTATTTAAATTATGATGTCAATAATAATTATCGTTTTGTTGAGATGTGTGTTCAACGTGTTTTAGGTAGAGATATCTATAACGAGAGAGAGAAACTAGCATTTTCTGTTTTAGTAGGTTCTAAAGGTAATAAGTTTTTTATTGATTTATTATTGAATAGTGATGAATATCTAGAGAACTTTGGAGATCATACTGTTCCATATCAAAGAAGACGTATTATTTTTCAGAGAAATAAAGGGGAAATACCTTTTAATTTAAAAACTCCGCGTCTGAATTATAGCTTTCTTCCTAAACAATTTATGCCTCAAGTATCTTGGTCAGGCCCAGTTCGTCTATTTAGACCTCAAGAACAAATACCTAAAGCTGGAGATCCTGCATTATTCTTGAGTATGCTGAATGATATTTCATTAGTATAAAGTTATGTGATATATTTTAACTTTTAATCAGGGATAGCTAATTATTTATATGATATTGAGATTATCATATAATATTAACTATTAAATTCTCTGATATTTAATTTATTATATTAACAACATATGACGTACTAACTACCAAGTTTAAATGCATCTACAAATAATCCGTATATAATTCCTATCTTTATATTATTAAGTAGTCTAAATATTAAAAATTTATCTGTATTATTTGTTTTATATATATACTTATTAGTTAACTCATTTAATGTAACAATGATAGAGCCACTCATTATATTCCAGTCTCCTGTTTGTGCTGGTATAGTTGATAGAATATTTGCAAAAAAAAAACCCAACATTAAGCTTAGTATACTTATATTAAATGACATGAAGTTGTAGTATAGTTTTTTCTTTAAAAAATTAATTATGTTAAAAGATGTATTCACTGTATTTAGGTATTAATTTAATAATTAATCTATTTATATATTTTGTTCACTTAAGCTTGTACTTATGTATTCGAATGGTTTAATGTAAATTTTTTGATCTCTTATATTAATGTTTTTATCTTGTATTTCATTGATTACCACTTCTTTAAGGATTTCTATACTTCTTATTATTGGTCCTATGGGTACACTTAATGAAAGATAAGTCTCTTTTAATCCATCTAATAGTCTTTCATTTAATATATCAGTATTCCCTGCAATTAGTGAATAGCTTGTATAGCGTAAGTAATAGTCAATATCTCTTAAACATGTTGCATATCTTCTTGTTGTATACGAATTACCTCCGGGCCTTAATAGTTCTGGTTGTTCTGCATATAGCCTATTAGCTGTTTCTTTTACGATTTTAGAAGAGTTACTAGTAATAATTTCTGTTACTTGTATTCTATCCATGGCTGTATATAAATAAGTTTCTATTTCTTCTACTCCTACAGAATCTAAGTATTTTCCTCTTATATCGTATTTATTTAAAATGTTAGTTATTGTATCTTGCATTATTTAATCTCCATTATATTTAACTTTGGTATCTAATCATTTATTTTATATATAATATAATTAAATTTTAATACTACAACTTAATTTTCTGATATTTTGATAGATAATAGTCATGTCATAGTTCGTATTTTTAATCAAGAAAAAATTGAGGTTTATTATTTTCATGGTATTAGCCATTATACTTATAATTACCCAGTTTGTTTTACAGTTTTTTTTAGTTCTATAAATCAAATGTTTACATTATTATCAATATTTGTTAATATTCAACATTTATGTACATATCATAAATTATATATAGGTAAAGAAGTTTTTAAAGCTAATTTGTCTATTAATTTGCAACAATTATATATTCAGAGTTGATCTTTACATATATATGGTTGATTAACTGTCTTAAAATGAATTTTTAATTATAAAAGAGTATAGATTATAATTAAGTAATAGATAATAACTTGTAATATTATTTGGGCACGTAACTCAGTGGATAGAGTACCAAATTCCGACTTTGGTGGTCGAAGGTTCAAATCCTTCCTTGCCTATATTTATATAAAGCTTGTAATTTTTTTAGTAAAAAATTATAATATATCTTACTTTGAGGGGCTGAAAGGATTTCTACATTTTGATATTTTAATTATGTTCTATTTAACTAATTCATTTATTAGTTTTTTGTATATTTAATAGATTTATTTCTTAATGATATTAAAAATGGAAAAATATTAGTAATTATAGCTTAATTGCAAAACATAATATTATATCCTTTTCTAATAATTTAGTAATAGCATAAATTATTAGAATATTAAATTTTATTTTCTTGATTTAATTTATTTATTTAAAGAATGCTCTGATTGTAAAGTATAATTTTAACTCTAGCTATTATTCTTTTTGCAATTAGTAAAGTATAAAGCGCTGTGATTTTAAAGTTTAATCAAAGTTTTTTAGTTAAATAGTATGAGCTTAATTATTATGTTAATATGGACGTGGGTTCAAATCCCACCAGTTCCAAGTTTTATTATTAGTTATTATATTTCTATTATTTTATTTCTATTTGCTTAAATACTTAATCTTTGTTGTAATATTTTGTATTATTGTGTATTTTTATATATACTTAATTATTATTTATGGTTAAATTTAATGATTTTATTTAATTTCATTCTATTTTATAAACTTGGACAGAATTATATTGAAAATAATCAATTTTGTCACTCGCAATTTAAGAAAGCATCTCGTAATATTAGTAATAAATATCTTAATAAACATTTGAGATTAGATAATTTAAATCCTAATAATGTACTGATATCAAAAAATTATAGCTCTAATCAAAAAATGTATGATAGTTTATTTAGTAAAGAAATTAAGAACAATAAACTACTATCTCGTAACGTTTGGCAAAGGCTTATTAATAAATATTTACAAGAGACAATTTTTCTTTCATCAGCTAATACTTTATCAAGCAGTTATATTACTAAATTAAAAGTATCAGGCTTATCTGTTTACAATAGTAGTGGATATAAAGAGTTTTTGTATAAATTCAGTAAAGAATTGCGTGATGGAAAAGTCAATGTTACAATTAATGATTTCGATAGTTTGAATAGTTTTATTCCTATACAAAAAAATAGTATTTACTTAAAGTATAAATGGTTCAAATTATTGAACTTTAAACATTTAACTTTCAATAGATATTTATTGAGTAATTTTATTAGTAAACCTTCTAAGTTATTTAATTTCTCAATTCCTTTATTTGTTGTTATTAATAATGATAAAGAGATTGTGGTTTCAGAGTCTACTCATCAATTATCAAAATTTAGAGTTCAATTTAATATTTTCAGTTACTTAATTAAATCAAATAAACATCATAAAAACTTATATACTTGTTTATTATTTGTTAATCCACAAGATGCTATAGAATATAGAGATTATATTAAAGCTAATTTTTCAAGTTCAACTCTTTCTAATAATATTCAAGTTGTTCCAGCTAATATACAATTATACTATAAATTGATGGAGTTAAAAAATAATAATATTGGGTTTAGGTTAATACCTGATCTAACAGAGATTAGCAATTTACTATGTCGATATAGGAAATATAAAAATGTTTCATTTCATATTAATCAAAAGTGTGACCATCAGTCTTTTCAAGGACAACCTATCTATTTTATTAAATCTTTATATGTAAAGAAAAGATTTTTTAAAAATACTAAACAATTGGATTACCTCTATATTATTGAGAAAGATAAAGTTAATTTTGAATATAAGGCAGCTTTTCTTAATTATAATACTTTGATCGGTGCATGGAAAAAGTTTAAACAAGAAAATCTTGATTATGATTTGCCTTATGTTCCAGAGGTATATGTTTCAAATTTTGAATCTTTTATTCAAGCAGAAAATTATAAAAAAAATTATAGTAATATAATTTTTTTACCTTCATTGCAAACTCATAACTTTATACAGACTTATCTGCATACAAGTTTAAAAAATCAACAAGAATTAAAATATTGGCTATTAAATAAAAGTTTGTATTTAAAAACACTTGTTTGTAGAGTTTTCTGGTCTCTTACTAGTAGGCAACCAATTAATTGGTAATATCGTGCAATTAAGATGTAAATAATCTAAGCCCATTGATCTGATTATTATTTTCTAGAATAGTATTCTACTACTAGTAGTTCGTTCATTTGTAGTCCTACGTGTTTTCTTTCAACAGTACCATTTACTCTTGCTGTTAATGTATTTGTGTCAAATTCTAAGTGATTGGGCAAATTTGCTAAACTAGGATATTCCATATATTTTTTTATTATGTTATGAGATGCGATTTTATTTTTAATTGAAATTGCATCCCCAGGTTTACATTCATAGCTACAGATAGATACAGTTCTACTATTCACTAATATGTGTTTATGATTTACAAGTTGTCTAGCTGCTGGTATTGTTGGTGCAAGTCCAAGTCTAAATAGTGTATTATCTAACCTCATTTCTAACATTTGTAATAGTACAATTCCAGTTGATCCTTGAACTTTTTTGGCTGCTTTAAGATTTTTTAATAGCTGTTTTTCACTTATGCCATAGTTATATCTCAACTTTTGTTTTTCTTCAAGTCGTAAAGCGTATTCTGAAGGTTTTTTTAATTGCTGTCCGTGTTCACCGGCTGGAGTAGTTTTTTTACTTTGTTTTCTAGTTAGTCCTGGTAAATCACCTAATCGTCTCAATATTCTTAATCTAGGTCCTCTATAACGAGACATATTGCATTATTCCTATTATTTATATATAGTTATGGTATTATGTTTTATTTTTTGCTAGGCGCCAAAATCATTGTAATATTTTTACCATCTTTAGTTGGTATTTGTTGTACAGTAGATATTTCATTGAGATCTGTAGCCATTTTATTTAATAATTCAATTGCTAGATTAATATGTTGAACTTCTCTCCCTCTAAATGTAATGGTTGTTTTTACTTTATCACCTGATTGCAAAAATTTTAAGGCTTGATTTAACCTTACTTTATAATCGTGATGTTCAATTTTATATCTCATTTTTACTTCTTTTATTGTAGCATTGTGTTGCTTCTTTTTTGCTTCTTTTGCTTTTTTCTCCTGACTAAATTTATACTTACCATAATCTATAATCTTGCAAACAGGAGGATCAGATTTATTGCTTATTACTACTAAATCTAAGCCTTGATTAGAAGCAATAGATATTGCTTCTTCAGATGAATATATACCTAACTGTTTACCTAAATTATCCAGAAGACGTACTTGAGGATATTTAATAAACTCATTTATTAAAGATTCATTTTCGTATTTTTTTTTCAATTATTGTTAAATTTAACCTTATTAAAATTTGTTTGTTTCTCAATTCATTTTAACGTATTGGTAAATACATGTAAATTATTATAACATTAAATGTGTATTTAGTTATATTTTTTAGTTTATTGAGGAAGATCCTATGAAACATACATTATCAGTACTTGTAGAAGATGAGTCTGGTGTATTATCTCGAATATCTGGTTTATTTGCTAGGAGAGGATTTAACATAGATAGCCTAGCTGTAGGTCAAACAGAAAAACAAGGTATATCAAGAATTACGATGAGTGTTCGAGGTGATAATAGAACAATTGAGCAGTTAATTAAGCAATTATACAAACTTATTAATATTTTAGATGTTCAAAATGTTACAAATGTTCCTTGTATTGAGCGTGAATTAATGTTAATAAAAGTTTATACGATGCCCGAAAATAGATTTCATATTTTAGAGATAGTTAATATATTTCGAGCAAAAGTAGTAGATATTTCAGATGATTCACTAACTTTAGAAGTAACTGGAGATCCTGGCAAAATTTTTGCGATTCAACAAATACTAAATCAGCATACTATACTTCAAATAGCAAGAACTGGAAAAATTACCTTAGTTAGGGAATCTAACGTAAATACTGAATTAATAAAAAAATCACTAGATTATAGTAATCATCGTTTATATAGTTAATCTTTTTATAATTATGAAATCCATTTTCCTGGTTGCTCTACAAATGATGAACACTCCTTTACATCCCAGTCTAAATAAATATTTAAGTTTTGTCTATTAATAGTGACAATAATTATCGTATTCATTGGGATAAAGTTATTTTTTTTATTGTTACTATTATAATTATTGTGTTGTTTTTCTATAAACTCATATGTTTTACATACATTAATGTGTTTACAATTTATACATATACACATAGTTTTCTATTTAATAATGTAAAATATTTGTTATATTCAATTAATGGGGATGGAGGGACTTGAACCCTCACGATCAATTAAGGATCAACAGATTTTAAGTCTGTTGTGTCTACCATTCCACCACATCCCCATGTGTTTTCATTATATTATCAGGCGGTACCCAGATTCGAACTGGGGATAAAGAATTTGCAATCCTCTGCCTTACCACTTAGCTATACCGCCTAAGTACTTTGTGTGTCTACTAATTTATGCATGTAGCTAATTTATATGATCTTTATGTTAATTGTCAATAACTTCATCAATTTAATTATTTTATCCTATGCTTGATTAAATAATCTACTTTTCATTATATCTTCTGACTGAATAGTAATTAAATCTGATTTTGTTAACATTTTATCCCCACTAGAAAAAATGCGATTTGCTTGTCTCATTCTTGCTCTATCAATAGCGTTTCTAATGCTTCTAGCATTTGCAAAATGAGGCTGCTTCATTCTTCGTGCTGCATAATCTAATAGTACTTCATCAGCATCTGTTGCGAATTTATATTGCTGTTCTTCTAACATTAATTTAGCTATTTCAAGTAATTCTTGGGCAGTATAATCCGGGAAGTCTACGTGATTTGTTACTCTAGATGATAAGCCTGGGTTGGATTCATAAAATTTATCCATCTTTTCTTTATAACCTGCAAAAATTACTACTAAATCATCTCTTTGATTCTCCATAACTTGAAGTAAAATTTCAATTGCTTCAGCACCATAATCTCTCTCATTGTCTGGTTTATAAAGATAATAAGCTTCATCTATAAAAAGTACACCACCCATTGCTTGTTTTAGAATTTCCTTTGTTTTAGGAGCTGTATGTCCAATATATTGTCCTACTAAATCATCTCTTGTCACTGTTAATAAATGACCTTTTCTTATATAATTTAATCTATGTAAAATATCTGCCATCTTCATAGCTACAGTTGTTTTACCTGTTCCAGGGCTACCTGTAAATGACATATGTAGTCCAGGACTACCTGATACTAAATTTAATTGATTTCTTAGTCGGTCAATAAGTAGTAACGCTGCAATTTCTTTAATACGAGTTTTTACTGGCTTTAGTCCAATAAGTTCCTCTTCTAGTTCGTTTATAATTTCTTGTATTTTTGTTTTATCGTATTCTTCTTTTAAATTCAATAGAGTATTTTCTGTTTTTTGTGTAGTCATAAATTTAAATTTTTATTGTTGCAATAATTTGATTAAATCTAGATAAATTAAAAAGAATGCAATAAGGTATTCAATTATTACATTCTTTAATTTTATTAACGTAAGTATTTAACTTATTATTATATTAATACCTAGAACCTTCTGGTTTGCTAGTAGCATAACTACGGAAACAGTATTTTTGATTTCTACTGATATCCTCTGTTCTTACTAATTCAAATCCAGGTTCTAGTGATGGTCTATTAATAATAAAAGATAATACACAACTCTCAACACCTCTAGTGTTATCGAATGCATTTACTTTTACGTAAAAGTTTGCACATTGTTTACGACAACTATTAATTTCATATAGAATTGTTGCAGAGTCTTTTACATCAAATAGCGGTAAACCCCATAGTTCCCAGTAGTTATTTCTCGGATGCGGATCATCAGTATATTCAATGTTAAGAGCCCAGCCTTGAGAAATAGCGTAATTTATTTGACTTTTAATTTGTTCGTCAGTTAGGTCAGGTAAAAAGGAAAAAGTTCCTTGAGTTAATCTCATTTGTCTATACTCCTTATATTGATTAATGTTTGTTGATAGATTTTATTGTATTTTAATACAAACTATCTACATATGTCTTTAATATTAATTATTTTTTCGATTTAAACATTAGCTGTTGGAGTTTCTACAAAGTCAGCTGTATCTGTAGAAGTATAGTTAAATGTAATATCTTTCCATAGATCTAATGCTGTTTGTAGAGGACCACATGTTTTTGCTGCATCTTGTAGTATTTGAGGTCCTTTTGCTACATAATCAATTCCTTCATTACGTGAAATTACCATAGCTTCTAGAGCTACACGGTTTGCTGTTGCACCTGCTTGTATGCCATCTGGATGTCCAATTGTACCACCTCCAAATTGAAGTACAACATCATTACCTAAGTAATCTAATAGTTGATGCATTTGACCACAGTGAATACCTCCTGAAGCAACTGGAGTTACTTTACGTAAAGATGCCCAGTCTTGCGCAAAGAATATACCTTGAGGTAAATTAACATCTAAATAAGAATGAAGTAAAGTGTTATAGAATCCTCTAATCATTAGAGGATCTCCTTCAAGCTTTCCTACTACTGTACCAGCATGTATATGATCTACACCAGCCATACGCATCCATTTACAAATAACACGAAAATTCATTCCATGAATTTTTTGACGAGAGTAAGTTGAATTACCTGCTCTATGTAAATGTAAAATCATATCATTTTTACGAGACCAAATTGCCATTGTTTGAATTGCTGTGTATCCAATTACTAAATCAATCATAATAATAACTGTTCCTAATTGTTTAGCAAATTCAGCTCTTTCGTACATATCTTCCATTGTTGCTGCTGTTACATTCATATAGTGACCTTTAACCTCTCCTGTCGCAGCAATTGAGCGGTTTACAGCTTCCATTGAATATAGGAATCTTTCTTTCCAACGCATAAATGGTTGAGAGTTAATATTTTCGTCATCTTTAAGGAAGTCTAATCCACCTTTAAGACCTTCATATACTACTCTTCCATAATTTTTTCCTGATAAACCTAACTTAGGTTTTACAGTTGCGCCTAAAAATGGACGGCCAAATTTATCCATGCGTTCACGTTCTACAACTATTCCTGTAGCAGGACCTTGAAAAGTTTTTAAGTACGCTACAGGTATACGCATATCTTCTAGTCTTAAAGCTTTAACTGCTTTAAATCCAAATACGTTACCAATAATTGAAGCTGTTAAGTTAGCAATTGATCCTTCTTCAAATAAATCTATATCATATGCAATATATGCAAAGTATTGGTCCGATGTATTTGGTACAGCATCAACTTTATATGCTTTAGCACGATACAGATCACATGCAGTTAATAAATCTGTCCATACAACAGTCCATGTAGCTGTAGATGATTCACCTGCAACTGCAGCAGAAGCTTCTACTGGATCTACACCTGGCTGTGGACTAACTCTGAATAGAGCTAAAATATCAGTATCTTTAATTACATAATTAGGGTCCCAGTATCCCATTTTTGCATAAGGAATTACACCAGATTCATAACGCTCGTTTTTAATTCGTGTCCGTTCTTCTACAGAGTTAGACATTTGCTCCTCCTTGAATTTAAGGCATTATCATTATATATAAAGTTAACTATTTTAATAATACAACTCTGTACATGACTTGTATAAATTGTATTTAGTTTAGCTATCTTTAGATATAAATTTATCACTATATTGTTATCAAATAATCGTAAGATTATTTATTAATGTGATAATTTTTTCTAATATTTTATTCATAAAAACTTATTAAGTTTTAGTTATAAATAGTTTATTAATCTATAATATGCTACGATTAGAATAGCAATAACTAATTAGTGGAGAGATTGACTTTGCCTATTGTACAAGTTGTAGATTCCGATTTTAACACGGAGGTCATTAAGTCCCGTAAGATTGTTTTAGTTGACTTTGGAGCACCTTGGTGTGGTCCGTGTAGAATGATAGCTCCTGTTATTCATGAAATAGCTCAAGAATATGAAAATGTTATAAAAGTTGTAAAAATTAATACTGATTCCAATGCGAGTGTTGCAGCAGAGTATGGAATAAGAAGCATTCCTACGTTAATGATTTTTAAAAATGGTATTAAAGTTGATACGGTAATAGGAGCTGTACCCAGATCAACTTTATTAAATACATTAAATAAATATATCTAATTTCAGTTTGTATTAATTATAAAATAGTGAGGTACTATGTCTAAAATTTGTCGGATATCTGGTAAAACTGCAAATAATGGTTATCAAGTATCACATTCACATGTAAAAACAAGAAAAATCCAAAATGTCAACCTACATAAAAAAAAAATATGGTCAATTAAAAAAAATTGTTGGATAAAAATAAAAGTATCGTCAAAAATCATAAAGTCTTTACATAAAATAAAACTATAGTAATATAATTTTATTATTAAAATTTTTTATAGTGACAATCTATAATTTATATGGTATAATTATCAGTATGTGAATTTAATTGCTATACAATTAACAGTATTGGACTAAATAATAAGGATATAATTCAAATATGGTATCAAATCTAAAAAATATTTATCACGAAAAGTATGATGATATTGATATTAATGATTCATTAACGAATAACGAAGATATAGAAGAGAATATTAATATGCCGACTGGTTGGTCATTTATATGTCTTGATGAGACAATTAGTTATTATACAGAACATATACATAAAACAAGTGATTCTATGCATTAATTAATTAATCATAAAATAAATAATTAAATATTATTTATTTTGAGCTTATAATCTTGGTTGAGATAAGTTATATTATTTAATATATTAATAAATGCTAGTATAGCTCAATTGGTAGAGCAGCTGATTTGTAATCAGCAGGTTATGGGTTCAAGTCCCTTTACTAGCTTATCTAATAATAATTCTTAAGTATTTTCATCTTTATATTATATTTACAAATATTGTTTAAGATAATCCTAAGTTTTGTACATTTGGAAGATTAGCTAAAAGTAAATAAGCAAAACCTGAACCACCTACAGCACCAACAAAGAAACCAGCAGTAAATTGGCTCCATCCACTAGAAGTTTGTAATATATCTTTAGATTCATCTAAATTGTTAGAAAAAGAAACAGCTCCATACATTGATAAGCAAGTTGTTAAAATAACAATTAAGCCAACAGCAGATAAAAATCCAGATAATAAAGCAATGTCTGTATTTCTTAAAGGCCCTAGCTTGTCAAATGGTCCAATAAGAAAATAACCATGAGCCATCCCAATTTCTAATCCTCTTAATAAAGGAGATAATCCTCTTCTATAAGCTGGAAGATTACTTAAAAAATTTTTTGTTAAGCTTGATGTACTAATTGGTGTTGATAAATTACCGACAAAAGGGTCTCTATTATAGGGTTGAATAAAATTTGTCATAAGTTTGCGTTAAAAAAAATAATAAGTTTAATAGTTATAAGATTAAATATTAACAAATAATCTTTATTTTAAGTTAAAATATTAACAATTTTATAATAAAATTACAGAATAATTAAATACTATGAGGAATAAAATAATCTATGTCAGTAATTATTAGCTATACATTATTCATAATACTATTTATGACTTTAGCTTTATGTTTATATTTTGGTTTACAATCTATTAAGTTGATTTAATTTCTCTTATTAGATATTGAATTTAATAATATTAACAATAAATAAAAAAACATTTTCATTGATTGTTAATATTTATATCTTATTTACATTATTTACAAATATTAGAATATAAATATATGAAAAAAATTAAAAAAGATAAAATCCTAGGATCACGTAGATTTAGTAATTACTGGTGGGCTGCAACAATCTCAGTAGGAGGTTTGAGTTTTTTTTTAATAGGAATAGAAAGTTATTTGGAATTATCTTTTAATGATATTTCTATTTTTGATCATCAAAATATAATGTTTTTGCCTCAAGGTGCAGTAATGACATTTTATGGAATGACTGGTGTATTAACAAGCTTATTTTTATGGTATACTATTATTTTTGATGTTGGTAGTGGATATAATGAGTTCAATCAATATAATGGTATTATTACCATTTTTAGACTTGGATTTCCGGGAAAAAATCGTGTGTTAAAATTACAATATAAAATAAATGAGGTATCTTCTATTAAAATTAATATTCAAGAAGGTTTATCTCCTAAACGAGAGATTTATCTTAAAACTAAAGATCGAAGGGAGATTCCTATTACGAAAGTTGGAGAACCGGTGTCTATTGATGAAATAGAGAATAAAGCTAGGGAGATAGCTTTATTCCTTAAAATAAGACTAGAAGGAGCTACATAAATATTTTATATTTTACAAACATTTATTAATATGATATAGTACTTTTGATTAAAAATCAAAGAGCGGGTATAGTTTAGTGGTAAAACCTTAGCCTTCCAAGCTAATGATGCGGGTTCGATTCCCGCTACCCGCTTAAATTTAGTAGTATTTTTATTGATTTTTCATTATATTGCATCTGGCTGGATTCGAACCAGCGGTGTCCCTAAGGGATGGCGGATTATTGGAGTAGATTTTTATTAAAATCGCTCTTACAAAACCGTACTTGAAACTTTCACTTCATACGGCTACCACTTATTTATTAACAAAATATATATAATAATCATAGAAATACTTATTTACCTAATTCAGTGTATTGATAAAAATACTCAATATTATAAAAATAAATATATTTATTTAATATTTGATTTATTAACTTTAAACTATAAATATACTCAGATTTATTTAGATTTTGATTAATCTGTTTTTTGATTAATATATAATTAAAGCAGTTCATTAATTTGTTACAGTTTTCAATTAAACCAAATGAAATAAATGAGATGATATAGGAATAATAATATTTGTATAAAAATTTAACTTTATTTAATATGTTATTATCAAAAACATTGATTTTAATAAAACCTTTATATGTTTTTCTGTATAATAAATGTTTAAATATTATGTTAAATGTTTGTACTAAATTATTAGTATTATCTAATATAATAATTTCTACATTATCGATTGCTTTCCAAACACTATTTATTTTTCTGATATGATTAAACGTATACCAATAGGCATCATTAATTATTATTTGATTTATTAATAAATATAAGCATTCTGAAGCTTGTGTTACAACTTCTAATTTATTATTTTTGCTTTCGATTATGTATTTTTTATATTTTAAATTATGTATTTTTGATAAATTTAAGTATACATTATGATATAGCCATATACTAATTGATTTGTTAATATAGTTGTAAGAGCTTAATTTCTTAATAATAATGTTTGTTAAAAAACATTTGTTATTTACTGTATGATAAGAACTTACACTATTTGCTAATTGTGTCTTATTAATAAACTTTGTTAATTTTTTTGATATTTTTGCTGTCCATGTAGGCTCTATTGATTTATAAATTAAATCTTGTTTAATATATTCAATAATTATACTATTCATTTGATAACTTTGCGATTTTTTAGTAATTAATGATTTTAATATATCTAATCTGTTAATCTGCTTAATTAAGCATTTCATATTATTACAATTATCATAATGTAATATAAGATCACAAAACATTTTATTAACTAACATAATTTTAAATTCATTACAATTCATAATATATTGTTGTAACTTATATACATATATTAAATCGTATTTTTTCATTGCTATGTATATTTGTTTTGTGATCATTAATATACGAATATTAATTGTTTTCCATGGAAGCTTTTCCCAAAAAGTAACTCGGTTTATTACACAACTAAACTTTTTTTTTTAATCATTAAAAATGTATATTTTTCTGATTGCTAAATTATTATTATATACTTAATATATATTTTGTAATAAGCACAATACGTTAGCTTTTGCTTTTTATTGTGTCTCTATAAATAGATTATTTTGCCTAATAATTTTCTTTACTAAATAATTAAAATAAAGAATTACTATTTATTTACTCCGTTCCGTATTTTTTTATATTGTTGACTTAAACTCCATTTTATATACTAACAACCACTTAAATTAATCATACTTATATTAACTCATAGTAACTAAGCATAAGGGTTAAATATATATAATTAATAACTATTATAAATATTTTTAATTAATACTTTGAACAAAGGTTTGTTTAACTAGTTATATCAACTATTTATATAGTCTGCTTAATTTAGAATTACTTAAGGCTAAAATATTACTAAATTGACTATATAATTATATTCATGATTTAGAATAGTTAGTCTGAGCTAACATCATAAAATACAGTTAACTAAATATTGTTTATATTTAGTTTTTAGTTAGCTTAAAAGGTATTATTTGAACCTTTAACACCTAAAAACGGGTCGCACATGAGTCCGCTGCCTTCGGCCTCTCGGCCACAGATGCATAAGAATTGATATAATAATTATAGTAAATATTAATAAAAAAGTAAAATATTAAACAAATTAATTAATCTCAGTACTAAATTTAATATTAACTCATCTATACAACATCATAATTATTTTTTCGCGTACTTTTATTCAATGAAATTATCAAGATTATAATTGGAATTTTAATATTATATTTAGTCAACTTATATAATAAAAATTGTTGATATTGTGTATTATTAATATCTGTATTTTGATGGTTACAAACTTATTCATTCATATTATGATAAGTAGCAACAGCAGAAGGAGATATTTTATTTAAATATCTAAATATCCAGTACTTAAATATTGTATCTAGTACAACAGGAAACGTTGAAATGAAAATAAAAATAAAGTCTCTACTTTCAGGCAAACCCAAATGTCTTAAAATTGCTTCAATGACTATTTCCCATCCATGAGGAGAATGAAATCCAACAAAAATATCAGTAAATAAAATAATTAAGAAAGCTTTTGCTGTATCACTTAAACCATAAATTAATTCATTAATAAAAGATTTTAATATTGAAAACTGTCTTTTATTAATAATTAAAATAGAAAGAAAAATGATAATTGCAATAAAATCAGCTATAATATTTTTAACAGCATTAGCGCTTTCTTGAGAATATTTTATTGCTATTTCTAATGCTTTATCAGACATTCTTTCTTGAACATTTTCAGCAGGCAACGAATCAAGCTTACCTATTAAAATTTCAAAATGAAGTTTTTCTTCAAAACGTTGTAAATCAGCAAAAGCTCGTTCTTCTTGAGAACGATTTAAAAAAATATAATTACTACTTCTATTCCATAAATGATTTACAATTGGGTCTAATATGATAATTTTTGATAGTTGATTAATTAAAATTGGGGTTATAAGTAAAATGATAATATATTTTATAGATGTTGATGTTTGATATTTAGCTACTTTAAATTCCTCTAACGCTTCAACTTCCGCATTTGGGTTAAGCTCTTGTTTAAAACGATCAAAAAGCTTATTCATTGAACGTGGAACAATTCCTGTTTTTTCAAAGGCCGATTGATTAATTTTTTTTAAATTCCAATATTTCATTATTTAATAGTTTAGCTAAGTTAAAATCAAAAATATTTTACTATATTTAATTGAAGATATTAAAAACTAGAAAATATATATAGTATCTTTTATTATATATTAAATCTACAAATAGAAAGTATAATTAATGCAACATAATTTATCTATATTCTTGAATCAAATTAATGGAGATTGGTGTTTACAGGAAAATTTTTACCTTTTATTTTATAAGCAACAAAAACAATATAAAGAAAGAGTAAGCTTTTTGAAAAACCCACCCGATAGTAAGTTTCACATTTTCAATTTTTTAATTAAAAATGTGAATAGTCATAAATCACTATTTAAATTAGAGAAAGTGACAACAAATGGAATTACTATTATAGGTATAAATAGAAATAGACAAGTTAATTATAAAGAGTATATATACTTAATAAATAATAACTTTATGATATCACTTATAATCATTAAAAACTTACATAAGAAAAAATATTTGGGTGTAAAAATATCTTCATACATAAGGTTAATGCAGTAATAGAAAAGATATAATTTTAATTATAGTAACATCTTATAGTGATGTTACTATAATTAATTTTCATAAGTTGATACTATTCTAAATCTTTTCTATTAGGATTCCTAGAAGGATCATTAGATAAAAATCCGAAGAAAAATAAAGAAATAAAAAATACTACTGTAGTATAGACAAAAATTTTCAATGTCAGCATAATAGTTCTCCTAAAAAATACAAAAAATATCTATACATAGTATATAGTATAAACAAAAAAAAAATCATTCATAGGTTAAATAATAAAAACATTGATTTCTATATCAAAACTCTATTTTACTAATATTTTTTTCATTACTTAAAATTTGGTAATTTAATTCTTTAAGCTTTTTCAAAATACGCTCGAAATACTCTTGTAAATACACTTCTAATTGCTCTAACTCTGTTTCATCAGTTTGTAATACATATAACACTTCTTTCATTTGAGTACTCGTGTTGTATCCACTTGAAAGCATTTCAATAAATGCTAGCCTTTGTGAAATGTTCCAAGTCCATTGAAAAAGTTGAGTAAAATTTTTTAGAAAATTTAGTAAATAAATAGGAATTGTATTAATTTGGGCACGACGACCCGATATTTGTTCACATAGATTAATTACATCTAATGATCTCCACAATTTACTTCCTACTAGTGGTAAAGTTTTTTGATTAAATTGACCAATAGATAAGCTATGAATTGTCATTTTAGCTACATCTTGGGTATTAATATAGGAAATTAATGAAGATTCACTTGTCATCCAAATTAATTGTTTATCTAAAATTGGTAAAGCATATTGTGATATTAGTCCTTGAAAAAAACCTGGCAAATGAAAAATTGTATAATTAAGTCCTGAAATTTTGAGACGATATTCAATCATTAATTTCAACATGACCAAAGGAATATCTTGATAATTAAAAGAATTAAATATGGAAAAAAAAATGTAACGCTTAATATTTGCTTTAATAGCAGATTCTATTAAAATATATTTCGCTTGTAATTCAATTAATTCAACATTATGTAAATCATTTGCTCTACTTGTTGAACAATCAATTATTGCACTAACTCCATACAAGGACAACGGTATACTTTCTACTACTGAAAGATCACCGTATACTAATTGTGCTCCCCATTCTTTTAAAAAAGCACCTTTACGAAAACTTCTAACTAAGCATTTTACTTGAAATCCTTCATTCAAAGCCTTTCTGACGACTTGTCTACCTAAAGTACCTGTACTACCAATAACAAGTAAAGTCATAAACAATAATCCTCAATGTATTTTAATATATTAAGTTTTATTTTAACATATCAAGAATTGTTTAAACATATATTTATTCATGTAAACAGAAAATGAGTAAGGAGGGACTCGAACCCTCAAAATAATTTTGTCATATTTTGAATATGATGCGTATACCAAATTTCGCCACTTACTCTTGTAATTATCTTAGCATATTAATAAAATAAAAAATTGACTTAAAACTTTATTAACTAACTAAACATGAATTTCTTACACCATATTTCTTCTCAAGATTACATTGATTTAAATCTTAAGTGCTATCATAAAAAAAATATTTATTCAATACAGCTAATCACTATAATCTTTTTAATGTCTTTACCTTATATTTTTAATATAGATTTACCAATTTTAATGTTTTTCATGCAAATAACTTTAGCCATAGTATTTAAAGATTTATATTTAATTAAACTTTTTACTTTATATAAACAATTATTACTTTTTTCTTTAAGTACAATTTTTTTTAATTATTTTGTAAATTATAATGAATATACTCATAGGTATATTAATCATCTGTACATTCCATATTTTTTTAAAATTACTTTATTATCATATTCCAAACAGTTTATATATAAATTATCCGCATATTATCTAATTTATCAAATTCCTAAATATATAACACATATTATTGTTTTAAATACATTATATATTATAATATGTTATAACATTTCAGTTTTCATAAAAAGTGAAACAATTAATAAAGCTCTATATGTTAGTTATACATATATAACTAAAGTAAAAGTTAATTTATATAATATTATAATTATAAATATACTTATAAGTAGTCAATTATTAGAAAAAACTATTGAAAGAATAAACAGTACATATTTAGGAGTTCAACTAAAGACTACAGCTAATAATAAAGAAATAATCAAATATATTGTATTTTATAATAACAAACTTTTTGATCAGATGTTAAAAGATCAAAATAATTTAAATATAACACTATGGAATAGATCCGTTCATAATAAATTTAAAAACAAAATATATATAGATTAATTTTTAATATATTATAATCCTTATATTATATAATAGAACTATATAACAATATATAAAAATTAATAAATATACATGAAAATAATGTGAATAATAATTCAAAAAACTATTTAGATAATTTAATAAACAAACCCTATCAATACGGATTTCATACCAAAGTCGAATCAGCTTACTTTCCAAAGGGATTAAGTGTAAAAATTATTAAGCTTATTTCAAAATACAAGCAAGAACCTAATTATTTAAAAATATTTAGACTAAAAGCATATGAGAAATGGATAAAAATGAAAGAACCACAATGGAGTAATTTATTTTATCAATCTATTGACTATAATAATATTTTATATTACTCCATTCCAAAAGATAAAAAGAAAGTTAACAGTTTAGATGAAATAGATCCAGAAATACTTACAGCATTTGAAAAGTTAGGAATATCTCTTAATGAACAAAAAAGATTAACAAATGTTGCAGTTGATGCAGTTTTTGATAGCGTGTCTATTGCTACAACATTTAAAAAAGAACTTGCTGAGCATGGAGTTATATTTTGCTCCATTAGTGAAGCGATTCAACTATATCCTAATCTTCTAAAGAAATATCTTGGATCAGTTGTACCTATTGGAGATAACTTTTATTCAGCATTGAACTCTGCAACTTTTAGCGACGGATCTTTTTGTTACATTCCTAAAAATACAAAATGTCCCTTAGAATTATCTACTTATTTCAGAATTAATAATAAAGATTCAGGACAATTTGAAAGAACACTAATTATAGCAGATCAAAATAGCTATGTGAGTTATTTAGAAGGTTGTACTGCACCACAATTTGATAATAACCAGTTACATGCAGCAATAGTAGAGTTAATAGCTTTAGATCATGCAACAATTAAATATTCTACTGTACAAAATTGGTATTCAGGTAACTCAGAAGGAAAAGGTGGCATTTATAACTTTGTAACAAAAAGAGGAATGTGCATCGGAAACAACTCTAAAATATTATGGACGCAAGTAGAAACTGGCTCAGCTATTACCTGGAAATATCCTAGCTGTATTTTAGTAGGAGATTATACAATAGGTGAATTTTCTTCTATTGCATTAACTAATTACTATCAACAAGCAGATACTGGAAGTAAAATGATACATATAGGCAAATACACAAAAAGCAAAATCATATCTAAAGGTATTTCATCTGGCAATTCAATTAATAATTATCGCGGATTAGTAAAAATGGGACCTAAAGCATATTACTCTAAAAATTATTCTCAATGTGATTCATTGATCTTAAGCAATAGCTCTATTGCCAATACTTTTCCCTATATACAAGTCAAGAATCCTTACTGTAAAGTCGAACATGAAGCTTCAACATCTAAAATAGGAGAAGAACAAATTTTTTATCTTTTACAAAGAGGCATAAGTTTAGAAGAAGCAGTAAGCCTAATGATAAATGGTTTTTGTAAAGATATTTTAAATGAGTTACCTATGGAATTTGCAATGGAAGCTGATCGTTTACTAAACTTAAAATTAGAAGGTACTATTGGATAATAATTAATGATTAATAAACAAGAAATGTTAAAAATTCAAAATTTACATGTCAATACTAATAATAAAGAAATTATTTCAGGTTTAAACTTATTAGTAAATAAAGGAGAAATTCATGCAATAATGGGTAAAAATGGCTCAGGAAAAAGTACTTTAGCTAAAGTAATTTCTGGACATCCCTCTTACCAAATAACAGAAGGCAGTATATTTTTTAAAAATAAGAATATTACACATGAAGAACCAGAAAGTAGATCTCATAAAGGAATTTTTTTAGGTTTTCAATATCCAATAGAAGTTCCTGGAGTAAGTAATATTGATTTTTTACGTTTAGCTTATAACTGTAAACAAAAGCAGTTAAATAAACCAGAAATCGATCCTTTGTCGTTTTTTGAACTAATTAATCATGAAATACAAAAAATTAATATGAATCCATTATTTTTGAATAGGCATTTAAATGAAGGTTTCTCTGGAGGAGAAAAAAAGAAAAATGAAATTCTACAAATGTCTTTATTGAAAAGCGAATTATCTATTTTAGACGAAATTGATTCCGGTCTAGATGTAGATGCTTTAAAGAGCATATCTAATAGCATTAATAAATTTGCTAATAAAGATAATGCTATAATCCTAATCACCCATTATCAAAAGTTAATAGACTACATTAAACCTGACTATGTACATATAATGGATCGAGGAAAAATTGTGCTTACAGGAAATACTACCATAGCATCAAATATAGATAAATATGGATATGAGTATATTTCGTTAAAAAAATAACAAGTTTTTATTAATAAACCTAGGAAATAGTTTATACTATCCTAAGTTTCAAATAATTATATCAAATATAAGCAATATAACTAAATAGCACTAACTAAACAGAAAATGCTTGCTGCACATCTTGTATTGACTGTTTTAATAAATCTTCAGATTCTGGAGTTAATTTCTTACTATTACGAATATTTTCTCCAAATTCAGGCTTAGAATTTTGTAAATCCTCTCTCAAAGCTAAAACAAAATCATTTATTCTAGATAATTCAATTTGATCTAAATAGCCATTAACACCAGCATAAATTATAGCAACTTGGTCCTCAACTACAAGAGGAGAATTTTGTGCTTGCTTTAATATTTCTCTCAATCTTTGACCACGAGCTAACTGATTTTGAGTTGCTTTATCTAGATCAGACGCAAATTGTGAAAAAGCTTCTAGTTCAGCAAACTGAGCTAATTCCAACTTTAATTTACCTGCAACTTGTTTCATTGCTTTTATTTGAGCAGCAGAACCTACTCTGGAAACCGATATACCTACATTAATTGCTGGTCGAATTCCTGAATTAAACAAATCACCCGATAAAAAAATTTGACCATCTGTTATTGAAATAACATTAGTTGGAATATATGCAGAAACATCACCAGCTTGTGTTTCAATAATAGGTAAGGCAGTCATGCTTCCACCACCTAAATCACTACTTAATTTAGCAGCTCTTTCTAATAACCTAGAATGTAAGTAAAATACATCTCCAGGATATGCTTCTCTACCAGGTGGACGACGAAGAAGTAAAGACATTTGACGATAAGCTTGAGCTTGCTTTGTTAAATCATCATATATAACTAACGTTGCTTTTCCTTTATACATGAAATACTCTGCTAAAGTAGCTCCTGTATATGGAGCAATATATTGTAAAGTTGCAGGATCATCAGCGTTAGCAGCAACTATAATAGTGTATTCTAATGCACCTTTTTCTTCTAAAGTAGAAACTACTTGTGCAACAGAAGAAGCTTTCTGCCCAATAGCAACATATATACAGATAACATCTTGACCTTTTTGATTAATGATCGTATCTAACGCAACAGCTGTTTTACCAGTTTGTCTATCACCAATAATTAACTCTCTTTGCCCTCTTCCAATAGGAATCATAGCATCTATTGCTGTAATTCCAGTTTGTAGTGGTTCGCATACAGATTGGCGTCCAATAATTCCTGGTGCGTATGATTCAATTAATCTTGTATCATTAGTATTGGGAATACCTTTAGCATCTATTGGCTTAGCCAAAGGATTAACAACTCGGCCTAAAAAATCATCACCTACAGGAATTTGAGCTATTTGTCCAGTTGATTTAACTGAACTTCCTTCAAGTATGTTACGTCCATCACCCATCAATACTACACCAACATTATCACTTTCTAAGTTTAATGCAATACCAATAGTTTCATCTTTATCTTCAAATTGTAAAAGCTCTCCAGCCATGACTTCATCAAGTCCATAAACACGTGCAATACCGTCACTAACTTGTAACACAGTACCAACATTAGCAACTTGTAATTCTTGGTTATATTTATCAATTTGTTGACGTATTATATTACTAATCTCATCTGGTCTAATGTTTAACATATGATTTTATGATTTATATTTGCAAATATTAATTTTAAATATATAACTATATTTAATTTGTATTAAGATATAAGGATATTCTTTTTAATTTACCAGCCAAGCTAGCATCAATAATTTTTGATCCAATCTTAATTACAAAGCCTCCTATTAATTCAGTATCTTTTCTTATAACTAATTTTACTTGATTACTATTAGTCATAGATTTTATTTTCTGCATCAAATTTTCTTGTTGGATTTCAGTCATATCAATAGCTGAATATAATTCAGCTATTGTAGTAGATTCTAGAGCATATATTAATTCCAAATATTTTTGTATAATATTATGTAACAAAGAGATCCTTCTTCTATCAACTAAAACTAATAAAAAATTCATCACAAAAGTATTTACTTGATTTTCAAAGAGTTGCTTTAGTATTTCCTTTTTTATCACACCATTAATCAAAGGATTTTGTAAAAGAATCTGTAAATCTCTAGACTCAGATATAACAGTTAAAATTGATGACAAGTCCTTTGTAGATTCTGTTAATAAATTTAAACTTTGAGCATGATCAATTAAAGCTTCAGCATACGGAACAGCTATTTTTTCTTTAAAATTTTGATTACTCATAAACTAATATTACCTTCTAGATGCATAATTCCCTGATCTATTATTTTTTCCTGCATAATAGAATTCATTTGACTTTTTAACTCAACACTAACCTTTTGTATTGCTAACACTGTAATTTGTTGCTGTATTTGTAATCTAACTTGATTCTCAGCAAACTTTACACTGTCTTTACTTGACTTAGTCAGCTTTTCTATATCAAACTTACCTTGTTCTAATATAGATTCACGAACTTTTTTAGCAGTAATTTCTGCTTCATTAATGATTTGATTAATAATCAACTGCGTTTGAGCTAACTGTTTTTCAGCCTCACTTAATCTAATTTTAGCTTGTTTTAAACGCTCTTCTGATTCACTAATCGCGAATAATACTTTACTTTGTCTATCAATTAAAATTGATCCTAAAAATTCTCGTAAAACATATATTAAACCACTCAATAAAAGTAAAATGTTTAATACATTTGCTTCTAAAAAGTTAGAGTTAAAACTAAGACCTGAAGATAATAACTCTTGACTAAAAATTTGAAAAATTTTCATTTACTTATTATATAATCTTGATATTATTAAGAACTATTAGTAATATTTTTATGTAATATCATAATTAATTATCTAATAATTTTTTCTGTATTTGATCACTCAAAATATCGATTTGAACTTCTAAGCTTTTCAGGGCCTGTTCTTTTTGAATACTTAATTCATTATAAGCATTTAAAAGTAACTTTTCTGCCTCTTTTTGTGCATCTTTAATCTTATCTGAAACAATTGATTGAGCTTCTGCTTGTGCACTTTTTATAATTTTTTGAGCACTTTTTCTTGATTCAGCTAATTCACATTCATATGTTTTCGTTAGCTCGTCTGCTTTAACTAAAGATGCTGAAGCACTAGTTAAACTATTACGTATATATTCTTCTCGATCATCTAAAACGCTGCTAACAGGCTTATAGTACAACCAGTTTAAAATTACAGTTAATGCAAGAAATTGTAAAGCCATTAAAGGAAGAGTAGCATTAAAATCGAATAATCCACCTTTCTCATTTGCTTCAGATACTTCGCCAAGTAAAGATATAATTATATGCATTAAGTACCTTTTATTATAATTTAATAAAGAAGATTAGTTATTACTATCAATATCATAAAAACACTTAGTTTATTTGAATAATATATTAATAAACTAAGTGTTTAAATAAAATTAACCAGTATAAGGATTAGCAAATAATAATGATAACGCAACTACCAGGCCATAAATAGTTAAAGACTCCATAAATGCTAAACTTAACAATAATGTTCCTCTAATTTTACCTTCAACTTCAGGCTGTCTTGCAATACCTTCTACCGCATTTGCTGCAGCACTTCCTTGACCAATACCAGGTCCAATAGCAGCTAAACCAACAGCTAAACCGGCAGCCAAAACGGAAGCTGCTGAAATAATAGAATCCATAATTATTTAAATTTTTTTGTTAAAACATAGAAAATTAACATATTTCATTCATATTACACAGTTTATAAAAAATTATTAGCGAATAATTGATTAAGCTAAATCAATATTAACTAATGATCTCCATGACCTTCTAATGCTTCACCAATATAAGCAGCAGATAACGTTGAGAATATCAATGCTTGTATTGAGCTTGCAAATAACCCTAAAATCATAACAGGCAAGGGAATTAGAATCGGAACCAATAATGTAAATACAGATACTACTAACTCATCTGCAAGTATATTACCAAACAAACGAAAGCTTAATGATAAAGGTTTAGTAAAATCTTCAAGGACATTAATTGGTAATAAAACAGGAGTTGGTTCAATATAACGCAGAAAATAACCTATACCGTTTTTATTTAATCCAGCATAAAAATATGCTAATGATGTTAATAAAGATAGTGCTACCGTAGTATTTATATCATTCGTTGGTGCAGCTAATTCACCCTCAGATAAGTTAATTAACTTCCACGGAATTAAGGCCCCTGCCCAATTACTACCCAATATAAATAAGAATATAGTTGCAATATATGGTAACCAAAATCTATACTCATGTTCTCCAATCTGATTTTTTGCAATATCTTGTAAAAACTCTAAAATAAATTCCATAAAATTTTGAAACTTTCCTGGAATTCTTTGCAAATTTCTTGTACCTGCAAAAGATAACATGATTAAGATAAATAGAACTATCCAAGAAACAATAAAAACCTGTCCATGTATATTATAACTTCCTATTTTCCAGTATAAATGTTTACCCACTTCTACACTAGATAAAAAGAGAAAAGATGATACTTCGTTAATATCTTGTTGAAACATATTGTTTTTCCAATTAATTTATAATAAAAATACCTTAAAGAATTTTAAGATAAAAAATAGATACTTCTAAATAATAGACTTTATAATAATAATACCACTATAATTAACTCTAGATTGACATAATAATTTGTTTCTTTTATTTATTCTGAATCATATTTGAAATTTCATCTTTAAAATTACTGGTCTTAGTTTGCAGACCTTCACCAAGTAAAAATCTTTCAAAACGCCTAACTTTTATATTTTCCCCCCATAATGCAATATGTTGTTTAACCAATTCTTCAATAGTAATTTCCGTATTTTTTATAAAACTTTGATCCATCAGAGATAACTCTTTTAATCTTTTATTTAATCTACCATGAGCTATTTTGTTTTTTATCTCAATTGGTTTACCTGATAAATCTTCTTTTTGCAACTCTAAACTCTGTTCATAACTAACGATATTATCAGGAATATCACTTTTAAAAACATAAGCAACAGATTGACATGCAGCAATTTGCATAGATATATCTTTAGCTAATTGATGAAACTTAGGCTGTCTAGAAACAAAATCTGTTTCACAATTTATTTCAACAAGTACTCCTATTCTAGAACCAGCATGTATATAGCTTTCTACCAATCCTTCAGTTGCCAGCCTACTAGATTTTTTGTCAGCAGAAGCCAATCCTTTCTTCCTTAAAGCTTCTATTGCTATATCAATTTGGCCATCTGAGGCTTCTAAAGCTTTTTTACAATCGGTCATACCAGCTCCAGTTTTGTTACGCAATTCTTTAATGTGTTCAACAGAAATTTTTTTCAGCATATATATATTAAATATAAAAATAAAAATATGTCACTCGTATTAAAATAAACTCAATTTTTAACAATTTAATAATTTAATCAAAGTACTCTACCTTCTAATATAGAATCAGCTATTTTAGACAATACTAATTTTATTGATCTAATTGCATCATCATTAGCTGCAATCGGAACATCTACTATCTCTGGATTACAATTAGTATCTAACATACATATTGTAGGTATACCTAACTTTATACATTCTTGTATTGCCGTAATTTCTTTTTTTTGATCAACAATAATAACTAAATCAGGCAACTTTTGCATTTCTTTAATTCCATTGAGATGTTTACGCAATCTATCTAACTCTTTACGTACTATTGAGGCTTCTTTTTTAGGAAGATTATCAATTAAACCATCAGAATCTTTTTGCTCAAGCTGGTTTAACCTCTCAACCCTAGCTTTAATCGTGACCCAGTTAGTTAACATTCCCCCTAACCATCTTTGATTAATATAAAACGAATTAGACCTTATCGCCTCTCTTGAAACAATACCAGCAGCTTGACGCTTTGTACCTAAAAATAAAAAAGTTTTACCTTGTTGAGAAGATCTTTTTATGAAATCGCATGCATCATTAAGAAGTTGAGCAGTTTGAACAAGATCAATAATATGTATACCATTTCTTTCTGTATAAATATAAGGAAACATTTTAGGATTCCATCTTCTAGATTGATGGCCGAAATGTACACCCGCCTCTAATAATTCTTCTAAAGATACTATTGACATAAATAATCTTAATTATGATTGTAACGAATTAACTATAAACTTAAAATAAACAGATATAACTACTTTTAAATCAATAATAACATAAAAAATATTTCACGATACATGAAAATATATACTTATAATGAAAAATATTAAATTAACATTCATCATTAAGAGTTTTTCTATCATCTATTATAATATCTTCAAAATTACTTCTTTTATTCTCGTCACTGAAATCTAAATTTATTGTCTTTGATTTAGTAAAATCATTAATTTTAGAGTAAATATCTTCATTTAACTTATTAGAATTATAAGTATTAAAACCAGTACCTGCAGGTATTAACCTACCAATAATTACATTTTCTTTTAAACCTCTTAATTGATCAAGTTTACCATAAATAGCTGCTTCTGTAAGAACTTTTGTTGTTTCTTGAAAACTAGCAGCTGAAATAAAACTTTCTGTGTTTAATGATGCTTTAGTAATACCCAATAAAACAGGGTAATATGAAGCTTGTCTTTTATCATAACTACCTAAAGAAGAATTAACAGTTTCAACTTTCTGTAACTCTACAAGCTCACCAGGCAAATACTGAGTATCTCCTCCATTTTCTATTTTAACTTTTGAAGTCATTTGTCTAACAATAACTTCAATATGTTTATCAGAAATATATACTCCTTGTGATTGATAAACAGATTGCACTTCTTTTACTAAAAAAAGTTGTATGTCTAAAATACTTAGCCTCGAAGCCTTATAAAGATTTAAACCTTGAGCTAAATAAGATCTAAATTTTCTCTCTAAAATTAGATGCAAATTAAATGATATATCTATTTTTTTTCTTGCCTCTAAAATTTCCTCAATACGAGGTAATCCTTGTACAATATCACCAGTTTTAAATCTTTCAAATATAAGTGTCGCAATATTTTCGCCTCTCTTTATAAGGCTTAAATCGTTAATATGTAATAGTGAATTGCGAGAGATTAAATAAGGTTGTCCTATTCTAATAGTTACTTTATTATCTTGTATTGAAATCACTTGACCAGAAATATTAATCTTAAGATTTGCAGCAATTTCATCACCTGCATATACATAGTCATTAACTTTAATACTAATTGATTGGTTATTATCTACATTAATGCTCATCGTATTAATTTGACTAATAATTAAAATTCTACAACTAGCATTCTTTGCTTTTTCTATGCATGCTACTTTACCTGTAATAGATGAAAAAATACTTGTTTGAGAAATAATTGAGTTTGATTTAACATACTGACCATCATTTACTAATATTGAAGTTTTAGTATACAGATGATGATTTTTATTAAAAAATGATTCTTTTATTGTTAAAAAATCGGCAGTTATAAATTTAATTAAAAAAGATGAATTATGATGTATTAAACTAGCACAATGAAACTGTATATAACATTTAATAGGAGATATATTCTCTTGTAATTCAATAATTAAATGAGTTAAAACTAAATTAATACCAGAAACTGATTTAACTCTTTCACCATCTCTAAAATATGTTCTACGAACTAATTTTAGATTTACGAAATCAGTTGCAAAAGAATTATCAGAGAATTTTAATACTAAATTTTTAGTTGGAAGAGCATATATAATTACCGGCCTTAGCAAAATAAAATGCTTAGTTAAAATTTTAATATATTCCCAATAAACTAACTTATCCGTAGTTAACTGTTTTAATAAGCTTTCACCAGGACGTAAAAAGCCTCTATGTTTATCTAAGTTAACATTATTTATATTAACTTCAACTAATCTCCCAGGCTTAATTAAAATTTCTCTTATAATACCATCTTTTTCTACAATTTCTAAAAAACCAGCATTATTTGCAAAAATATTTTGTATTATCTCTGTACCTGCATCTATAAAACATAAATTACGCACTAACAATAAAGAGATATCTTTATTTACAACATGAGTTTCTTCTGGTATCCATAATATATAACCAGAACCATAAATATTATAAAACTCCTGTTCACCATTTTTTAGAAGTGATAAATCAAGATATTTAATAATCCCACCAGTTTTAGTCTTATATGCATCTGATATAAGATCACCTATTATTTGTTGATGTATAATTTTTTTATTTGGTTGACATTTTAAAAGAAATTTATCTTTACTCTCTGTTTGCAAAAAATATCTTTTATAATCATTTATAAACTCAACAAAGACTCTAATATTAGTATAAAGTTTAGATGAAGTAACTAATAAAATTTTAGGAGAAATATGAGTATCCTTAATGACATAAATTTTTCCTTCTCTAGAATTTAATAAATCTGAACGAGCTATTAATGAATTCTTCTGTATTAATTGATTTTGAGATACCATAAGTTTAGTTAACTTAGGTAAATTATATACTTCACCAGATAATACCCAAACAACTACATTTTTATTAATAGTATTACTTATATCACATTTAGATAAATCACTAATATCAAGATGAACACTACCTGAAAAATCTGCAACAACTGCTTTTTGAGCTTTTTCTGTAGATAATTTTTTATTAATTGGATACTCAGCTAAAACTTGACCCTCAGTAATAATTTGTAATTTTTTTACAAAAAGTAATGAATTTTTCGGAATAAAGAAGCTTTTTTGTTGATTATTCTCACCTACAATATTCAGATTAAAATCAGATTGCACTAATTGAACATTATCGCCATATCTATTACGAGTTTCTATAAATACAACATTATCCAAATAATCAACTACACCACTGACACTGCTAATAACATTTTGAGATAATTCACCAGTAAAAACACCTCCCGTATGAAAAGTACGCATAGTCAACTGGGTCCCAGGCTCACCAATTGATTGAGCAGCAATAATACCAACAGCCTCTCCTAAATCAACAAGTTTACTATGGGCTAAATTCCAACCATAGCAAAGCTGGCATACTGAACGCAAAGATTCACACGTTAATGGAGAACGAACTAAAATATTAATTAACTCTAAATGAGCAATCTTTTTTATTACGTCAGTATCAACACATTCGTTGGCTTTAGCTATAACCATATTATTTCTAAAATCAATAATATCTTCTGCCAATACTCGACCTAATAGAGATTGCTCTAATGAAATTAAAGTTTTTCTATTATCGAACATTTCTTCTAATAAAATTGCTTTAGATGTTTTACAATCATATTCGCGAATAATCACATCTTGCGCAACATCAACTAAGCGACGAGTCAAATAACCAGAATCTGCTGTTCTTAAAGCTGTATCTACCAATCCTTTTCTAGCCCCATAAGAAGAAATAAAATAATCTGTAATTGTCAAACCTTCTCTAAAATTATGAAATATTGGTAAATCAATAATCTGTCCTTGGGGATCAGCCATTAAGCCTCTCATTCCAACAAGTTGTTTAACCTGAGAGATATTTGCTCTAGCTCCAGAAAATGCCATCATATATATTGAATTTAATGGATCTGTTTGTTTAAAATAATTAATAACTTCCTGTTTTAGATTATCACTAGCATAATTCCAGGTATCAATAACCTTTTGAAACCTTTCAACAGCAGTAATTTCACCTCTTATATAACGTTTATCAGTCTGTTGTATAGAAAAAAATGTTGAATTCAATAAATTATTCTTACTAGGTGGAATACGTAAATCCTCTAAACTCAAAGAAATACCAGCTTTAGTAGCGTAATAAAAACCCAAATCTTTTAAAGTATCAGCCATATTAGAAGCACGAGCAATACCATAAGTTCTAAAAGCCCAAGTTATTAACTTTTTCAACTCAGACTTATCAATCACCTTATTAAAAAAATAAATATTTGATAACCTATTTTTCATGTAAGTTCAATCCTATTTTCTTAAGAATAAGTTACTAAATAATTAAAGAATTCTGAATAGCATTATTAAATAAAATTCGACCAGCAGTAGTTCTTATATATTGAACTAATTTATTACCTTGATCATCTAATTTAATTACTAAATTTGGATAATAAAGTAATGTATTACCATTAAGTTCATTTAATATTTTATTTGGAGCAACATCCTTATAATCATCAAAATCTAATTGACCATCAAAACGTACCCAAATAAAAGCTTGTAATTCTATTCTATTATCATCATAAGCAATAATAGCATCTTGTAAATTAGAGAAAAAATGATCTTTACCCTTTATTACAGATGGATTACCAGTAGTTAAATAATAACATCCAAGCACCATATCCTGACTAGGCATTAATATGGGTGACCCTGTAGCTGGTGATAAAAAATTATGAGGCGCTAACATTAGTAGGCGTGCTTCTGCTTGAGCCTCTAGAGATAAAGGAATATGAACTGCCATTTGATCTCCATCAAAATCTGCATTAAATGCTGGACAAACTAAAGGATGTAACTTAATTGCTCTACCATCAACTAAAATTGGTTCAAATGCTTGAATTCCCAAACGATGCAAAGTGGGAGCTCTATTAAGTAATACTGGATGACCATGAATTACTTCTTCTAATACATCCCAAACCAACATATCATTTTTTTGAATCAGCTTTTTAGCAGCTTTAATATTATTCACTAATCCCTGTACAATCAGACGATGTATTACGAAAGGCTGAAATAATTCTAAAGCCATTTCTTTAGGTAAACCACATTGATGTAATTTCAATTTAGGACCAACAACTATTACTGATCTACCAGAATAGTCAACTCTTTTACCTAATAAGTTTTGTCTAAATCTACCTTGTTTACCTTCAATAATATCTGAAAGTGACTTAAGAGGTCTATTATTAGATCCAACAACAGTTCTTCCTCTTCTACCATTATCCATTAATGAATCTACGGCTTCCTGTAACATTCTTTTCTCATTTCTAATAATAATTTCTGGAGCTAAAATAGCTTTTAAACGGGCTAGACGATTATTTCTATTAATAATTCTACGATAAAATTCATTTAAATCTGCCGTTGCAAACCTTCCACCATCTAATTGAACCATTGGTCTTAAATCTGGAGGAATTACTGGTATTACGAAAAAGATCATCCAAAAAAGTTTTGCTCCAGTTGAAGCAAAATTCTCTAATAAACGCAATCTTTTCATTTTTTTATTAAACTTAGTTGAGACTTTTTTATTTAAATGGGGTTTTAAAGCTTCTTCTCTCAATAAATCCACTGTATTACGTAAATCAACATCTTTTAGTAAACGATAAATTGCTTCAGCTCCTATTCCCACCTCAACATCTACAACATCGCCAGATTTTTTATATAAACTATCTTCTAAAAGTCTCCATTCATATCCTTCTAATAATTGTTTGTATTCAAGTTTGTTATTATTACCAGGATTTAAAACAACATAAGAGTGAAAATACACGATTTTTTCAACATCTTTAACTGTAAGATCTAAAGCTAAAGCAATATAACTTGTACTACCTTTGAGATACCATACATGAGTTACAGGTGCTGCTAACTCAATATAAGCCATTCTATTGCGCCTAACTTTAGATTCAGTAATTTCAACACCGCATCTTTCACAAACAATTCCTTTATAACGAAACCTTTTATATTTACCACAATGACATTCCCAGTCTTTGACTGGGCCAAAAATTCTTTCACAAAATAAACCATCCATCTCTGGTTTCAAAGTTCTATAGTTAATTGTTTCGGGTTTTGTAACTTCACCAACAATTTGGCCATTAGGTAAAGTTCTTTCGCCCCAAGAACGTATTTTATCTGGAGAAGCAAGGCTAATTTTAATATAATCGAAGTGGTTTTCAAGTTGAGTCATATTTTATACGTCCTCAATATAAAAAAACATCTTTTACTATAGGTGAATCATTACAAGAGTTATAATAAGCAAGAATATTGCTATCAGCTTGATAGTTAAAATGAACTTTATGAACTGAAATGTCTAAACCCAAGGATTGTAATTCACGCATTAAAACTTTAAAGGACTCGGGAGTACCGGGCTTAGGAATAGGCTTACCCTTTACTATAGCATTAAGAGCTTCATTTCTTCCTTGCATATCATCAGATTTAACTGTAAGTAATTCTTGCAATGTATAAGCAGCTCCAAAAGCTTCTAATGCCCAAACTTCCATTTCTCCAAGTCTTTGTCCTCCGTGCTGAGCACGACCACCTAATGGTTGCTGAGTAACCAAAGAGTAAGGACCAGTAGATCTTGCATGAATTTTATCATCAACTAAATGAACTAATTTTAACATATAAGCTTTACCAACTGTAACAGGATTATCAAATTGCTGTCCACTCCTTCCATCAAATAAGATAGTTTTTCCAGGATAATTATAATTAAATAACCAAGGATATCCACTTACAACACTTGCTTGTTTTAATTTATTATTAACTAATGCTCTTGAAGCCTCTTGACCATACATCTCATCAAACGGAACGATTTTAAATCTTCTACTAAGATAATGACCAGCTAAACCTAATAAGCATTCAAAAAGCTGTCCTACATTCATTCTAGAAGGTACACCAAGTGGATTTAAAATAATATCAACATGAGTTCCATCAGGTAAAAAAGGCATATCTTGCCTTGGTAAAATTCTTGAAATAATTCCTTTATTCCCATGCCTACCAGCCATTTTATCTCCAACCTGAATTTTACGCTTTTGTGCAACATATATTCTAACAATTATATTGGTGCCAGGTGGTAAATCATCCCCATTCTGTCTTTTAAAAACTTTAACATTAACTACTCTCCCTTTTGCTGCGTTTGGAAGTCTTAATGAAGTATCTCTAACATCTCTTGCTTTTTCACCAAATATAGCTCTTAATAATTTACCTTCAGGCAGTTGATCTGATTCACCTTTAGGAGTAATCTTACCTACTAATATATCTCCAGCATCAACCCAAGATCCAACAGCAATTATTCCATTTTTATCTAATAAAGAGATAAAACTATCACTAATATTTGGAATATTACGAGTAATTTCTTCAGAACCTAATTTTGTCTGACGGCATTCAATTTCATATCTCTCAATATGTATTGATGTATATAAATCATCATAGACCAATCTTTCACTAATTAAAAAAGCATCTTCGTAATTATAACCCTCCCAAGGCATATAAGCAACTACAATATTTTGGCCTAAAGCAATTTCTCCTGATTCCGTAGAAGCACCATCAGCAATAGCTTGCCCTTTATAAATTTTTTCTCCAGGCCAAACAATTGGTCTTTGGTTAATACAGGTATCTTGATTAGATCTATAGTATTTTTTTAATCTGTAATGAATAATTTTACCATCATAATCTTGAATCCCTATTTTAGTTCCGGAAACATAATTTACTAAACCATCAGTTCTACTAATAATTGTCATCCCTGAGTCTCTAGCTACTTTTGATTCTAAACCAGTTCCAACAATTGGTTTCTCTGGATACAACAAAGGTACAGCCTGCCTCTGCATATTAGAACCCATTAAAGCTCTATTTGCATCATCATGCTCTAAAAAAGGAATTAAGGAAGTAGCTGCTGATATTACCTGTATAGGAGAAACTGCCATATAATCTACCTGACTACTGATAGAAGTAGTAAACTCTTGCCTATATCTAACTGGAATATTTTTATCTTGAATATAAGTATTATTTTTAAGCATAATATCAGCAGGAGCAATTTTAAGTTCATCTTCCTGATCAGCAGTTATATAAATTAATGGTTCTTTTTTTAAAACCTTAGAACTACTAACAATATAACAAGGAGTTTCAATAAAACCATAAGAGTTAACACGAGCATAAATACTTAGCGATCCTATTAAGCCTGCATTAGGACCTTCAGGGGTTTCAATAGGACATATACGTCCATAATGGCTAGGATGTAAATCTCGGACTGCAAAACCAGCTCTATCTTTATTTAAACCACCTGGACCTAAAGAACTTATTCGTCTTTTATGCGTAAGTTCTGATAAAGGATTAGTTTGATCCATAAACTGAGATAATTGACTAGAACCAAAAAACTCACGAATTGAAGCGACTAAAGGTTTTGGATTAACTAAATTTGATAAACTTAAGGAATCAAGATCACATATTAACATACGTTCTCTAATAATTCTTTCTAAACGACTAACACCAATACGTATTTGATTTTGTAAGAGCTCACCTACAGACCGAACTCTACGATTACCTAAATGATCAATATCATCAAATGTACCTACATTTTGTTCTTTAATATTAATTAAATAATCAACAGCAACAATAATGTCTTGTGGAGATAACACTCTAAAACTTTTTGGTACTTTTAAATTAAGCTTCTGATTAATTTTATGTCTACCAACTTCACTAAGATCATATCTCCTAGGATCAAAAAAACGTGAATATAACATTTGTCTAGCAATCAATAAAGTTGAAGGTTCATTAGGACGAAGCTTACTATATACAATTAAAATTGATTCTTCATCAGTTAATTCTTCAACTGAACATTTACCCACTTCTTTAAATAATTCTTTTTGCTCATATAGAATAGAACCATTAACAAGAAAATTGTATTTATTTAGCCGAACTTTAATTTCATCATGATTTAAGCCTATAGCCCTTAAAAAAACATATGCATTAACTTTATGAGTTTTATCAATTTTTACCCAAATTTGATCTTTAGCATCAATTTCAAATTTTAACCATGAACCTCTATTAGAAATGAGACTCGCACTATATATATATTTATTGTTTTTATCTAATTCTTTTTTATAATATATACCAGGGCTTCTAACGATTTGGTTAATTATAACTCTTTCTGTACCAGATATCACAAAAGTTCCTCTATTTGTCATTAAAGGAATATCACCAATAAAGACTTGCCTTTTTTTATACTTTTTGTGCCGATCTATATTAACTGAAGAATTACTATAATCAAAGTCTTTTTGTTTTTTGATAAACTCAGTATCTTTTCTTGTTAATTTTGAAGGTATATAAATTTGTACACTATAAGTTTTATCACGACTCTTAGCTTTACGAACACTGTAGCGAGGAAATTTCAACTTGTAATCTCGACCAAAAAATTTTAACTCTAGTTTACCTGTAGGATCAGTAATAATATGAAAAGAATCTAAAACTTCAACCAAACCCTTTTCCAAAAAAAGCCTAAAGCTTTTGATTTGTATTTCGACTAAATCTGGTACTATAGATACAGAAATATTTTTTTGTAACATTAAAAACTCCAGATAGATAACATAACAAACAATTTACTATTTAAATACAAAAATATAAAATTTTTGAAATTTAAATAAGATGATTTATCATACAAGACATAAATTATTGAATAATTATCAGAAACATTTCATGATTATAGATTAAATTAAGGCATTTAATATATAGACTAAAATTTAATTGATCATGCTAGCTAACCTTGACTTTTTACGCGATGCAGTATTTTTATGCAATACTTTTCTTTTGACAGCTTTATCTATCGTTTTATAAACTATAGACAGATTATTTAAACATCTATTGAAGTCTTCCTTACTATTATTACTTGAAATATTTTTAATACTAAGAAGATATGTTTTAATTGCTTTTTTTATCATTAGTTTATATTTACGATTAAGATAACGATTTCTTAATATAATTTTACTATTCTTAACATGTGATTTAGTTTTAGGCATATTATAAATTTACAATTCGAATGATACTAATGTAAAATTGGTTTAAAGTTTTAATAATTATACATTATCACTAAAAGATACACAATATTATATAAAACTTGATAAATAATAATATGTTATGAGATAATAAAATACTAAAGAATATCAAAATAAATTATGGGAAAAAACAAAGGATCAAGAATAATAATAACACTAGAGTGTGAATGCAGAAATAATAAATCACTTAAAAGAAAAAATGGCATTTCCCGTTATACTACATGCAAAAATAAAAGAAATACACCAAATAGATTAGAAATTAAAAAATTTTGCACTTACTGTAACACACATAAAACTTTTAAGGAAATTAAATAATAAATAAAAATCAATGAATACATATAACAAAAACCATTTCAAAGAATTACCAAAAGACATAATAGATTATAAAGACATAGATTTATTAAGAAAGTTTATTAATGATCAAGGTAAAATTTTATCTCGCCGCTCTACTGGATTAAACTCAAAGCAACAAAAAAAAATTACCAAATCTATTAAAAGAGCACGCTTGCTCGCATTATTACCATTTTTAAAAAGAGATTAGTCAATATAATGATAATGAAACGATTGAAAGTTAATATACTTTCATGTTTTACAATAAGACTATAAAGTTTTTTCTTTAGCAACTAACTCATAAGCTTGTATTACATCTAAATCTTGCCATGAATCAAAATCTGACATCAATCCACATTCATTAATTGCAACAACTTCCTCTACATCACTTTTAATTCTTTTCAAAGAAAGAATTAAACCTTCATATACAATAGACTTATGACGATAAACATGAATATAAGATTTTTTATTTATTTTTCCTTCATTTACTATACAACCTGCAACATAGCCTTTATTCATATTAAAAACTGTTTGAACAACAGCATTACCCACTAAAACTTTATCATAGGCTGGTTCAATTAAACTAAGCATCATAGATTTAACATATTCAAATAAGTCATAAATAACATAAAAAAGTTTAAAATTGATTTTATATTTTTTTAATAAACTATTGATTTGAGATAAAATATTAACATTAAAAGCAAGAATGAAAGAACCAGTTGCCACCGCAAGTTCAACATCAGTATTCGAAATACTACCAAAACTAGCAGAAATAATATTAATTTGAACCTTAGATTGAGAAATATTAGATAAAAGATCTAAAATAGCTTCTAATGAACCTTGGGTATTTGCTTTAAGAATTAATTTTACCTGTTTTATATCTAAACTAGCATCTAAAGTAATTCTTGTATTCAGAGATTTTAATGCTATATCTAATTGCTTAACATTTGAATGCCTTCCACAATATTCTTTAGCACTCTTTTCATCATGAAAGACACAAAAAGACAATCCTGCTTGAGGCATATTTGTAAAACCTAAAACTTGCACTATAGAAGATGGACCAGAAAATTTAATTTTAATATTAGACATATTGTTAATACTCTTAACTTTTCCATATAAATTGCCAGATGCAATTATATCACCAAGTTTTAAAGTACCATTTTGTATAAGCACATTGGCGATAGAACCTTGCTTTTTATCAAGATATGACTCAAGAATAGTGCCAGTAGCTAAGTCTTGTGGATTAGCAAAAAAATTTTGAGTAGTTGACAAAGTACAAATTCGGGATAATAACAAATTAATGTTTTTACCATTAATTGCACTTACTTCAACGAAAGGAACCTCACCTCCCCATTCCTCACATAATATATTATAATTAGCTAAATCCTGTTTAATCTTTGATATATTATTCAGTAATTTGTCCGATTTCGTAATAACTACAATACAAGATAAATTCATATCTTTTATATAATTAATAGCTTCAATAGTCTGTGGCTTCAGACCGTCATCAAGGGCAATAACTAATAAAACAATATCAGTTACTTTAGCACCTCTCAATCTCATCTGGCTGAAAGACTCATGCCCAGGCGTATCCAAAAATATTAATTTCATTTGTTGAAGATTATAATTCCAAACTACTTCATAACCTGAAATTGCCTGAGTTATTCCACCATATTCTTTACTTACTAAATTTGTCTTCAAAATCGCATCTAATAATGTTGTTTTTCCATGATCAACATGCCCTAAGATAGTTATTATGGGAGATCTTTTAATAGTTATTGAAGAACGGCTTATATATTGTTGTTGATGATTATCAACTTTTTGAACTGATGATAACTCAATTAAACTAAAACCATAATGTTCTGCAATACAACGTACTATACTAACATCAAGTACCTGGTTCATAGTAGCAGAGATATTTTTATTTAGAAATAAATAAGTTATTATATCTGCTTCATGTACACAAAGTTGTAATGATAAATCTTGTAAACTAAGTGGTTTATTTAATACAATACTTTTATCTGATTGAGTAAAATTTACATCTTGTTTAGATTGGGAAAAATCCTGCAATCTGTTATCACTCTGTGAAGCATCTACTTTTAACTTATATTTTTTTTTGTTCTTAGCATTGACCTTAGGTAACTTTTTATTAGACCTATTTAATAAATCTTGAGAAAATACATCATCAGACCTATTAACAAAAAGTTTAACATCTTCTATATCATCAGAGGTTTTTCTTTTACTCTTCATTAATTTAACTTTTGATTTTTTAGGTTTCATTGAATCTTGTTCATAGGAGCTAACCTTATGTTTCCTCTCAAATTTACTTGAACTATTTGTCACAGAACTAACACTTTCTTTTAAAGAAGTATTAATATTAGATTTAGACAACAAAGAACGTGAACCAATAATACTGAGTAACTTGGGATTTTTTAGTAATAGAATATCATCGTAATAACTTAGATTAATATAAGAATTAAGTACATCAAAAAACTCAAGTTGAGGTTGCAACAAACAATAACTTTTATAAAACATATTTATGATCTGTACTAGTAAAATAATTGATAAAATTTTTAATTTTATAAAATACTACAATTATATTAACAATAAAAATAGATCAAAAGACTAAACACAATAAATTATGCCAAGAATTCAAAAGAATGATAACTTTATAGATAAAACATTTACAATATTAGCAGATATTGTCTTAAAAGTTTTACCAACAAGTAAAGAAGAAAAAGAAGCATTTTATTATTATCGAGATGGAATGTCTGCTCAATCTGAAGGAGAGTATGCAGAAGCTTTAGAAAACTACTATGAAGCACTACAACTAGAAGAGGACCCTTATGACAGATCATATATTCTATATAATATTGGACTAATATATGCTAGTAATGGACAACATATTAAGGCACTAGAGTATTATCATCAAGCTTTAGAACTAAATGCCAACTTGCCACAAGCACTTAATAATATTGCCGTAATATATCATTATCAAGGCTTAAAAGCAATAGATAATAAAAGAATTAACTCATCAAAAAAGATGTTTACAAAAGCAGCTAAATACTGGCAACAAGCTATTATATTAGCTCCTAATAATTATATTGAAGCGCAAAACTGGCTAAAGACAACCGGTAAAGAATATAGTGTAGACTAAAAATTTTAAAATCAGACAAAGTTTAATATATATATTATATAATATTATTGATTAGGAAATTTATATATCTCGCCTAATAAAAGAAACTCTGTTAATTAACTAAAATACTAATCTATAGAACAGACAAAGTCATTATGAAATCATTAAAAGAAGGATCAGTTACACAAATAATTGGACCAGTATTGGATATAGAATTTCCAAACGGAAAACTACCTAGAGTTTTTAATGCTTTAACAATAGAAGGACCAAACAGTACAATTACATGTGAAGTGCAACAGCTATTAGGTGATAACAAAGTCCGTGCAGTTGCCATGAGTTCAACTGAAGGATTAAAAAGAGGAGCGGAAGTAATTGATACAGAGGAACCAATAACTGTTCCAGTTGGCATACCAACATTAGGAAGAATCTTTAACGTACTAGGCGAACCAGTAGATAATTTAGGAGATGTTTCTTCAGAAGATTCCTTGCCGATACATAGAGTAGCACCACTATTTACACAACTTGAAACAAAACCATCAATATTTGAAACAGGCATAAAAGTTGTTGATTTACTTGCTCCCTATAGAAGAGGTGGAAAAATAGGATTATTTGGAGGTGCAGGAGTAGGTAAAACTGTATTAATTATGGAATTAATTAATAATATAGCAAAAGCACATGGAGGAGTATCTGTATTTGGTGGAGTAGGTGAAAGAACAAGAGAAGGAAATGACTTATATGAAGAAATGAAAGAATCAAAAGTAATAAATGCAGAGAAATTAACAGAATCAAAAGTAGCGCTTGTTTATGGACAAATGAATGAACCACCAGGAGCTAGAATGCGAGTAGGTTTAACGGCACTTACAATGGCAGAATACTTTCGTGACATTAATAAACAAGATGTACTATTATTTATTGATAATATCTTTAGGTTCGTACAAGCGGGATCTGAAGTATCAGCTTTATTAGGTAGAATGCCATCAGCAGTTGGTTATCAACCAACCTTAGCAACTGAAATGGGAGCTTTACAAGAAAGAATTACATCAACTACAGATGGATCAATTACATCTATACAAGCAGTTTATGTACCAGCTGATGATTTAACAGACCCTGCTCCTGCCACAACATTTGCGCATCTTGATGCGACTACTGTTTTATCTAGAGGATTAGCAGCCAAAGGGATATATCCAGCTGTAGATCCATTAGGATCTACATCAACAATGTTGCAGCCAGATATTGTAGGCATTGAACATTACTCAATAGCTCAACAAATAAAATCAACACTACAAAGGTATAAAGAGCTACAAGATATTATTGCAATCTTAGGACTAGATGAATTATCTGAAGATGATCGATTAATTGTATCTAGAGCCAGAAAAATTGAAAGATTTTTATCACAACCATTCTTTGTAGCAGAAGTATTTACTGGGTCTCCAGGCAAGTATGTGTCATTAGAAGAAGCAATTAAAGGTTTTCAAATGATTCTTCAAGGAGAGTTAGATGATTTACCTGAGCAAGCATTTTACTTGGTAGGAAATATAGAAGAAGCTATAGCTAAAGCAGAAACTTTAAAATAAAATAAGATTATGACACTAAAAATTCGTGTAATTGCACCAGATAAGATAGTTTGGGATGCAGAAGCAGAGGAAATTATTTTACCTAGTAGTACAGGACAATTAGGTATATTAACAGGACACATTCCACTACTAACAGCACTAGATATTGGGGTCATGCGTGTTAGAATTAATAAGGACTGGAAACCAATTATTTTACTAGGAGGTTTTGCAGAAGTTAAAAACAATAAGCTAACAATATTAGTCAATGGAGCTGAAGAAGTAGAAGAAATTAACTTAGAACAAACAAAAATTGAATTGGAAGAAGCTACTCATGCTGTTGAAGAAGCTACCTCAAATAAAGAAAAAATTGAGGCAACCCAAGCACTTAGAAAAGCAAAAGCTAGACTACAAGCTGCAATAGTAAGCAATAATTAAAATATTTGAATCAAAACCTGAATATTCATTTTCAGGTTTTGATTCAAATAAAATATCCAATAATTAACTTAAACCAGAACAAATATAATCAAAATATAACCCCATCTCTTTTCCAGCATCAGATCCTACTAGTGAAATAGTAACTTCTTTCATAGCTTGTATTGCTTGTATTGTTGCTCCAATTGGAACACCTAAAGAATTATATGTTTCTTTTAAACCATTTAAAACTCTTTCATCTAAAATTGACGGATCTCCTGCTAACATTCCATAAGTTGAATATCTTAGATAATAATCTAAATCTCTTATACAAGCTGCATACCTTCTAGTTGTATACATATTGCCTCCTGGTCTAGTAATATCAGAGTATAAAAGCGCCTTAGCAACTGACTCTTTAATTATAGTGGCTGCATTAGCAGCAATAGTAGCAGCTGCTCTTACTCTTAGTTCACCAGTTTGAAAATAACCTCTTAATTTTTCTAATGAATTATCATCTAAATATTTTCCCTGAACGTCTGCTGTGTTAATTACAGAAGTAATAGCATCTTGCATAAAATAAATTTCCTTATTTTTTAATATAAAGCTAATATAAAAATTTAATATATATAAATTAATTCAAACATTAATAAATATTTAGGCTATTGCATAGCACCAAGAGTGTAATCAAAATAAAAACCTGCTTCAGCAGAATCTTCACCAGATAAAAGAGAACAAGCTATATTTTTCATACAACGCACACCTTCAGCAACACCAGAAATCGGAGTACCTAATGAATTATACATTTCTTTTACTCCAACTAAACCAATTTCTTCAATTGGCGTAACATCACCAGCTACAATACCATAAGTTACAAGCCTTAAATAATAATCTAAATCTCTTAAACATGTTGCCGTCATTTCTTCCCCATATGCATTTCCTCCTGGAGATACTACATCTGTTCGCTTTTGAAATAACTGTTGACCTCCTTGTTTTACAATAAGCTCACGATTATCAGTCAATATTTGTGCTATTCGTAATCGCCTTTGTCCAGATAAAACAAAACTTTTAATTCTATCTAATTCTCCAGGACTTAGATATCTTGCTTCTGCATCTGCATTTACAATAGATTTAGTAACGATACTCACAATTACAACTCCTTATATTTTTACGTTAATTAAATAGATTACACAGTTATGCATAACCTTAGCGCAACATATCTAAAAATTAATTTAACATATCTTTTGATACATCTAAAGATTAGGATAATAAAAAAAATATATAATAAAATAATTTTAGAAATAACTAAATATATTTTAAGAAAAAGTACTAAAACAAGAAAGTTAATGAATAATGAAAATCAAAACAACAACTGCACTAATAACTGGAAGTTGAAGGAAAACCTGAAACAATAATACTTATATCTTGCTTTACAAAATTATTATATAACTTTTCCGTATTTGGAAAATTAGCAGCAGGTAATGTTGGAAAACGTCTATAAGGAACTGTATTAGATCCAAAAACTTTTCCATACTCCAGACTATTAACCATAGTAGAGACTAAAGAATATAAACCTTGAGATGCTAAAACTTGATTATAATACCTAATCTCGGATTGATTATTTGGAGCACGACCTAAAAAATGCTTTGTGGAAAGTTCTATTACTTTAGTATTAGGATAAGGTTCATAAAATTCTTTTCTATATAGATCAGAAGAACCTAATTGCTGTACTAACTGCTGAACTGTTATTTCAGAATTCATAAAATTTTTTTCTAAACTATAAAATTGATCTCCAATACTAAAAGTGCCAAGATCTCTTTCAAAAATTTGCCTGTAAGCTGCTCGCAAAATTTGAACTTTATCAAACACTTTAGATGATTCATTTAAAACAAATAACTTCAATTGATATCTTTGATTAGTTACTCCCTGATTAATTCTCCGATTTAAACTATTCAAACTACGTTTTTCTTTCAATTCACTTAACCTAATAAAATTAATTTTATTAGGTTTAATTATAGAACTCACAAAAGAATTGCTCGTTGATAAACCTCTAGAAAAAATAGAAGAGGAAGTAACATAACGTTCATAAGGTACAATAAAATCTCCAAACGATTCAGTATACTCTAAGCTATTTAGCATTGAATCAATCATAGAATAATAACCTTGCTTATAAACAATATTGAAATATTGATCTATTTCTTGTCGACTATAAGTAGGCCTACCAATTAGTTTAATGTGTATATACTCTATAGCCTTACATATATAAAATTTATCCCAATATAAAAATCTAAAAACAGAAGACTTCACAAGTAAGCCAATAAAATCCTTGACAGAAATTAAAGAATTTTTAAACTGATTTTCATACCTCAGTATAGAAAACAACTCTTCTCTATAAACAAATCTACCAAAAACTCTTAAATATACGGCAGAAATTATTTGTTGAATTGTAAGTGATGGATCTTTTTTACTAAAGACAATTGGACCCATAACTTTAACATTCTTATGTCGTAAGTTTGGACTACTAATTTGATTATATATACCTGGACCATATCTAACTAGAAGTCTCCTAGTATCTCTTGTAAAAAAAGAAGATTTAGTTTTTAGAGCAACTGTACTTTCAGGAAAAATAGCTCCAAACTGTAATGAAATAGGATCATTACTCCATCCATAAGCATGTTGGTTAGATAATTTAGACTTATAATCAGCAAACAAAGTAATGAAATCAGGAATTTTTCTAAAGACAGTACTATAATTAAATAATCTTATCTGTGGTCCCCAATTTCTAGATTCCTGAGCTTCTTCTCCTAAATTACGTAAATAGGGCACAGTCTCTTCACCAAAATAATCTGCATATTCTTGAGAATTAACAATATTATCAACTAAAGCATTTAGACCTTTACTAGAAATAATAGCAAAATATCTTTGAAACTCTTCAATTGAACTTAAACCTCGACCTAAAAAATGCCTACAAGATAACTCAATCACACGACTATTAACAAAAGGTTGATTAAACTGCTGTTTATAGAACAAAGATTTACCTAAAAATCGAATAAACTCTTTAATAGATAATGTACCAATTTTTACTTGAGACTCTAAATCATAAAAGTGTAAACTATATGCTTTAGATATATCACGTTCAAAAACTTGTCTATAACAAGCACTTATCACTAGTTTCTTTTCATTGTTAGACAAACTACTTTTCATAACAAATCTTTGATTATGAACACCAGCTTGATTATAAATTTGAGGCAAACGTAAACCTTGCATATCAATTGATGATCTTTTACGTACCTTATCACTTAAACTAGAAGATTCAAATTCTAAAATCAGCACATCAAAGTACTGCTTTACTAATTGTTTAGAATCTAAATCATCTTCAAATAAGTTTAAAGATAGCTTCCGCATTTCACGAAGAGCTACTATTGCAGCAGCACTAGAACAAGCATTATCAATTAATTCTCTTAATCCTCTTATGTTAACAGAAAGAATATTAGAATCTCCAGAAATGATTGCATAAGTTAAATATCTCAAAAACCAATCTAAATCACGCAAAGACTTTCTCATACGTTCAGATCCATATTTAACAACGTTAATAGGCTTAAAGCCTGGTGGCAATGGATCGCTTGCATCAAATAACACTGAAAAAATATTCTTAAATAAATTATTTGAAGAATTTCCAGACAATTCTTGAGAGATAAACACTTGATTATTAAAATCAATATCTAAAAATGAAGCTTGAGGTCTTTCTAAGTAAGAAATAGAAGAACCTCCAACAAAAATTTTATCAGCTGCTCTAGAAACTAAAAAATTAGCATTTGTAGTTAATAATTTAGCTACTTCCAAACGTTGACTACCAGAACTAAAAAAAGACACTAATTGATTTAATTCACCTAATTGCAAAAATCTATCTTGTTGCTCAGCTTGTAAAATACTAGATAAAGCAACTGTTCTATACATTTTAGGTTGAACTAAAGGACTACCACCACTAGCTTTAACGATCATAAAAATATCAATCCTTAATTTTATAAATTAACAATAATATTTAACCTTTTTATATTTATGTGATAACAAAGAGATAAAACTATTAATATAATATAATGAAATATAATAACTACCTTGAATAAAGATAACTTTTTTAATACTTAAAATAATAATAAAAATATGAAGCAAATATATAAAGAAGATAAAAATAAATATATGCCTATTTTTGAACACTTAATTGAGTTAAGATCAAGAGTAATCTCATCATTAATAATATTTATTATAATATTGATAATTTGTATAATTTATACAAAAGAGATAACATTTATTTTACAAAAACCTGCTATAGGAATTAAATTTTTACAATTAGCACCAGGAGAATATCTTTTTGTTTCTATTAAAATTTCACTATACTCTGCAATTATTATAAGTAGTCCATTCAGCATATATCAAATATTACAATTTATTTTACCTGGTTTAACAAAAAAAGAGAGCTTATACATAGTTCCTATACTAATTAGTTCTATGACATTATTCTTTTTAGGCATATTTTTTTCTTACAAATTATTAATTCCCATTACGTTACAATTTTTAATTAGATATGGATCTGAATTAATAGAACCAATATGGTCATTCGATGAGTATTTTAATTTTGTAATATTCATAATACTAAGTACAGGATTATGCTTTCAAATACCAATTATACAAATATTATTGGGAATTACAAATATAGTAAAATGGGAAAAAATGTTAGATAAATGGAAATATATTGCACTTATAGCAACAATTACAGGAGCTATTATAACACCATCGACTGATCCAGTAACTCAAATTTGTATGACAACTACTATATTAATATTATATTTTGGAGGCATAGTTATTCTCAAAGCAATTAAAGCATAAAAACTGCAACCGAATATATCAATTTATTATTTTATGTTCAAGAATAAACATAGAATGTTATTATAGATAAAAAAAATAACAAGCAAATTACAAATAAAATATGAAAAAAAATCCTATACTAATAACCATCCAAGAAATTTTAATCATACTATTTAGCATTACTAGTGTAATGAATATTTCAATACAAACAGCACATAGCTTTCCTATATATGCACAACAAGGATATGAAAATCCTAGAGAAGCAACAGGGCGTATTGTTTGTGCCAACTGTCATTTAGCGCAAAAAATAGTATCAATAGAAGTACCCAAATCTATTTTACCAAATAGCGTGTTTGAAGCTAAGATCTCAATACCTTATGAAACTAATAGTAAACAAATACTAGGAAACGGGGCAGAAGGAAATTTAAATACAGGCGCTGTCCTAATATTACCAGAAGGCTTCAGACTAGCTCCTAAGAGTTTACTGAATAGAGAAATGAAAGATAAAACGAAAAATTTTTATGCACAGCCTTATAGTACATCAAAAGAAAATATACTAGTAATTGGACCTGTAGCAAGTAAAAATAACCAAGAAATTATATTCCCAATACTATCTCCAGACCCACAAAAAGATAAAAACGTATTTTTCTTGAAATATCCAATATATGTCGGAGGCAATAGAGGACGTGGTCAAATTTATCCAACAGGAGAAAAGTCCAATAATAATATAATCACTTCTAGTGTCAGTGGAACAATTAAAAACATAGAAGAAAAAGATTCAGGAGGTTTCTCAATAAATATACAAAAGAATAATGGAGAAATAATGAATGAAGATATTCCAAAAGGTTTAAAAGTTATAGTGTCAGAAGGCAATACTATTTCAATAAATCAAAACTTAACTAATGATCCTAATGTTGGAGGCTTCGGTCAAAACGAGACAGAAATCGTACTTCAAAGTCCCACTAGAATAAAAAGTATGATTATATTTTTTATAAGTGTTACAATAACACAAATTTTCTTTGTTTTAAAGAAAAAACAATGGGAAAAAGTACAAGCAGCAGATATGAACTTTTAATATTAAACAAAATTTATAATAAACATCAAAATTATTTAATGAGTTTATGCTAGTATCATCAAGATATTAATCTTGTTACAGCCTCAATGATTTGTTGAGGCTGTACAACAGTTGCTTTCTCTAAAGTACCATTATAAGGAGTAGGAATATCTTGAGATGATAACCTAACAATAGGCGAATCTAAAAGATCGAAATAATTATCATTGACTTGAGCAATAACCTCAGCTGCGATTCCACCAGTTCTCATACATTCCTCAACAATTAATAAACGGTGAGTTCTACTTAAAGATGAAATAATTGAATCAATATCAATGGGCTTCAGAGATATTAAATCAATTATTTCAGGATCATAACCTTTTTGCACTAATATATCTGTAGCTTGTAAAACATGATAACGCATACGAGAATAAGTTACAATAGTAATATCAGTTCCACACCTAACTACTTCAGCTTTATCTAAAGGAATAAAATATTCATGTTTAGGAACATGATCTTGTAAATTATATAACAAAACATGTTCAAAAAAAATTACAGGATTATTATCGCGAATAGCAGATTTCAAAAGCCCTTTAGCATTATAAGGAGTAGAACAAGCAACAATCTTTAAGCCTGGTATAGCCTGAAAATACGCCTCTAGTCTCTGAGAATGCTCAGCACCAAGTTGTTTACCTACACCACCAGGTCCACGTATTACTAAAGGGATCTTAAAATTACCACCAGAAGTATAACGTAACATACCTGCATTATTAGAGATTTGATTAAATGCTAATAATAAAAAACTCATATTCATGCCTTCAACTACTGGTCTCAAACCAGTCATAGCTGCCCCAATGGCCATACCCATAAAACTATTTTCAGCAATTGGTGTATCTAGGACTCTAATATCTCCATACTTTATATGCAAATCTTTAGTAACTTTATAAGATCCACCATAATGCCCAACGTCTTCTCCTAAAATAAATACAGATTTATCTCTTTGCATTTCTTCATCAGTAGCTTCACGTAAAGCATCGAACAAAAAAATTTTATTCATAGTTTATCAATGTTAGTTCATAAGTTTATTAGATTAAAAATTAGTAAATTAATTATCTACAAATAAATATTTTTTTAATTCATCTACATTAGGTTCTGGACTAGACACAGCAAAATCAACAGAATTATCTACATCTCTTTTAACTTCTAATTCAGCTACACGCAAAATATTGGAATCAACTAATTGATTTTTCATAATATAACTTTTAAAGCTTTTAATAGGATCACGAGCTAACCATGCATTTCTTTCTTGCTTTGATCTTAACTCATCTGGATCAGCTAAAGAATGTCCTCTGAAACGATATGTTAGAGCTTCTATTAAAGTCGGACCTTTACCCAATCTTGCTCGAGCTATTGCTGTTCTTGCTACACTTCTAATAGCTAAAACGTCCATACCATCAACTTCAATACCTGGTAAACCAAATGCTTGAGCTTTTTGATGTATTTCAGGCAAAGAAGTTGATCGATGATGAGCCATTCCAATAGCCCATTGATTATTTTCTACAACGAATACAATAGGTAATTTCCACAAAACAGACATATTCAAACATTCAAAAAATTGACCATTATTAGTAGTACCATCTCCAAAAAAACAAACTGTAACATTCAATAAGCTACTATTATTTAAAATTTGTTTTTTGTAAATACTCTGAAATGATGCTCCAAGAGCTACAGGTATACCTTCACCAATAAAAGCAAAACCACCTAAAAAGTTATGTTTCGCAGAAAATATATGCATCGATCCACCACGTCCTTTACTACATCCAGTTTCTTTACCAAACAATTCTGCCATTACATTTTTAGGATCAACACCCTTACTTAAAGCATGAACATGATCACGATATGTACTACAAACATAATCATCTGGACCAAGTAACTGAATAACTCCTGTAGAAACAGCTTCTTGTCCATTATATAAGTGAACGAAACCAAACATCTTTCCACGATAATACATTTGTGCACACATATCTTCAAAATAACGCCCTAATAACATGTCTTTATACAAAGATAAAGCGATATTTTTATCAATAGTATCATTATTAGTAATATTACTCGATAAAACAGTTAATGGTACAACTGTTTTTTTTTTTTTACACATTTCAATATAAATATCTCCGACAAAATTAATATATATACTAACTAATTTATTATATCATAATTACAGTAATAAGACATAAAATATAATTAGGCTATTATAAAATTTAAAATATGTATAAAAGATATTATGATAATTAATACAATTTTACAATCAACTATTTTTTCAATTTATATATGAAGTCAATACAGACTGAACTAAAACAATTAAATAAAAATTTACACAAAATGATTGCTGCAGAAAATCCAATCTTATATTCAGCTGCAGAAAAATTATTTAGTGCTGGAGGTAAAAGGATTAGACCCACAATTATCTTCTTAATCTCTAAACTTATGAATAAAGGTCAAATAATATCAACAGAACACAAGAGACTCGCAGAAATAACTGAAATAATACATACAGCTAGTTTAGTACATGATGATATAATAGACAATTGTGATAAAAGAAGAGGAATAGAAACTGTACATAATGTCTTTAATAATAAAATAGCCGTATTAGCAGGAGACTTTCTATTTGCACAATCATCATGGTACTTAGCTAATTTAAATAACTTGGATGTTGTAAAAAATATTTCAAAAATCATTACTGATTTTGCAGAAGGAGAAGTGCGACAAGGAATGATTTCTTTTGACTGTCAAATATCCATAGAAGAATATATAGAAAAATCATTTTATAAAACAGCATCATTGCTAGCTTGTAGCTGTAAAGCAACAATAATATTAAACAAAAACAATAAAAATACACAGAACGATTTTTATTTATACGGTAAACACTTAGGATTAGCTTTTCAAATCATTGATGACATACTAGACTTAACAGGATTATCAAAAGATCTCGGAAAACCTGCTGGATCTGATTTAATCAACGGTAATTTAACAGCACCATTAATATTTACTTTAAATAAGAACCCGAAACTACAAAAAATGATAGATAAGGAATTTCAATTTAAGGAAAACATTGATGAAGCTGTTAACATCATAAAAAATACGAATGCCATACAAAAAGCAAAAGACATTGCAGAAGAACACATTCAACTAGCTATGCATATAATCAAAAGCAAATATACTAACACTAATAGTAAAGAATTACTTTTAATGACTTATCATTTAATCAATAGAATTAACTAAAATAACTAACTGTTAGGTTTAATAAATTGAATAAAATAGGTAAAAGCAAGTTGATCAATTAAAACTAACTGAGATAATATTTTACGATTTAATGCAATTTTTTTCTTTTTTAACAAACAAATGAATTCACTATAACTAATATTGTAAAGCCTAGCTGCAGCATTAATACGAATAATCCATAAACGACGATAATTTCGTTTTCGCTGCTTTCTACCAATATATGAATACTTGAGAGCCTTAAGAACCTGTTGTTTAGCGGTACGAAAAAGCTTAGAATGAGAGCCTCTAAATCCTTTGGCCAATTTTAAAATTTTTTTTCTTCTTCTACGAGCGACATTACCTCTTTTAATTCTTGTCATACATATTTTGATACTACTAATTTAATTAAAATAAGGTAAATTATTTATAAAATTACCTTTATCATAAAAATGGACAATACTAATTCTACGTAACTTTCGTTTTCTTTTACTACTTTTTTTCTGTAAAAGGTGACTTTTGCAAGATTTACGCTTTAATATTTTAGAGTTACCAGTAACTTTAAAACGTTTACAAATCGACTGATTAGTTTTTAATTTATACATATATATTATTATATTCTAGAAAGATTATGAAAATCTTTTGCGAAAGTTATTAATAGACGATATAAAAAACATTACCATAATCTTAATTAAATTAGAATTAAGTTCCTGAAATATTTTCATATTTAGATTAAAAGCAATATTAGCTTCTGAAATAATTTGTTCAATCTGTTTTTTAGTAAGAGGTATGTTATTTAAAGATTGCCTATATGAATCTTTAAATACTTTTTCATTACTAATTAAATCAAAATCATAAAAACAAGTTCCTTCATTATCAGGAAGATGCATAGCATTTTGAGCTATTTTTTTTAAAATTTGACCACCAGAAAGATCACCAATATATCTAGTATAAGAATGAGCTATTAACAACTCTGGAGTTGAGTAACCAATTTGATGAATCCTATCAACATATACTTGAGTCGCTGATGATGGCTTTATTTCATCTGACCAACTACCACCGTAATAGTAATCTAAATCTCTAATTAAACTTTCCTTACGATATAATTCTGGAAAATAAATAGCACTTACAGCTAGATTAGCTTTATTTTTCTCTATCTGCTCTTCAATAGCATCATAAATAAAGTACAAATTTGCAACAAGCTGCCTATAAGAATTTTTATCTACTACACCACCAAGAAAAGATTTAACAAAACTTACATTTTCAGCCATACTATGAGATTTAGTTGTTCCTTCACGTAATTGTTGAGCTAAATTAGTAGACATTTGCATCTCCTTATTAAAAATATAAGTTATCATCAATATACTTAAATAAATAATGATTACCTTAATAAAAACAATAATTTTAATACTCTTAAGATAACATCTTCAGATATTTGAAAACATAAATAATTCCACAAATTATAATAAAATTTAAATTGACTGAAAATATTCTTTAGAATGACTTACACTACTTTTAATCGTAGATTGACCAGGCTGCCAATTTGCAGGACAAACTTCATCAGGATTGTTTTGAACATACTGTATAGCCCTCAAAGTTCTAATTGTTTCATCAACACTTCTTCCAACATCTAAACTATTTACAAGATAATGTTGTATAATCCCCTCTTTATCAATAATAAATAGTCCCCTTAAAGACTTACCTTCTGCATTTAAAACATTAAATGATAAACTTATTTCTTTACGTAAATCTGAAACTAAAGGATATCTTAAATCACCAACACCTCCAGATGCTCTATCTAACTGCATCCATGCCAAATGACAGTACTCACTATCTACAGATATACCTAAAATTTCTGCATCTAGCGACTTAATCTGATCATACATATCACTAAAAGCCATAATTTCAGTAGGACAAACAAAAGTAAAATCAAGTGGGTAAAACAACAAAATCAAGTATTTACCTAAATAATCTGACAACCTAATTTCTTTAAATTCTTGTTCATAAACAGCAATAGCAGAAAAATCTGGAGCTTTATCTCCAACCTGTAAAAAATTTTTGGTTAACATGGTAATGTAAAATTAATTTATTAAGATAAAAATTTATAAAAATCAAGATGCATAACACCAGTATATTATATAATAACTTAAAATTCATATCATCTTGATTTAAAAAAATATTTTCAATACAATAGCGGGGAATGGATTTGAACCATTGACCTTCGGGTTATGAGCCCGACGAGCTACCATGCTGCTCTACCCCGCGAATAGATTCATTATACAACAAAAGACATATTATTCAAAACATCAAATTAAATAAATAGATAGCAAAAAAATTAAAAAAGATACTAATACAAATATATTTAATACGTAATATGAAAGGCATTACCTGATAAACACCTACTAATCTATCTTGAACTAAATCATCTGATGTCTTAATCCAAACTTGGCCATCATACCACCCTGATTCCTCATAAAAAACTGTTGCACTCATTAATCTTTTTACAATATATGACCAACCTAAATATAACCTAATGAATAACAAGAAGATAACAACATTAGAAAATAGGAAATCTAATAAAAATAATTGACTAAAGTCACTAACATTGCTAAATAAAACAAAAGAAACACTAAAAAAAACAAATAAAACAATAAAAAGTAACAAAAAACCAAATATAAAAGAACTTTGAGGAGATATTGACCAAGAAAATAAAAAAGAATCTTTAAGTGAAAGATATTCATTGAGAGGTTGTTGATCAAATGGTACAGGACAGTTACTTTTTTTGCTAAACATAAGAAGTTTTAATAAAAAATGTATAAATAAAAACTAGTATTAATATCTAAATCAGATTAATGATAAGATAGTGAAAATAAAAAACATGGATATATTAAAAGCTATTACCTTTTGAATAAATAAATGTTGAGAAGGCAAATTAAATAATTGACTTTGATTAATAGAAACTCCAATATTGCTACGATTAGGTGCATTAAGTAAAACTAAAAATACCGTTAAAAAACTAAAAATATACCAAAAAAATTTAACTAACATATTATAATTAAAATAATAAACAATAAAATAAAAAATTTAATAACCTAAAATTAAATTATACCAATCTTATTAAATTTTTCTATTACTGACTAGATATATAAACAATATAATAAAATATTACTCGCCCTGTATTTTTAAGAGAATAAAACCTAATACTAGACCAATAAGTATCATTAATGGACTTATCACAGCAGCTGTAGTTATTTCTGAAACCATTTAAAACAAACCCCTTAATATAAAACTTAACTAAAAACCATTTCTACCCCAAACAACCAAAGCAATAGAAAATGTCAATACGGCTAATAAAGATCCCCAACCCAAACTAATAATATCCATCATTTATGCCTTAATTACTATTATAATAAACTATTTATCTAATATAAAAAGTCATGAAATAATCATTAGTATTTTTTATAGATATCCGTTGTACTCTAACAAATAAATGTAAATTTTTAAAAATTATATATCTATAAATTGTTGGTTAGAGTTAGTATAAAAAATAAAAATAACTACACATAATAAATTTTAACATAAAATAACAAATGCAAAGCACTATAGAAAACACAGATATAAAAATTAAAGAAACTTTACTAACACCTAGATTTTATACTACTGATTTTGAAGAGATGGCAAAACTAGACATATCATTAAATATAGAAGAGTTTGAAGCGCTATTAAAAGAATTTAGAGCAGACTACAACAAAAAACACTTCATAAGAGATGAAGAATTCAATAAATCATGGAACATATTAGATAATAAAACAAAGAAACTATTCATTGAATTTTTAGAAAGATCCTGCACTGCAGAGTTTTCTGGATTCTTACTATATAAAGAATTATCAAGAAGACTTACTAAAACTAACCCAGTACTTGCTGAATGTTTTTTATTAATGTCAAGAGACGAGGCCAGACACGCTGGATTTCTAAACAAAGCTATAGGAGACTTCAACATATCACTTGATTTAGGTTTTTTAACTAAAAGTAGAAAGTACACATTTTTTTCTCCCAAATTCATTTTCTATGCAACATACTTATCTGAAAAAATAGGATATTGGAGATATATAACAATTTATAGACATTTAGAAAAACATCCTGAGCATCGAGTTTATCCAATCTTTAAATTCTTTGAAAATTGGTGTCAAGATGAGAATAGACATGGAGATTTTTTTGCAGCCTTACTAAAATCACAACCACAATTTTTAAATAATTTAAAATCAAAACTATGGTGTAGATTCTTTTTAATAAGTGTATTTGCAACAATGTATCTAAATGATTTTCAAAGATCTGACTTTTATAAAACAATAGGATTAGACGCAAGACAATATGATATGCAAGTTATACGTAAAACAAACGAAAGTGCTTCCAGAATATTTCCAATAGCCTTAGACATTGATAAACCAGAATTTTTTCAGTATTTAGACCAATGTGCATCAGAAAATAGAAAATTAATTGAGATAAATAAAAAAACGAAAAAAACTTTTATAGATTTAGTACACATAGCTTTTATATACTCAAAAATAATCAATAATATTATAAAACTTTATTTAATAAAACCAGTTGCATCTTGCAGAATAAATGATACAATAAAATAGATAAGTGTAAAGCTTTATTTCTTTTTAAAGTAAAATAAAATTTTCAACTTAATATAGATTTCATACAAGATGAAACTTCGAGGAAATAAATGAATAACACAATTAATTTTAAAATGCCATCACCAACTTTTGGTGGGAGCACAGGTGGATGGTTAAGATCTGCAGAAATAGAGGAAAAATATGCTATCACATGGAATGCTAATAAAAAAAATATATTTGAGATGCCTACAGGCGGATCAGCAATTATGGCTAAAGGAGATAATTTACTCTATTTAGCAAAAAAAGAGCAATGTCTTGCATTATCTAGCCAACTAAAAAGTAATTTTAAAATTAGTAATTTTAAAATTTATAGAATTTTTCCAAATGGAGAGGTACAATATCTACATCCTAAAGATGGTGTTTTTCCAGAAAAAGTAAATGAAGGGCGTATTGGTATAGGTAATATAGAACATAATATAGGTAATAATAAGAACCCTGTAAATAAAAAATTTACAGGCCAAGCAACATACGAATAAATTGAATATTAAAATAATAACTAAAAGATTGTAGTTACAATCTTTTTTTGTTACAATTGACGTATATAGTGATAGGAGAGGTGGTAGAGTTGGTTTATTGCGTCTGATTTGAAATCAGATGAACTGCAAGGTTCCGTGGGTTCGAATCCCACCCTCTCCGTAAAAATCATAAATAATAATGACAAAATTAGTTAGAGTTAACTGCTTGTTCAATAAAAGTAACTGCTTGATTTAAAGTTGCAATTTTTTCTGCATCTTCATCAGGTATTTCAATATCAAACTCTTCTTCAATAGCCATTACTAATTCAACAGTATCAAGAGAGTCAGCACCTAAATCATTAGCAAAATTAGCCTCTAAAGTTACTAACTGCTTATCAACACCCAATTGTTGAGCAACAATATTTCTTACTGTTTCAAAAATTTTTGAATCCTTCTCTTTTGATGACATAAATACTCCTAAAATATAAAAATAATACGATAAAATACCTGTATCTATAGTAATAAATTTAAAAACTATGATAAAAAAAAGATGATAGATTAACGAGGATAAATAATCAGTCTTTGATAACCCAATTTACCAAATGTAGAATACTTTAAATTATACAAACTAATTAAGTAAGATTGTAATCTTCTTAAGTTATAACCACGAGGTAATAACTCAACTGAATCTTTATACAAAAACACAATTTTTTCTATAGCACATCTTGCCTCATTCAAAGCATCTAATTGATTTAAATTTTTCTGCGCACAAATTTGCTGCCAACTGATATAAGATACATATTTTGTATCCAGCATTTGCTTCAAAGCTCTAACAATATTATTTGAACTATTACTATGTATTGTATAAATGACAATATCTCTAGATTTAGCAATTTGACGTATTTTACTATTATTTTTAATACAAGATCTCAAACCTAAAATATAATTAGCTTTTAATAAATCACGAGTTAATAGTATAGAGAGATGTAAATTACTAATCACTGATTCTATTTGTTGCATATTTATACCATAGGCATATAATCTCATAAATGTAGAACTTTCTACTATATTATTATTATGACTCAAAATATCAGATGGATCAAAAGAAGTTTTTATAGACAAATTAGGATTTTTTATTGAAACTTGATCTTGTATACTTGATGAGTTAAATGATAATAAACTAAGTTTATTATAAATGCCATCACTATTATGATTATTATGTGAAATAAACTCTACAAAGCTGGAATTCTCACATCCAATAGAAATAGATCCATCAAGATTAAATTTACGACGTTGTAAAGATATTACAGATCCTTGAAGTATATTATCAACAACATTATCAACTCTTTCATGAATTACCCAACTATTACGCTCATGAATTTCTATTGCAACTTGAAAAGCAGGTATAGCCTTTCTTTCTAAAACACTTTTTTGTGAACCACGCCTTTTCGCTTCATCATCGCCTAAAGTAACATACTGTATCCCACCAATTAAGTCGGAAAGAGTAGGATTTTTAATAATACTGTGTAAATAATTGCCATGAGCTGTACCAACAAGTTGAACACCTCTTTCAGCAATTGTACGAGCTGCTATAGCTTCTAATTCAGTACCAATTTCATCAATAATGATTACCTCAGGCATATGATTTTCAACTGCTTCTATCATAACCTGATGTTGTAATTCAGGCTTTGCAACTTGCATTCTCCTAGCACGTCCAATAGCTGGATGAGGTATATCGCCATCTCCTGCAATCTCATTAGAAGTATCAATAATAACAACTCTTCTTTCCATCTCATCAGCTAAAACTCTTGTTATTTCACGTATTGCAGTTGTTTTACCTACTCCAGGTTTGCCTAAAAGAAGTATTGATTTGCCTGTATATAAAATATCTCTAATACAACTAATTGTACCAAATATAGCACGACCAACACGAAAAGTTAAACCGACAATACTACCTTTTCTATTTTTTATAGAACTAATTCTATGCAAAGTACATTCAATACCAGACCTATTATCTCCACTAAATTGAGGTATCTTTTTAATACATAAATCTAAATCATTCCAAGAGATATTAAGTATAGATAAATATTGCGGTCCATCTGGAAAACGAGCTTCCGGTCTTCTTCCTAAATCCATAACTATTTCTATCAAAAGTTTTTTGCTAGGATGCTTATTTAAAGGATCTTTTATGAATTTAGGTAGAACATTTAAAAGCTTATCTAAATCATCAGCTATTAACATTAGCTTACATTAAAATATTATTGTATATAAAAAATATATATTAAAACTATAAATCATCTAAATTAATTATATCTTAAAAAAGATAGCAAAAAAACGTTAATTAAAATATAGTAAATGAATGTAAAATAAAATATGCAAGAATATTTAATAAAAATAAAATTTATTCCTAATAATATTAATAAAACAATTATTGTAAACTCAAACCCAAATTTAAAACTTGTTGGCTATAAAAAAATTTCAAGATATCATATCATACCAATTATACAATTTCCAAATAAGAAAAGAATATGGTTACTTACAAACGAGATTAAATACTCAATCTATGGAAGCATCAACTCTTATTACTAAAATTTAATTAAATAAAATACATTCATCATGATCAAAATACAAGATGTTACAAAACTTATTAACTCTATTCACCAAAAAGATATAGAAAACCTAAAACTAGAAAAGAAAAATACTAAAATTGCAATCAATAAACTAAAAATATCAAAAAAAAATCATCCAACTTTACTAATCACAAATAATAACTCAAAGTTCAAAAAGAATACAAAAAAAATCAGAAAAACGATTGAAACAAGAGGATTAATAAAAGAAATCAAGACAGAAAGTAATATAAAACATTCTCACATTTACTCAACAATTATATCACCGATGGTTGGTACTTTCTATAAATCACCAGCTCCTAATGAAAATGCTTTTATAGAAATAGGTGAAACAGTGAAACCAAAACAAATAGTATGTATCATTGAAGCAATGAAACTAATGAATGAAATAGAATCTGAGGTAACAGGAGAAGTAGTAGAAATTCTAGTTAAAGACGGAGATATAGTAGATTGTGGACAAGCACTAGTAAAAATCAAAGTCAAATAAAATAAAGTTTTAACGATTGTTAACAGAGAATAAAAACTACAGTAACTATAAACTATAATAATAAAGTAGAATGATAAAAACTCGCAACTTATTCAATACAAGTAAATAGATTATACTAATATCAATCTTTTATATGAGTGTTTTATTAATTGTCTCATTTTATGAATATACTTTATAGAGAGGAGAATCTCGATGACAACTAGCTCAACAGAGCAAGAGACAAACAAAGTAAAGGTAACAGTAGAAAAAAACCCAGTTGCAACATCTTTTGAAAAGTGGGCAAAACCTGGACATTTTTCAAGAACACTAGCTAAAGGACCAAGCACAACTACGTGGATATGGAACCTTCACGCAAACGCACACGACTTTGATAGTCATACAAGCTCTTTAGAAGATATATCTAGAAAAATTTTTAGTGCACATTTCGGTCAATTATCGATAATATTCCTTTGGTTAAGCGGAATGTACTTTCATGGAGCTAAATTCTCTAATTATATAGCATGGTTAAGCAATCCAACAACAATAAAACCAAGTGCACAAGTAGTATGGCCAATTGTTGGTCAAGAAATCTTAAACGCAGATGTAGGAGGAGGATTTCAAGGCTTGCAAATAACTTCAGGATTCTTCCAACTATGGAGATCATCAGGTATAACAACAGAATTTGAATTATATGCCACTGCCATTGGTGGACTGTTTATGTCTTTACTAATGATATTTGCTGGATGGTTCCATTACCACAAATCAGCTCCAAAACTAGAATGGTTTCAAAACGTTGAATCAATGATGAATCATCATTTAGCTGGACTACTAGGATTAGGATGTCTTGGATGGTCAGGACATCAAATTCATATAGCTTTACCAATCAATAAATTATTAGATTCAGGTGTATCTCCTCAAGAGATACCTCTACCTCACGAATTTATGATAAATAGAAGCTTAATGAGTGAATTATATCCTAGCTTTACAAAAGGAATACTTCCATTTTTTACATTAAATTGGAATGAGTACTCTGACTTTCTTACTTTTAAAGGTGGACTAAATCCAATAAATGGAGGTCTTTGGCTAAGTGATATAGCTCACCATCATTTGGCCTTATCTGTAATGTTTTTAGTAGCTGGCCATATGTACAGAACTAATTGGGGTATTGGACATAGCATGAAAGAAATTCTTGAAGCTCATAAAGGACCATTTACAGGTGAAGGACATAAAGGTCTATATGAGATTCTAACAACATCTTGGCATGCGCAACTATCAATTAATTTAGCCATGATCGGATCTTTAAGCATTATTGTTGCACACCATATGTATGCAATGCCTCCTTATCCTTTCATAGCTACAGATTATGCAACACAACTATCACTTTTTACACATCACATGTGGATTGGAGGATTTTGTATAGTAGGAGCAGGAGCACATGCTTCAATTTTCATGGTTCGTGACTATAATCCAGCACAGAATTATGATAACGTACTAGACAGAATCATTAGACATAGAGATGCAATTATATCTCATTTAAATTGGCTGTGTATTTTTCTTGGTTTCCACTCATTTGGATTATATATACATAACGACACTATGCGAGCATTAGGTAGATCACAAGATATGTTTTCAGACACAGCAATACAGCTACAGCCAATATTTGCTCAATGGATTCAAAATATACATACTATAGCACCTAGCAATACAAGTCCAAACGCACTAGCAACTACAAGTTATGTCTTTGGTGGTGATATTGTATCAATAGCTAATAAAATAGCTATTGCTCCAATCAAACTAGGAACAGCAGATTTTATGGTTCACCATATACATGCTTTCACTATACACGTAACTGTATTAATTTTAGTCAAAGGATTCTTATTCGCAAGAAATTCAAGACTAATACCTGACAAATCAAATTTAGGCTTCCGCTTTCCATGCGACGGACCGGGTAGAGGTGGTACATGCCAAGTTTCCGCTTGGGATCACGTATTTCTAGGGCTATTTTGGATGTATAACTCACTATCTATAGTGATATTTCACTTTAGCTGGAAAATGCAGTCAGATGTCTGGGGAAGTGTAACAAATACAGGTAATATCTCTAATATTACTGGAGGAAATTTTGCTCAGGGAGCAATCACAATTAACGGATGGCTAAGAGATTTTCTATGGGCACAAGCATCACAGGTAATACAATCTTATGGTTCAGCACTCTCAGCATACGGACTAATATTTTTGGGTGCACATTTTGTTTGGGCATTTAGCTTAATGTTTTTATTTAGTGGGCGTGGATATTGGCAAGAATTAATAGAATCAATTGTTTGGGCTCACAATAAAGTTAAAGTAGCTCCATCAATTCAACCAAGAGCACTAAGTATTACACAAGGAAGAGCAGTTGGATTAGCTCATTATTTACTAGGAGGAATAGGCACAACTTGGGCATTTTTCTTAGCAAGAATAATATCAGTAGGATAAGGATAAATAAAAATGGCAACAAAATTTCCAAAATTTAGCCAAGCGCTATCACAAGATCCTACAACAAGGAGGATTTGGTACGGAATAGCAACGGCACACGACTTTGAAAGTCATGATGGTATGACAGAAGAAAACCTATATCAAAAAATATTTGCTTCTCATTTTGGACACATAGCAATAATTTTTTTATGGACATCTGGTAACTTATTTCATGTAGCATGGCAAGGCAACTTTGAACAATGGGTATTACAACCACTGAAAACAAAACCAATAGCTCATGCAATTTGGGATCCACATTTTGGGCAACCAGCTATAAAAGCATTTAGCCGAGAAGGATCATATCCAGTTGATATAGCATTTTCAGGATTATATCATTGGTGGTATACAATAGGTATGAGAACAAATAATGACTTGTACAACGGAGCAATATTCTTATTAGTTTTATCTGCCATTATGCTATTTGCAGGATGGCTACATCTACAACCTAAATTTAAACCAGGTTTATCATGGTTTAAAAACAATGAATCAAGATTAAATCATCATTTATCTGGTTTATTTGGTGTAAGCTCGCTTGCATGGACAGGACACTTAGTCCACGTAGCAATTCCAGAATCAAGAGGACAACATATCAGATGGGAAAATTTCACTAAAATTTTACCTCACCCAGATGGATTAACACCATTTTTTACAGGCAAATGGTTTGAATATGCAAATGAACCAGATAGTTTACAACATATATTCGGAACTTCAGAAGGATCCGGAACAGCAATATTAACATTCCTTGGAGGCTTTCATCCACAAAGCCAATCATTATGGCTTACAGATATGGCTCACCACCATTTAGCTATAGGAGTTATCTTTATTATTGCAGGTCACATGTATAGAACTAACTGGGGTATTGGACATAATATTAAAGAAATCCTTGAAGCACACAAACCACCAAGTGGAAAACTAGGCAATGGACATAATGGTTTATATGAAACAATTACTGAGTCATTACATATACAACTAGGTTTAGCATTAGGTTCCTTGGGTACAATAACATCACTTGTTGCACAACATATGTACGCATTACCACCGTATGCATTTATGGCTAAAAGTTTCACAACCCAAGCAGCACTATATACTCACCACCAATATATAGCAGGATTTTTAATGGTAGGAGCTTTTGCACATGGAGCAATATTTTTTGTAAGAGACTACGATCCTGAGCAAAATAAAAATAATGTATTAAGTAGAATGTTAGAACACAAAGAAGCAATTATATCACATTTAAGTTGGGTATGTTTATTTCTTGGTTTTCACACATTAGGTCTATATATACATAATGATACAATGCTAGCATTTGGTACACCAGAAAAACAAATACTAATTGAACCAGTATTCGCACAATGGATTCAAGCAAGTTCAGGAAAAGCATTATATGGATTTAATGTATTACTATCTTCATCTTCTAGCGTAGCTAATAAAGCAGGAACTAGTATATGGTTACCAGGATGGTTAGAAGCTGTCAATAATAACAAAAATTCACTATTTTTAACAATTGGTCCTGGAGACTTCTTAGTGCATCATGCAATTGCACTAGGTTTACATACTACAACACTAATACTAGTAAAAGGTGCATTAGACGCAAGAGGTTCAAAACTAATGCCAGATAAAAAAGACTTTGGTTATAGCTTCCCATGTGATGGTCCTGGTAGAGGTGGTACATGTGATATATCAGCATGGGACGCATTTTATCTATCAGTTTTTTGGATGTTAAATACTATTGGATGGGTAACTTTTTACTGGCACTGGAAACATATAACTATTTGGCAAGGCAACACTAATCAATTTAATGAATCTTCAACATATTTAATGGGTTGGTTAAGAGATTATTTATGGCTTAATTCATCTCCACTAATTAATGGATATAATCCTTATGGAATGAATAATTTATCTGTATGGTCATGGATGTTCTTATTTGGTCACTTAATATGGGCAACAGGATTTATGTTCTTAATATCTTGGAGAGGATATTGGCAAGAATTAATAGAAACATTAGCATGGGCTCACGAGAGAACACCATTAGCAAATTTAGTCAGATGGAAAGATAAACCAGTCGCACTATCAATAGTACAAGCAAGATTAGTAGGATTAGCACACTTTTCTGTAGGATACATATTAACTTACGCTGCATTTGTAATTGCATCAACAAGTTCAAAGCTTGGTTAAAAATATAAGCAATAAAAAAATTCATAATTAAGAAAACTAACAAAAGATGATTGATTTTATATCAAATTATCTTTTGCTTATTAAAAAACGTTGAAATAATTATACAAATACGATAAAATTTGGCCATGTTACAACATCTATATAATTAAAACATTTATGGCTAAAGAAAGCATGATACAAAGAGAAATTAAAAGAAAAAAATTGGCTCTTAAGTATCACGATAAAAGAAAAAATATTAAAAATTCAATAAAACTAAGTGAAAATTTTGAAACAAATATTAAACTACAACAACAATTACAAAAAATACCGAGAAATAGTTTAAGTTGTCGGAAAAGAAATAGATGCTGGATGACTGGAAGAAGTAGAGGTTTTTACAGAGATTTTGGGTTATCTAGACACGTCTTAAGAGAAATGGCTCATTCATGTTTATTACCAGGAGTCAAAAAATCTAGTTGGTAAAGAATAAAATAATTCTCCATGTAGTAACACTACTTAGAGAATTAAAAGAAATAATAAATTAATGTAACAGACATACGTTCAATAGATTATAAACCTAATTGATTGCCTCTACGGTATTGTAAATAAGCAGCTACTAATAAACCGGATAATGTAACAGGAATTAATCCAAGAACTATTCCCGATAAAAGTGGTTCTACCATATATAAAATAAAAAAATAATAGAAATAAAATAAAAGTTTTATAATAATAAGCAATAAAAGACCTCAATGACTATCTAAACCCAATTGCTGCCTGCCACACAAAAGCTAATAATAAAAAAAACACAGGAATTATTGGTAATATATCTACTAATGGACGAAATAATAAATATGCGTCTGGTAACTTAGCAAAAAACATAATAGTAATCATAACACCTCTTGAAATGTAATAATAAATTAATATGAATCTATACTCATATATAAGATTACAATAAATATAATAATTTATGCTATTTATTATAAAAATATGCAATATATATACATAATTATATAAGTAAAATATTTTATCGTTAATAAATAGTATTATATACTAATAGAGTATAATATATATTCAAAGAACACATTACAAAGGAAACAAATTTATGATACTTTTTGTTCAATTATTAGTATTAGCGCTAGTGATGTTATCAATTATATTAGTCGTAGGAATACCAGTTACACTTGCATCTCCGGACCAATGGGAAAAATCAAAAAACTTAGTTTATGCTAGTATAGGAATATGGATTGGACTAATAATAGTTACGAGTATTCTTAACTCATTTATTGCATAAAAAGAATAAAAAATTGGTAGAACAGAGAAAAAATCTTTTCTACCTTTTGCGGTGTCATAATTGACAAAAATCATATATTTTGATATTCATATAATCATGAATTAAATATTGAGCGGGTATAGCTCAGTGGTAGAGCGCAACCTTGCCAAGGTTGATGTCGCGCGTTCGAGTCGCGTTACCCGCTTATTAATATCAATAATTATGCCTCTTTCGAATTTGTATCTATTACAGTATCTTCTGAACTTTCTGATTTACTTGTATCGTAAACTTTTTTCCCTACATCCATTGTTAGTTGCTGCAATTCAGTCTGTAGAACTTTAATACGTTCATAATTATTATCGTGTATCGATTGTCTAAGTTCATTAATTTTTTCTTCTAACTGTTTTTTTACAGATGAATCTAACTTATCACCTAATTCTTTAATTTGATTTTCAGATTGATAGCAAAGCGAATCAGCATTATTTTTCATATCTATCTGTTCACGCTTTTGTTTATCTAATTCAGCATTTTGTTGAGCATCTTTAACAAGCTGCTCTACCTCTTCTTTCGGCAATGTAGATGCACCAGTAATTGTTATTGACTGTTCCTTACCAGTACCTTTATCTTTTGCAGTAACTGATAAAATACCATTAGCATCTATATCAAAGGTTACTTCTATCTGAGGAACACCTCTAGGAGCTGACATAATACCATCTAATCTAAATGTACCTAAGCTTTTATTATCTTTAGTAAATTCTCTTTCTCCCTGAAGAACATGAATTTCGACATTTGGTTGATTATCAACAGCTGTAGAAAATACTTCAGACTTTTTAGTAGGCACAGTAGTATTTCTAGAAATAATTTTAGTCATTACTCCACCCAAAGTTTCAACACCTAAAGATAAAGGAGTAACATCCAGCAACAAAATATCTTTAACTTCACCAGCTAAAACTCCAGCTTGGACTGCTGCTCCTATTGCAACAACTTCATCTGGATTTACACTTTGATTCGGATCTTTACCAATGTAATCTTTAACTAATTTTTGAATAACAGGTATTCTTGTTGAACCACCTACTAATACAATTTCATCAATATCTTGTGAGTTAAGTTGTGCATCTTTTAAAGCATTATCAACTGGTACCTGACAACGAGATATTAAAGATGAACATAAATCTTCAAACTTTAAACGTGTTATATTTTTTTCTAAGTGTTTCGGTCCAGTATCAGTAGAAGTAATAAAAGGCAAATTAATATCAGTCTGTAATAAAGTAGATAGTTCCATTTTTGCTTTTTCAGCTGCCTCAGTTAATCTTTGTAAAGCTTGCCTATCTTTACTTAAATCTATTCCTTCATCATTTTTAAACTCAGAAACTAACCAATCTACTATTTTACGATCAAAATCATCCCCACCTAAATTTGTATCTCCTGATGTAGATAAAACTTCAAAAACTCCATCACCTACTTCTAAAATAGAAACATCAAATGTACCACCACCTAAATCAAATACTAATACAGTTTCATTATTTTTCTTATCTAAACCATAAGATAATGAAGCAGCAGTGGGTTCATTAATAATTCTTAAAACATCTAATCCTGCAATTTGTCCAGCATCTTTTGTTGCTTGTCTTTGAGAGTCATTAAAATATGCAGGTACAGTAATAACAGCTTGAGTAACAGTTTGCCCTAAATAACTGCTAGCATCTTCTACTAACTTCCTTAATACTTGAGCAGATATTTCTTCTGGAGCAAAACTCTTGTTTAAAGCTGGACAATCGAGCTTAACATTTACTTTATTATCTGTGTTAACAATATAAGATAACTGATGAATATTTTTTGATACTTCTTCATATTTACGACCTATAAATCTTTTTACAGAGTAAAAAGTATTATCTGGATTCATAACTGCTTGTCTTTTAGCAATATTTCCCACTAGTTTATCTTGTTTTTTTGTATAAGCAACAACAGAAGGAGTTGTTCGTAATCCTTCTTTATTAGAAATTACTGTTGGCTTACCACCTTCCATAACAGCAACAACAGAATTTGTTGTACCTAAATCAATTCCTATTATTTTAGTCATTGAAAAACTCCAGATTTATAATTAATATATATATTAATATTATACTATATTAATACAAGAATAAAGTAGTAATTACTAAATTAAAAATTAAAATATAATATATAAACTTGAAAATTAATGTAAATTACAAGATAATACATATAAAAGTTGAATATACTTAATTGATTAACGAAGGAAAATTAATGTCAATTGGAATACTAGGAAAAAAGATCGGAATGACACAGATATTTGACCAACAGGGATATGCAATACCAGCAACTTTATTAAAAGTTGGACCATGTACAGTCACACAAATAAAAGAAAATAAAGAATATGCAAAAATTCAAATAGGTTACGAATATATACAACCGCATAAACTTAATAAACCAATTATTGGTCACTTTCAAATAAACAAATTACCCTGCTTTAAGCATTTAATAGAATACAAAAGTAATAATTGGCAAGAATTAAGTATCGGACAAATTATTAATGTTTCACAACTGAATAAAAATAACTATATTAATATATCAGGAATAAGTATAGGAAAAGGATTCAGTGGATATCACAAAAGACACAACTTTCACAGAGGACCTATGTCACACGGTTCTAAAAATCATAAACAACCAGGCTCAATAGGAGCAGGAACAACACCTGGAAGAGTTTTTCCCGGAAAAAAGATGGCAGGTAGAATGGGAAATAAAAAAGTAAACATAAAAAATATATCAATACTAAATATAGATCTTCAACACAATATACTTGTTATTAAAGGATCAGTACCAGGTAAAAAAGGCAATATTATATATATATATCAAAAATAATGTATGAGTATCACAAAACAATTAGAATATAAATTCTCATCTAAATCTCAAGAAACAAGTTCAACAATGATTAAACTTAAGACAATCAATGAACATACGGAGCAAATGTATCTAATTCATAGAGCATTAAAACAGCAGCTAAAAAATAACAGAATTAGAAATGCTCATAGTAAAACAAGAAGTGAAGTTAGAGGCGGTGGAAAAAAGCCTTGGAAACAAAAAGGCACAGGAAGAGCAAGAGCTGGATCTAGTAGATCTCCATTATGGAAAGGTGGAGGAATAATATTTGGACCGAGAAGAAAAATCTATAAATCAAAAATTAATAAAAAAGAAAAAAGATTAGCAATCAATACGATACTAGCTAATAAATTTATAAATACTATTGTAACACATAGTATCTTAGATAATGTGATTAATCCCAATACAAAAATTGCAATTTCAGAAGTTAAAAAACTTGGAGCTAAGATAGAAAAAAAACACAAATTACTTATAATTGTAAAGAAAAAAACAAAAATTCTATATTTATCATTTCGTAACATACCTAATTTAGAATTAATTGAAGTGCATAGCATTAACGTATTGTGTTTACTAAAAGCTGATACAATAATAATAACTAATTGTGCTTTAGAGCAAATTAACAAATCAACTTTTTAAAACAATATGATACACAAGAATAAAATAATAGAGCCAGATATAATAAAATATCCAATAATCACAGATAAGACAACAAAAAATATAGAAAATAATAGTTATTGCTTCAAAGTTGCAAAAAAAAGTAATAAAAATCAAATAAAAACTATAATAGAAGAAATATTCAATGTAAAAGTTCAAAAAATAAATACACTGAATATGCCTAATAAAGTAAAAACTATAGGAAAGTTTAAAGGAAAAATTACACAATATAAAAAGGCTATAATTCAACTACACAAAGAATACACAATCAAATTATTTGAAGATTAAATATAAAAGAACTTTATCAATCAATACATGGCAATACGTTTATATAAATCATATACCCCAGGAACACGTAATAGAACAGTATCTACATTCAGCGAAATTACTAAAAATAAACCAGAAAAAAAACTTATAAAGAATAAACACTCATTTCAAGGCAGAAATAACAGGGGTGTTATTACATCAAGACACAGAGGTGGCGGACATAAAAAAAAATATAGAATTATAGATTTCAAAAGAAATAAAAGAAATATTATAGGCATAGTATCAAGCATTGAATATGATCCTTACAGAAATGCAAGAATTGCATTAATTCACTATCAAGATGGAGAAAAAAGATACATTTTACAGCCAAGATCACTTAATATTGGAAATCAAATTGTTGCAGGTAATAACTCACCAATAGAAGTAGGCAATGCGTTACCATTAGAAAAAATTCCTCTAGGGACAGCTGTACATAATATAGAACTGAAACCAAAAAAGGGTGGACAAATTGTTAGGGCTGCTGGTACATACGCACAAATTGTAGCAAAAGAAAACAATTTAATTACGCTAAAATTACCCTCTAGCGAGGTAAGAACAATCAATAAAGAATGTTATGCAACTATAGGGCAAGTAGGTAACATAGATCATAATAATATTAAAATTGGAAAAGCTGGAAGAAAAAGATGGTTAGGAAAAAGACCTAAAGTTAGAGGAGTAGTAATGAACCCAATTGATCATCCACATGGAGGCGGTGAAGGAAAATCTCCAATAGGTAAACCAAAACCTGTAACTCCATGGGGTAAACCAACATTAGGACAAAAGACAAGAAAGAAGAAGAAGTATAGTAACATGTATATACTCCGTCGCCGCAAATAAGCAAAAAATACAAAACTTAAAGATTTATATGTCAAGATCAATATTCAAAGGACCGTATGTTGAATTCAAATTACTCAACAAAATTGAACAACTAAACAAGAGTAATAAAAAAGATACTATCAAAACTTGGTCGCGATCATCTACAATAATTCCTAATATGATTGGACATACAATTGCTGTTTATAATGGTAAACAACATTTCCCAGTATTTATTTCAGAACAAATGATTGGTCATAAATTAGGAGAATTCGTACCAACAAGAACTTTCAGAAGTCATATAAAAAATGATAGAAGAACAAGAAAATAATTTATGAATAATACAACAATTAAGTCACAAGCTATAACTAAATATATAAGAACATCTCAATATAAATCTAGTAGAGTACTTCAACAAATTCGAGGACGAAGCTATAGCGAAGCAAAATTAATGCTAGAGTTTATGCCATACAAGACTTGTAAAATAATAACAAAAACATTAGACTCTGCATTCCATAATATGCAACAACATTTAAATGTTAATAAGAAACAAATAAAAATCACAGAAGCATATGCAAATAAAGGCCCTGTTCTAAAAAGGTTTCAACCAAGAGCACAAGGAAGAGCATTTCCGATCAAAAAGCCTACATGCCATATAACAATAAAATTAGAAGTATAACAACATGGGACAAAAAATACATCCATCAGGATTTCGGATAGGAATAACTGAATCACATAAATCATCGTGGTTTTCAGACATGAGAACATATCCTAAACTCATAGAAGAGGATTATAAAATAAGATATTTTATAGAGAACACCTTAAAAAAAGCAAATATTTCTCAAATTAAAATAGACAGAAAGCTAGATCAAACAGAAATTTATATATATACAGCAAGGCCTGGAATTATTGTAGGCAAATCAGGATCAGGTATAGAGATAGTTAGACATGAAATGACAAAAAAATTAAAAATCTCTAATAAAATTAGGATTAACATTATAGAAATTACAGAACCTGATAAAGAGGCAGTATTGCTAGCTCAATGGATTGCACAACAACTAGAAAAAAGGATAGCTTTCAGAAGAGCAGTCAGGCAAGGAATACAAAAAGCACACAAAGCAAATATAAGCGGAATCAAAATACAAATATCAGGTAGACTTAATGGAGCAGAAATTGCTAGAAAAGAATGGGTTCGCGAAGGAAGGGTACCACTACAAACTCTTAGAGCAAATATTGATTATGCATATACCCGAGCACATACCATATATGGTATCTTAGGTATTAAAATATGGCTATTTAAAGATGAAAAAATTAAAATATAAATATCAATAATCTAATTATGCTAAGTCCTAAAAGAACAAAATTTAGAAAACAACATCGTGGACGTATGAGAGGAAATGCAAGTAAAGGAAACACAATTGTATTTGGAGAATATGCTTTACAAGCAACTGAACCAACATGGTTAACTTCTAGGCAAATAGAAGCAACAAGAAGAACTATAACAAGATACGTAAAAAGAGGAGGAAAACTATGGATTAGAGTTTTTCCTGATAAACCAATAACTGCAAGACCAGCTGAAACAAGAATGGGTTCTGGAAAAGGCGCTCCAGAATACTGGGTTGCAGTAATTAAACCAGGTCATATTATCTTTGAAATTGCCGGAGTACCAGAAAAGGTAGCTCAACAAGCAATGCATTTAGCATCTTATAAATTACCAATCAAAACTAAATTTATTATAAAAGATTGAATTACTAAGAAAAAGTATATTATTAATTATTAAAAAAACAAATTTTATGAATATAAAAGAGGAAGTAATAAAGTTAAAAAAAGAAATCGTTATACTCAGAATAGATAAAATTACAAAACAAAAAAATGAAAGACATAAAATTAAGCAAATTCAGCATAAAATATCTCAAATACTTAATATAAATCATAGCAAGAAAAAATAAATGTCTAAAAAAGAAACATTTGGAACAGTCATCAGTAATAAAATGAATAAAACTATCACAGTAATAGTTAAGCATCCAATCGCACATAAGAAATATGGTAAAATCATTAATAGAACTAATCGGTATTACGTTGATGATCCTGATAATAAGTGCAATATAGGTGATAGAGTAAAAATACAAGAAACAAGACCATTAAGCAAAAATAAGCGCTGGAAAATAATTGAACTAATAAAAAATTAATGATACAAACACAAACTTACTTAAATATAGCAGATAATAGTGGCGCACGTAAAATTATGTGTATTAGAGTTTTAGGCACTAATAATCCCAAATATGGTAAAATAGGCGACATTATTATAGGAGTTGTCAAAAACGCTTCACCAAATATGCCTGTAAAAAGATCAGAAGTTGTAAGAGCAGTAATTGTTAGAACGAAAAAAACATTACGTAGATCTGATGGAATGAGTGTACGTTTTGACGAAAATGCTGCTGTTATCATTAATAAAGATAAAAATCCCAAAGGCACAAGAGTATTTGGACCTATAGCAAAAGAATTAAGAGATAAAAATTTTACTAAAATTATATCACTAGCACCAGAAGTAGTATAACCAAATAATATAATGAAAACTAAAATAAACAAAGGCGATGATATTAAAATAATATCAGGGAAATACAAAGGAGAGTATGGAAAAGTTTCTTTAGTACTAAAGAAAAATAATCAAGTAATTATAGAAAATATAAACATCAAAACAAAACATATAAAACCTAAACAAACAGACGATAAAGGATACATAAAAAAAATAGAAAAACCTATACATTACTCAAATATAAAATTAATCACAAAAACTGTATAAATATTAATTATGAGTCAATCATTAAAAGAAACTTACGACAACAAAATATTTCCAGAATTATTAAAAGAATTTAATTATCAAAATGTGCACGAAGTACCTAAATTAGTTAAGATCACTATTAACCGAGGAATTGGAGAAGCAGCTCAAAATAACAAAGCAATAGATAAAAGTATAGAAGAACTTTCATATATCACAGGACAAAAACCGATCATTACTAAAACGAAAAAATCTATCGCAGGCTTTAAAATCAGAGATAATATACCAATAGGTCTAAAAGTAACACTAAGAAGAGAGAAAATGTACAATTTTTTAAACAAACTAATAAATCTATCTCTACCTCGCATTAGAGACTTTAGAGGCATTAGTCCAAAACAGTTTGATGGCCGTGGAAATTATAACTTAGGATTAAAAGAACAAATGATTTTTCCAGAAATAAACTACGAACAAATAGATAAAATAAGGGGAATGAATATAACTATTGTAACAACAGCTAAAAATGATAAAGAAAGCTTAAGCCTATTAAAAAAATTTGGAATGCCTTTTAAATTATAAACAATAATATAATACCATATAAACCAATAAAATATAATATGATAAATGATATGATTTCAGATATGCTCACGAAAATAAGAAATGCTAACTTAGCTAAACATCAAATAGTTCAAGTCCCAGCAACAAAAATGACTAGAAATATTATCAAAGTTTTACAACAAGAAGGTTTTATATACGAATTTGAAGAAATAGGATCAGATTTAAAAAATCAAATATTAGTTTCTTTAAAATACAAAGGAAAAAACAAGAAACCAATTATTACAGAACTTAAAAGAGTAAGTAAACCAGGATTAAAAGTATATGCAAGCCATAAAGAATTACCAAAAGTTTTAGGTGGCATTGGTATTGCTATTATATCAACATCAAAAGGTATTATGACGGATAAAACAGCAAGACAATTTGGATTAGGCGGAGAAGTTTTATGCTACATATGGTAAATCAATATATTATATAAAAACTACAAAACATATTATGTCAAGAATAGGTAGAAAAGAAATTATAATTCCAGATAATATTGAAGTTATCATCAATACATCTCAAATAGTAGTCAAAGGGAAAAGAGGTCAATTATCTTACAGTATTTCTGAACTCATAGAAATAGAAACAAACAACAAAATAATCAAATTAAAACAAAAGAAGACAACACAAAAAGCACAAGCTATACATGGGTTATCAAGAAGTATAATAAATAACATGATACAAGGAGTATCAAAAGGATTTGAAAAAAAATTAGTTATACAGGGAGTTGGATACAGATCACAAATGGAAGGAAAAAGCTTAGTTCTGAATATAGGATATAGTCATCCAGTAAAAATAGAACCGCCTGAAGATATAAGTATTAGAGTGGAAAATAATACAAATATTTTTATAACAGGCATTGATAAAGAAAAAGTAGGCCAAATTGCAGCAACTATTAGATCAGTTAGACCACCTGAACCATATAAAGGGAAAGGAATTAGGTATGAAAATGAGACCATTAAAAGAAAAGTAGGTAAAGCAGGTAAATAAAAATTATTATTATAAATGCATAACAAGAATGAAATCACACAATAAAAAAAAACTTAGATTATATATTTTTAAATCCAATAAACATATATATGCAAATTTAATAGATGATAATACACAAAAAGTAATAACAAGTAGTTCAACAATATCAAAAGAGATAAAAGATAAAATTAAATATAGAAGAAATTGCGCTATGGCAGAAATAGTAGGAAAACATATTGGTGCTAAACTTAAGAAACTTGGAGTCAAAGAGGTGATTTTTGATAGAGGAAACAATTTATACCATGGACAAGTAAGAGCAATTGCAGATGCAACAAGAGAAGAAGGAATTATATTTTAGAACAAAATAATAAAAATTTTTGATTAGTTATGAAAAAAAAGAGCATTAAAGGTAAAGAAGAAAACAATTGGGAAGAAAAAGTAGTTCAAGTCAAAAGAGTAACTAAAGTAGTAAAAGGAGGTAAAAAACTAAGCTTTAGAGCAGTTCTAATAATTGGTAACGAACATGGACAAATAGGTGTAGGAGTTGGCAAAGCAAATGACGTTATAGGTGCAGTAAAAAAAGGAGTTGCAGACGCAAAAAAACACACAATAAGTATACCATTAACCAAATATTTCTCTATACCACATCCTATAAATGGAACATCAGGGGCAGCAAAAATTATATTACGACCTTCAGCAACAGGCTCTGGCGTAATTGCCGGAGGATCTACTAGAACTGTATTAGAACTTGCAGGAATTAAGAATATTTTAGCTAAACAAATTGGATCAAGTAACACTTTAAATAATGCAAGAGCTGTCTTAAATGCTCTAAATAATTTAAGGACATTCAAGGAAACCGCTGAAATTAGAGGCATTGAATTAGAACAACTATATTAATAATACTATATATTATATGGAGAAACAAAAAAAACTCGTTAATAAAATTACAGTAACACTTCTAATACTATTCATATCAAGAATTGGAATTTTTATACCAATACCTGGAATAAACCAAGGAGAATTTAATGAAAGTATTGGACAAAATACAATCATAAATTTTTTAAACGTTTTTTCTGGAGGAGGTTTTTCAACAATAGGAATATTTAGCCTTGGAATCATACCTTACATCAATTCATCTATTATCACACAACTATTAATAAAAATAATCCCCAGTTTAGAAGAAATACAAAAGAATGAAGGAGAAATAGGCAAACAGAAGATTAATAAAATCACTAGATACTTAACTACATTATGGGCGGTCATACAAAGCATTTCTATAGGACTGTGGATCAAACCTTATACATTTAGCTGGAACATGATTTTTTTTACTGATTTAGTAATAACTTTAACAACAGGATCAATAATTATAATGTGGTTTTCAGAAATTATTACTGAATATGGAATAGGCAATGGAGCATCACTATTAATATTTCAGAATATAGTATCAAACATACCAAAAAACCTACAAACCTATAATACGAATAATGAAAGTAACCTTATAGTAATTTTAGTAATACTAATATCCTGTTTATTAATATTAATTATAAATATTATAATCCAAGATAGCAAAAGAAAAATTAGTATCATTGCATCAAAATACTTAGGAGAAAACAATAAACTAAATACACAAAACTACATTCCACTCAAGCTTAATCAAGGAGGTGTTATGCCAATAGTTTTTGCATCTGCTGCAATTACTTTACCTCAATATATTATAATGAATATTAATAATTCAATACTGAAAACAGTAATGAAAATAATTCTTAGCAATAGTATATTTTACCTAATATTGTACTCAATTCTGATAATAGCATTCAGCTATTTTTATTCTTCAATTGTACTCAATACGAAGGATATAGCAGAAAACTTACAAAAGATGGGCGCAAGTATACCAAATATTAGACCTGGAGAGGAAACAATTAAATATTTAAACAAAATTATTAACAAACTCACTTTTATTGGCGCTCTATTTCTATTTATTATAGCACAATTTCCGCTGTTAACTTCAAAAATAACTCAAATTAGCATACTACAAGGTTTTGGAACAACTTCTCTATTAATATTAGTAGGAGTTGCAATAGAAACTGCTAAACAAATACAAACATATATAATTTCAGAACAATATGATAATATTATGGGGTAAAGATATAAAAAAAGGATAAATAATAATTAATATGAAAGTTAGACCATCTGTAAAAAAAATGTGCGAAAAGTGTCGTATAATAAGAAGACATAGAAAAATAATGGTAATATGTGATAATCCAAAACACAAACAAAAACAAGGATAATCAATACAATATAAAACATACATCAAATAACTAATTATGGCTAGAATAGAAGGGGTTGATTTACCTAAAAATAAAAGAATAAAAATTGGTTTAACATACATATATGGAATAGGTATATCTAGATCTATAGATATCTTAAGAATAACCAATATTGAAGAAAATACAAAAATTAAAGATTTAAGTGACATACAAATCATCTCAATAAGAAGTATACTAAGTAACAATTATGACTTAGAAGGAGATCTACGTAGATCAGAAACAATGAACATCAAAAGGCTAATGGAAATTGGTTGTTACAGGGGAAGAAGACATAGAATGAACTTACCTCTTAGAGGACAAAGAACAAGAACAAATGCAAGAACAGGTAGAGGAACGAAAAAAACAATTGCAGGTAAGAAAAAAGCTCCAAGAAAATAGATACAATATAAATATAAGTTTAAATTTTTTTACATAATGGCGAAACAAATCAAAAAAAATCAGAACAAAAAGAAAAAAAATGTAATTAATGGAATCACACACATACAATCAACATTTAATAATACAATCATTACAATAACTGACCTTCAAGGTGAAACAATTACTTGGTCTTCTTCAGGAGCAAGCGGATTTAAAGGGGCAAAAAAAAGTACCCCTTTTGCAGCACAAACAACAGCAGAAAAAGCAGCAAAAGCAGCAATTGATTATGGAATGAAACAAACAGAGATAATGATAAACGGACCTGGGTCAGGAAGGGAAACTGCAATTAGAGCAATACAAGCTGCAGGTATAGAAATTACTTTAATTAAAGATATTACACCTGTACCACACAACGGCTGTAGGCCTCCAAAAAAACGGAGAGTTTAGCTATATAATATAAAAAAAGTCAATATTAATAAAATACACTACAAAAAATAAACAAATGACTCATTTTCAAATAGAATGCATAGAGTCAAAAACAAAAGGAGCCAGAGAGCAATATGGACATTTTGTTTTAGAACCACTAAAAAGAGGACAAGGGATTACAGTAGGCAACTCTTTACGTCGCACTATACTTTCAGACCTTCAAGGAACAGCAATTGTAGCTGTTAGGATAGCTGGAATTAATCATGAGTTTTCAACAATAACAGGGGTAAGAGAAGACGTTTTAGAAATAATTTTAAATTTAAAGGAAGTTATTTTAAAAAGCCATAGTTCGGAATCACAAATAGGGCGTTTAAGAATACAAGGACCAGCTGTTATCACGACTGGATTATTTGATATACCACCAGAAATAGAGATTATTGACCCAAAACAATACATTGCAACGATATGTAGTAATACAATATTTGAGATGGAATTTAAAATAGAACAAGGAAATGGGTATAAACTAGTAGAAAAAGGCATTGACGATCGATCTATTGACTTTTTACAAATTGATGCCATATTTATGCCAACGAAAAAATTTAATTATAGGGTAGAGGAAAAAAAAATTAATAGCACTACAATTACTGAAAAATTATTTCTAGAAGTTTGGACCAATGGCAGTATATCTCCACAAGAAGCAATAAGCCAAGGATCTCATATACTAACTAGCTTATTTCATCCATTAACAAATATCAACTTTAAATCAAAAACTGAAATCAATGACAGTAAAGAAAAGCAAATTAATCAAATTTTAATAGAAGAGTTACAATTATCGGTAAGGGCATATAATTGCTTAAAAAGAGCTGAAATTCATTCAATAGCTGACCTACTAGATTATACACAAGAAGAACTCTTAGAAATTAAAAATTTTGGTCAAAAATCAGCAGAAGAAGTGATTGAAGCCTTAAATAAAAAATTACATATAAATCTACAAAAAGAGAAAATTTAAAATAATTGAGAAGAAATCAATATATTGTATAATATATTTATAAATACCTCTAAAATTAAAAATGATGAACTCAAATAAAAACAAAACAATAATAAAAGAATCAAAAGAAAAAATTAGTTGGTACATAATTGACGCAAGAGAATATAAACTAGGTAGACTAAGCAGTAAAGTAGCTTATTTATTAAAAAACAAAAATAATATTTATTATATACCACACAAACAAGGACAATCAAAAATAATTATTATTAACTCAAAACAAATACAAATTACTGGAAATAAGAGTACACAAAAAACATATAAAAGACACTCAGGTAGACCAGGAGGATTGAAAATAGAAGTGTTTGAAAAACTTCAAAAAAGGATTCCAAACAGAATTTTAGAACATGCAATAAAAGGAATGTTACCAAAAAATTCCTTAGGAAGACAATTAATGAAGAATATTAAAATTTATCCAGACAACTTACATCCTCATACAAATCATCAACCAATTAAGCTCAATATTGACTAAATAAATATGTTAACTTCATATCATCAAAAAATTATATATTCAGGAACAGGAAGAAGAAAGACATCTGTTGCAAGAGTAAACTTAATACCAGGCTCAGGCAAACTGATCATTAATGGACTACCAGGAGAATCTTATTTACAATTTAGTCCAAATTACTTAAGAATTTCATGTTTACCACTCAGCATATTAGGGCTAAACAAAGAATATGATATATACGTCAAAGCAGAAGGCGGTGGATTAACTGGACAAGCAGATGCAATTAGGCTAGGTTTAGCAAGAGCGTTATGTAACATCAATCCAGAGAATCGTATTATATTAAAATCAGAAGGCTTGCTAAGAAGAGATGCTAGAAGTAAAGAAAGAAAAAAATATGGCTTACGCAAAGCTAGAAAAGCACCACAATATTCAAAAAGATAATCACAGTTATAGTATTCAGATATATGGCGTACTTAATATTTATATAATGAGCACTTAATAAGACTTATGGCAAAAAAGAATATTCATCCAAAATGGTATAACGAATCTCAAGTATTCTGTGATGGAAAACATATTATGACAGTAGGATCTACTCAGAATACATTGAACATTGACATCTGGTCAGGTAATCACCCTTTTTTCACTGGATCACAAAGAATAATAGACACTGAAGGTAGAGTAGAAAAATTCATGAAAAAATATAAACTGAAATAAAACAAATATATATTGCAGAAAAACAATACTATTATCTTTTTACGTTTGACACTAGATGATACAATAATTATAATCTTATAGAAAATTCATCTCTGCATGAATATTATAGAAATAAAAAATGCCAACTATTCAACAATTAGTAAGATCAGAAAGAAAAAGATATGAGAAAAAGACAAAATCTCCAGCACTAAAAGCTTGCCCACAAAGACGAGGAGTATGTACACGAGTATATACTACTACGCCCAAAAAACCTAATTCTGCATTACGTAAAGTAGCGAGGGTTAGACTAACTTCGGGTTTTGAAGTAACTGCATATATACCAGGAATTGGACACAATATTCAAGAACATTCTGTTGTATTAATAAGAGGAGGTCGTGTTAAAGATTTACCTGGTGTCAGATATCATATAGTCAGGGGAACATTAGATTCAGCGGGAGTCAAAGATAGAAATAATAGTAGATCAAAATACGGAACTAAAAAACAGAAAAAATAATTATAAATACCAATGTCAAGACGTAAAAAAGCAAAAAAAAGAACTATATATGCAGACCCCATATATAATAGCAAACTAATAAGTATGCTTACAGTTAGAGTACTAAAACACGGAAAAAAAGGATTAGCACAAAAAATGATATACGAGTCTTTAGAAATTGTTAAAAACAAAACACAAAATGAACCATTAGAAATTTTAGAGAAAGCAGTTAGAAATACAACACCATTAGTAGAAGTCAAAGCAAAGAGAATCGGAGGATCGACTTATCAAGTACCGATGGAAGTTAGAGCCTATAGAGGAACAAATTTAGCGATTAGGTGGATTACAAAATTTGCATTACAAAGAGCAGGCAAAAGTATGTGTATAAAATTAGCTAATGAAATCATTGATGCAGCAAACGAAAATGGTAATGCTATTAGAAAAAGAGAAGAAACACATAAGATGGCTGAAGCTAATAAAGCCTTTGCACATTATAGATATTAAAACAACAACAATAATTAAAATAAAGGAAAACAATATGGTACGCGAAAAATTTGAACGAAAGAAACCACATGTTAATATTGGTACAATTGGTCATGTTGATCATGGAAAAACAACATTAACTGCAGCAATATCTGCAACTTTAGCAGCAGCAAATCAAGGGCAAGCCAAAAAATTTGATGAAATAGACGCAGCTCCAGAAGAAAAAGCTAGAGGAATTACAATTAATACAGCACATATTGAATATGAAACAGAAAATAGACATTATGCTCATGTAGATTGCCCAGGTCACGCAGATTACGTCAAGAATATGATAACTGGAGCTGCACAAATGGATGGTGCAATACTAGTTGTATCAGCAGTAGACGGAGCAATGCCACAAACAAGGGAACACATATTATTAGCAAAACAAGTAGGAGTACCAAATATTGTAGTATTTTTAAATAAACAAGATCAAGTAGAAGATGATGAACTAAGGGAATTAGTAGAATTAGAAGTAATAGAGCTACTAAAAAAATATGATTTTCCCGGAGATACTATTCCATTCATTGCAGGATCGGCTCTACTAGCGCTAGAGAAAGTTACAGAAAATAGTGATACTCAAAGAGGAGACAATGAATGGGTAGATAAAATACACTCACTGATGGACGCTATAGATTCATATATACCTACTCCACAAAGAGATACAGAAAAAACATTTTTAATGGCTGTAGAAGATGTATTTTCAATTACTGGAAGAGGAACAGTGGCGACAGGAAGGATTGAAAGAGGAATAATCAAAGTAGGAGACACAATTGAAATAGTTGGACTACAAGAAACAAAAACAACAACAATAACAGGGTTAGAAATGTTCCAAAAAACCTTAGATGAAGGAATGGCTGGAGACAACATTGGAATACTACTAAGAGGTGTACAAAAACTACAAATTCAGAGAGGAATGGTTTTAACACAACCAGGCGCAATTACTCCACACACAGAATTTGAAGCAGAAGTCTATATTCTAACAAAAGAAGAAGGAGGTCGACACACGCCTTTTTTCTCAGGATATAGACCACAATTCTATGTAAGAACAACTGATGTAACAGGAACAATTAATAAATTCACAGCAGATGATGGATCTACTGCAGAAATGGTAATGCCAGGAGATAGAATCAAAATGAGTGCAGAATTAATACACCCAATAGCAATTGAACAAGGAATGAGATTTGCCATCAGAGAAGGAGGAAGAACTGTAGGCGCAGGCGTCGTTTCTAAAATATTAAAATAATCATGATTACAAAAATAGAAAATGGAACAAACAATAGAAAATAAAGTACGAATAAGATTAAAAACATATGAACCTAAGCTACTGACAACATCATGCAATAATATCATCAATACAATCAACAGAACAGAAGCAAAAATCATTGGACCTATGTCAATGCCCACAAAACGTAAAATTTATTGCGTCTTACGTTCACCGCATGTTGATAAAGACTCAAGAGAACACTTTGAAATAAGAATTTATACCAAAATTATCGACGTACATAAACCATCAAGTACAACAGTAGATGCACTCATGAAATTAAGTATACCTGCAGGTGTAGATGTTGAAGTAAAAATATAATTACTATATAAAATAATTAAGTTTGACAAACACAAAAAGTATTATATTTGTCAAACTTTTAAAATTAAAATGCAAAGATATAATATTTAATCTTCATATAAATCTGATTCTTTATGAGTATTAATTATACAATCACTTTTAGGATAAGTAACACATGTTAAAACATAACCTTGTTCTATTTGCTCATCATCTAAGAACGTTTGATCACTTTGATCAACCTCTCCTTCTACGACAATACCTGCACAACTAGAACAGGCTCCAGCACGACAAGAATAAGGCAACTCAAATCCACCTTCTTCAGCAACATCTAAAATATAAGTATCATCAGGACATTCAAACTCTTGTGATGAACCATCCTCTAAATTTAGTGTGATTTTATAATTAGGCATAAAATAATTCTCCCTACTGCAATAATTAAGTAATAATATAAAAAATGAAAATATAAAATAAATAAGTAGACTCGAAATAAATATTCATACTTTTTTATTTATATGATTTCAAGATACTTATATTTAAACATATTATCTATCAATAATAAAAAAAACAATATACATATTTATTATTCTCAATAATGTACAGAGCGTAATGAAATTCATATAAACAATCAATAAGCTAAGAGATAATTTTATATCATTAATATACTAAAAAAGATGAATTTATTAAATAAATCAACAATCAACAGCTTTAGCGATTTCATCCCCAAAAAAAAGATGAAGTTACACTTAAATCAACATCAAACTCATGAAGAGACAAAAGAAATAGTTAAGAGATTACAGACTCAAAGCTTTAGAAGACCAACAAGCTTAATCATAAATATGATACAACCACTGCTATGGCTTTTAATGTTTGGTGCACTATTTCAGAATGCACCTATATACTTATTTGAACACTATACAATTCAATATAGAGAGTTTTTAAACCCAGGTATTATTGTATTTACAGGTTTTAATAGTGCTATTAATGCAGGATTACCACTGATCTTTGACAGAGAATTTGGTTTTCTTAACAGAATTTTAATATCACCTATAAGTAATAAAAACTCCTTAATATACTCGTGCATAATACATTCTTGGTTAATAGCAACTACCCAAATTATAATAATAATATTAGTTACCATATCTCACAATAATAACACTATACATTTTAACATAAACCAACTACTTATGAATATAATTATTAGTACAATAATAATTTCAAATATAGCTGCAATCAGTATATGGAATGCACTAATTCTTCCAGGACATATTGAATTCATAGCACTAACAACATTACTTATTAACTTACCAACATTATTTGCAAGTACAGCACTAGCTCCTTTATCCTTTATGCCAACATGGCTACAAATGATTTGCTGTATTAACCCCCTAACTTACGCTATAGAAATAATAAGAAACCAAAGTTTAAATAAATCAATTTCAATAAGCACTGAAATCATTAATACAACATGGTTAACAGTAAATATATATCAAGGCGTTTTAATACTCATTTTCATTAACATAATAAGTATTGTACTTGTAAAAAAGATAATTAGATATAAATACGATTAAATTTTATCAGTTATATAAAAGAAATGTTATAATATATCTACATGACTATAGAAGTAAGAAAAGCAACATAAAAACTAATAAGTTCAAAAGGAGTGATATCCTTATATGGCATTACCATGGTATCGCGTACATACAGTTGTTTTAAATGATCCGGGTAGATTAATTTCTGTACATTTAATGCATACAGCATTAGTATCAGGATGGGCTGGATCAATGGCATTATATGAATTAGCAATTTTTGACCCATCAGACCCAGTATTAAATCCCATGTGGAGACAAGGCATGTTTGTAATGCCATTTATGACAAGAATTGGAATTACTGATTCATGGGGGGGCTGGAGTATAACAGGAGAAAGCGTATCAAATCCTGGATTATGGAGTTTTGAAGGGGTTGCAATAACACATATAGTACTTTCTGGAATGCTATTTTTAGCCTCAATATGGCATTGGGTATACTGGGATTTAGAACTATTTAGGGACCCTAGAACTGGAGAACCTGCATTAGATTTACCAAAAATCTTTGGCATTCATTTACTACTATCTAGTCTTCTATGCTTTGGATTCGGAGCATTTCATACAACAGGGTTGTTTGGGCCAGGTATATGGATTTCTGATGGATATGGAATTACTGGCAAAGTTCAACCAATAGCACCAGCATGGGGACCAGATGGGTTTAATCCATTTAACCCAAGTGGTATCGCATCACACCATATAGCAGCAGGTACAGTAGGTATACTAGCCGGACTGTTTCATCTAACTGTAAGACCACCTCAAAGGCTTTATCGAGCATTAAGAATGGGTAATATAGAAACAGTTTTATCTAGTAGTATTTCTGCAGTTTTCTTCAGTGCCTTCGTAACATGTGGCACAATGTGGTATGGTTCAGCAACAACACCAATTGAACTATTTGGACCAACTAGATATCAATGGGACAGCGGATATTTTCAACAAGAAATAGAAAGAAAAGTTGAAAACGCTCTCAACGAAGGAGCTACGCCAGAAGCAGCATGGTCTACAATCCCAGATAAATTAGCATTTTACGACTATATTGGCAATAACCCTGCTAAGGGTGGACTATTTAGAGCTGGACCAATGGATAAAGGAGACGGAATTGCAGAGGCATGGCTAGGGCATCCAGTGTTCCAAGATAAAGAAGGTAGAGAATTAACTGTAAGAAGAATGCCCGCATTCTTTGAAACATTTCCTGTCATTTTAATCGATAAAGATGGAATCATAAGAGCAGATATTCCATTCAGAAGAGCTGAATCAAAATACAGTATTGAACAAGTAGGTGTAACAGTAAACTTCTATGGAGGTAAACTTAATGGAAAAATATTCAATGACGCACCAAGTGTAAAAAAATATGCACGCAAAGCACAACTTGGAGAAGTTTTTGAATTTGATAGAACAACATTAGAATCGGATGGAGTATTTCGTAGTAGTCCAAGAGGATGGTTTACTTTCGGACATGCCAATTTTGCATTAATATTCTTTTTTGGACATTTATGGCATGGATCAAGAACTATATTTAGAGACGTATTCGCAGGAATAGGAGCTGAAGTAACAGAACAAGTAGATTTTGGAGCATTCCAAAAATTAGGCGATCGTAGTAGTAAAAAACAAGGCGCAGTATAATATTTAATATTATATTAAATAAGAAAGGATTAAAACTATTTATTAAGGAATAGGAAAAACATGGAAGCACTAGTATATGTATTCTTATTAGTTGGAACATTAATGGTAATATTTTTTGCAGTTTTTTTTAGAGACCCACCCAGAATAGCTAAATAAAATACAAAAATATCATCAAAAAAAAATGTAAATACTTATCTATTTACATTTTGTATAGCATTCAGCATTACTAAAGATAACTTAGAAAATTACTCTTCATGTTCTTCAAAAGGATCTCTTAAGTTTTTTGAGATTGGACCAAAAGAAATATATATAGAATAACCAGTAACACCAAACAATAAGCTAAGAATAAAAATGCTAAGAACTGTTGCAGTTTCCATAATTTGATAACAAATAAAACTAAGTTATTTTTATAATACTATTATAAGAACTATTAATTAAACAAATTAACAAAATTCATTATGGCTTTAAGAACTAGATTAGGAGAAATACTAAGACCATTAAATTCTGAATATGGAAAAGTTGCACCAGGATGGGGAACAACTCCTATAATGGCAATATTTATGTTATTCTTTTTTTTATTTTTATTAATTATTTTACAAATCTATAACTCATCATTAATTCTAGAAAACGTAGATGTTGATTGGGCAAGCTTAGGAAATTAAAAAATCAAGACAAGTATTAAAAAATAATACTTGTCTAAAGAACAAAAGCTAATCAACTAATGAAAGTTCACATTCAGCAAAATTATTAGTGTTTACACCACTATAAGTGCATTTACCAAAACGAACTAGAACAGGATATTTTATACATTTATCTACTTTTACAATTATACCACTATCTTTATACCAATAAGACTCTTTTCTTAATATCCTGACCTTCCTACCTTTCTCAAGCATATAATGAATTCACCTAAAAAATAAAACAATCATAGAACAGATATAAACTAATTGTATAACAAGAATTAAGTAATTAAAATAAGTATTAACTTTTATAAACTAGAAATGATTTGCTATAAAGTTGCCTGTACAATCATAAAGATGTTACATTCATATAAATAACAAATAGAACTAAAAAGTGAAGGTAAAGAATTATGAAATTTTCGTGGAAAAATATATTATTATGGTCTCTACCAATAATTGTTATATCATTTTTTCTTTGGCAAGGAATATTTGCACCAGTAACAAATGAAAATAAGACGAATTTGACTAATTCAAGAATGACATACGGAAGATTTTTAGAATACATTGAAATGGGATGGGTCAAAAAAGTTGATATATATGATAATGGACATACTGCAGTAATCGAAGCAATTGGACCAGAAATAGGAAATAGAATACAAAAAATAAGAGTAGAATTGCCAGCAAGCGCACCAGAACTCATTACAAAAATAAAAAGGAACCATATAGACTTAGATGCTCATCCAACTAAAAATAATACTGCGCTATGGAATTTACTAGGCAATCTATTTTTTCCATTACTTCTAATCACAAGCTTAGCATTACTATTCAGAAGATCAAATAATGCAACAGGAGGACCAGGACAAGCCATATCATTTGGTAAATCAAAAGCATTATTTCAAATAGAAGCTAAAACAGGTATTGTTTTTGATGATGTTGCAGGTATAGATGAAGCTAAAGAAGAGTTTGAAGAAATAGTAACATTTTTAAAAAAGCCAGAGTACTTCACTGCAGTTGGAGCAAAAATACCAAAAGGAGTATTATTAATCGGACCTCCAGGCACAGGTAAAACATTATTAGCAAAAGCTATAGCAGGAGAAGCAAATGTACCTTTTTTTAGTATTTCAGGGTCTGAGTTTGTAGAAATGTTTGTAGGAGTAGGTGCATCAAGAGTAAGGGATTTATTTAAAAAAGCAAAAGAAAACGCACCATGTATAATATTCATTGACGAAATTGACGCAGTAGGAAGACAAAGAGGTACCGGAATAGGCGGAGGGAATGATGAGCGAGAACAAACATTAAACCAACTATTAACAGAAATGGATGGTTTTGAAGGTAACACAGGAATAATTGTGGTAGCTGCAACTAACAGAGCTGATATATTAGACTCTGCTCTCTTAAGACCAGGAAGATTTGATAGGCAAGTCAACGTCGATATACCGGACTTTAAGGGAAGATTAGCTATTCTCAAGGTACATGCAAAAAATAAAAAAATTGATACACAAGTATCTTTATCAATAATTGCAAGACGTACGCCTGGTTTTTCAGGAGCAGACTTAGCTAATCTTTTAAATGAAGCTGCTATATTAACAGCGAGAGAAAGAAAAAATCAAATAACACTACAAAAAATTGATAAAGCAATAGATAGAATAATAGCAGGTATGGAAGGAACTGCATTAGTTGATAGCAAGAGTAAAAGACTAATAGCATATCACGAAATTGGACATGCAATTGTCGGCACATTACTCAAAGATCATGAAAACGTACAAAAAGTAACATTAATACCAAGAGGACAAGCTAGAGGATTAACTTGGTTTACCCCATCTGAAGACCAGAGCTTAATATCTAGATCTCAAATTAAGGCTCGTATTATGGGAGCTTTAGGAGGGAGAGCAGCAGAAGAAATTGTTTTTGGAGAATCAGAAATTACAACAGGTGCAAGCAATGATCTACAACAAGTTACTTCAATGGCACGACAAATGGTAACAAGATTTGGAATGTCTAACATTGGCCCAATGTCATTAGAAAACGAGGATTCTAATCCATTTTTAGGTAGAGGTATGGGAAATACAAACGAATATTCAGATGAAATTGCAGTAAAAATAGATAACCAAATCAAAATAATAGTAGATGAATGTCACAATAAAACAAGAGATATTATAAAAAATAATAGAGTCATAATAGATAAATTGGTAGATATATTAATAGAAAAAGAAACTATTGATGGTAATGAATTTATAACTATTATTCAACAATACACAAAAGTAACACAAAAAATTTAACACATTTAATAAATAATTATAATACAATAGAAAAAGAAAGAGTACAAAAAAACTAAAAAGTGGCTTTTAAATAATGTAAGTCTCCAGGTAAGTAAAATATTAAATAGGTGATCTTCATTTGTATGTACTCTTCTATCTTTTCAATTTTTTCCTTCTTTGAATAGTCTTTTATGTTTTTTTCTATGATTTATATTGTTCATGGTTTTTAAATGAATAGACTAATAACATAAATTGAGATATCATTCTTACTCAATTATCTATAGTTAGTACTCTTTCTTATTTATCTCTATATCAACACCTATATTCAGGATGTTTATAACAACATATTCTCGTTTTTATAACTTAGCTATTGTTATAAACTTGATAGTTTAATACTCTATACCTTTAAATAACCTTAGATATTTCTTTTACTTCTATATTAAATTAACTCACTACTTTTACTGTCAGAAATATCTTTATTATGTTTATCTATTTCCTTTTAATAATAAATACTTTGCATTTATCAGTGTATATGCTGACTTTACAATTTTGTTTATATAAAATGCAAATACAGATGTTCGTATTTGCATTTTATATATTTTTTTTCCATACACTATAGCATTAACATTATAATTAGATATTATTTACTAGTATATCTACGACATACAAGTATGGACTGATCAAACCTACATAAGCGATATTTATTAATAAATGTATGAATTTATTTAACTTATCTTCTAAATAATGAGAAAGTAGTTATATTAACTTGCTAATGAATATATCTTCAATATCTCATCTGTACCAATAATAGTTTTCCTATATTAATTTTTCGTTACTTTAATCACTTTACTTACATAAACTGAAGAATCATTGAAAGAGTTGTGTTATATATTTTTTTCTTTAAAAGTTTTTAAAATCTTAAATTCTAATAACTTTAAATCAAATACTACTACGACAACAAATACTTTTGATAAGAGTTCTTCTTTTTCTATATTATCTAACAATTATATATTGATTGTAAGCCATCTAGAATATACTCAATTTTATTTCTTTGCAATATATTTTTACTATATCAAGAATATACAAAATAGAAGCAAACTATATATACGAAAAAAGGCAGATAAATTATCAAAAAAATAATAGAAAAAATTCCAGATAAAGCTGATAAGGAAAAAATTGTGAAAAATCATCCTAAGCAAGCAAAACCAATAAAGTAATTGGATATATTAGAAAAAATAACAAAATTTTTGTATTTATGCTGCTTCTTATCTTTTAATCCTTCACTTGTATATTGTAAATCTATACTTTTTCTATAAATTCATCTATTTTTATCTTATACTTACTTTTTGTGAGAAATTCTATTATGAATTAAAGTACTTATATGTAATTACTACTAAATTACAGTGTTTAAAGCTGCTATTACTTCAGATAAAACTATTAGATATCCTAATTTATTAAAAAATGCATATCAGATTATCTCTAAGTTCTTAAAGAGCAAAAATCCTGTAGGATCATCTTTTAACTTTTATGTTATATAATTTTTTTTTATTTACTTTATAAGTAAATAAAAACCTAATAATCAAACACAAATTACTATAATGTAAAATATTATTAATAAAACAGTAAACTTAAATCTACTTAATACACAAATACCTCTGTAATGAATCACTATAAAAGAGTCATGAAATATTGAAGCTTTTTATTTATCTATAGGTATAACAATTTAGCTTATATTTTATAATATTGTATTTATAAGCTTTTTACAAAAAACATAAAGTTAGGTACAAATAATCAATCAATTATACGAGACTGACGGGATTCGAACCCGCAACTTCCGCCGTGACAGGGCGGTGCTCTAACCAATTGAACTACAGTCCCAATAACAATAATATTAAATTAAGCTACTATCTATTGTCAAGGAAATAATATATAGGAGAAGAAGGGATTCGAACCCTCGGTATAATAGTAATTATACAACAGATTAGCAATCTGCCGCTTTCAACCTCTCAGCCACCTCTCCAATTTTATCAAAAATAAAATCATTAAATATTAAATGGCTCAGGCGGGACTTGAACCTGCGACCTTGGGCTTATGAGTCCCCTGCTCTAACCAACTGAGCTACTGAGCCAATTATATTTTAGTAAGAATATAACATTTAACTAAAAAATATACAAATTTAATCATTATAGAACTAACATTGAACCAAGTCTATTATTGGTTAATAATTCATATAATAAAGCATACCTAACTCTACCATCAATAACATGAACAGCTGGCACATTATTATTTAATGCATGAATACAACAATCTATCTTAGGAATCATACCATCAGTAATAACTCCTGTAGACTTTAAATTATAAATTTCATTTAAATTAATATGTTTAATTAGGCTAGAGCTATCATGAATATTATAGAGAACTCCAGGAGTATCAGTAAGTAAAATTAACTTATCAGCCTTTATATTAGAAGCTATAGCACTAGCTAATGTATCTGCATTAATATTATAAGTATCTCCTTTTACATCAGAAGCAACACTAGCTATTACTGGTAAGAAACTATTATCAAGAAGAGTACTTAACATTTTATCATTTATATTATCAACCTTACCTGTAAAATCATTAAAATTTTGAGAAAGAGGAAAAGCAGTAACTAACTTTGCATCCTTACCTGATAGACCTAATGCAGGAATATCATACTGATTTAACAAAGATATTAAATTTTTATTAATATAACCACTTAAAACCATTTCAACTACTTGCATGGTATTTGCATCTGTTACACGTAAGCCTCTTTCAAACTTAGGTTTAATATTTAACCTCACTAACCAACTATCAATTAAATATCCTCCACCATGAACTAAAATAATCTTGATACCTAATGAGTATAAAAAAGCTATATCATAAATGACATTTAACTGCAAAGACTTACTTTTCATAGCAGATCCACCATATTTAATAACAAAAGTGGAACCAGCATACTTACGAATCAATGATAAAGTATCAACAGAAAAATAAAAACGTTCAGAAGTTACAGAATTTGACATTTAAATACTGATTTATTATTAATAATTAATTACAATAGAAAAATAAAAATTTTTAATAAATAATATAATAAAATATTATGTCAAACTTTTGGGTAAATTTATATAAATTTCCAAGATTTTTAATAAGCGTATTAATAGGATTTTTCTTGACAACTTTTCAACCAATTTTTAAGTTATTAAAGAACAAAAAAGACAAGATGCTATTTATAGTAATAATAACAACTATTACGGTCCTCTGCTATAGAATAATACAAATAATGACAGATAATATATAAAAAAATTGAACATATATAATATATATAATATAATTTATTCTTTGGAGGTTTTTGTGTGTCTGTTCCTAATTTTATATCTGGTGCTTTTTCCTTAATGGATAGTCTTGTTAGAAATGGTGTTTTTCACATTTTTGGTTATCCTGGTGGTGCTATTTTGCCTATATATGATGAGTTATTTTGTTGGGAAGAAAAGAAGTTAGTTGAACATATTTTATGTAGGCATGAGCAGGGTGCAGTTCATGCTGCTGATGGTTATTCAAGGTCTTCAGGTAAAGTTGGTGTTTGTTTTGCAACTTCTGGACCTGGTGCCACAAATTTAGTTACTGGAATAGCTACAGCACAAATGGACTCTGTTCCTCTTGTTGTAATTACTGGTCAAGTAGCCCGTGCTTTTATAGGTACTGATGCATTTCAAGAAGTAGATATTTTTGGTATAACTTTACCTATAGTCAAGCATTCTTATGTTGTTAGAGACCCTAGAGATATGAGTAAGATTGTATCGGAAGCTTTTTATATAGCACAAGAAGGTAGGCCAGGTCCAGTACTAATTGATATTCCTAAGGATGTTGGTCTTGAAAAGTTTCTATATAGTTTTGTTCCACAATCTAGTTTAGATTTATTAGGATTTAAATCTTCTAAACCTACAAAAGTAAAGCATTTTCATAAGATGCTTGAATTAATTAGGCAGTCTAGTCAACCACTTTTATATATAGGAGGAGGTGCAATTTCATCTAATGCATCTAATGCTATTTTGGAATTTGCTAATTTATTTCAAATACCAATAACAACAACATTAATGGGTAAAGGCATTATTGATGAAAATCATATATTATCATTAGGAATGTTAGGTATGCATGGAACAGCTTATGCTAATTTTGCTGTAAGTGAGTGTGATTTATTAATTGCCTTGGGAGCTCGTTTTGATGATAGAGTTACTGGGAAATTAGATGAATTTGCTTGTAATGCGCAAGTTATTCATATTGATGTTGATCCTGCAGAAGTAGGGAAAAATAGAATTCCTCAAGTAGCAATTATAGGTGATATTAACAACGTTATTACTAATTTTTTAACTTACTTGGATAATTCTGCACAATTTGTTAAAAATAATGAACAAACAAGTTCTTGGAAACAAAGAGTTTTTGCATGGAAAAAACAATATCCTTTGTTAATTCCAAAAAATGTAAATTTTTTATCTGCTCAAGAAATTATACGTACAATTTCTATTCTCGAACCTAAAGCTTATTTCACAACAGATGTTGGTCAACATCAAATGTGGGCTGCTCAGTTTTTGAATGTTTTGCCTAGGCATTGGATGTCTAGTTCTGGGTTAGGAACTATGGGTTATGGTTTACCAGCCGCTATTGGTGTTCAGATAGCGTATCCTGATCAACAAGTTATATGTGTTAGTGGTGATGCTAGTTTTCAAATGAATTTACAAGAGTTAGGAACTATTGCTCAATATAATTTACCTATTAAAATTCTTGTTATTAATAATAAATGGCAAGGTATGGTTAGGCAATGGCAACAAGCTTTTTATGGTGAAAGATATTCGCACTCAAATATGGAAAAAGGATCTCCTGATTTGATTAAGCTTGCTCAATCTTTTGGATTATTAGGTTTAGAAATTGCATCAAGGAAAGATCTTAAAAGTATTTTAAAGTTATTTTGTGATTATAAAGGTCCAGTTATTTTAAATTGTAAAGTTAAAGAAGAAGAAAATTGTTATCCGATGGTAGCTCCTGGTAAAAGTAATTCACAAATGATTGGTTTAGTCAAGCAGTTACCAGCTTATGGCATTGAAAAGAATTCTAATACTTCATTTAATTCTAGATAAAATGATATTTTGATTGGGCCGGGTTGGATTTGAACCAACGTAGGCTAAGCCAGCGGATTTACAGTCCGCCCCCATTAACCACTCGGGCACCGACCCTTTTTATTCTTTATTAAGTAAGTAAAATTAACTATATCAAACTTTTTGGTAAAAATCAATTATATAATTATTGGTGGATACAACCGGATTTGAACCGGTGACTTTCACGATGTCAACGTGATACTCTAAACCATCTGAGTTATGTATCCTACTTTATCTTATATGGATTTCTGTTTTAATCTAGTTGCTTTACCTGATCTATTTCTAAGATAATATAATTTTGATCTTCTTACTTTTGATCTTCTTGTTATTTCTATATTAATTATTTGAGGGGAATGTAATAAGTATATCCTTTCAACTCCTATATTTTGTACAGTCTTTCTGACTGTAATTGTTTGATTAATTTGTGAATTATTCTTTGAAATAACTACACCTTCTGATGATTGAACTCTTTCTTTATTTCCTTCTTGTATTACTTTTTTTATTTTTATAGTATCACCTATTTCTACTTTTGGTAGATCTTGTTTTATATGTTTTTTTTCTACTCTACTGATTAAATTTATTGTATGCTTTAATTTGTTTATCATATTAAAAGTTAACGAAATATTTTTTAATCTTATTTTATTTAATCTTTTTAATATTAGTCAACTATTTTAGCTGTTTATTTTTTTATAGTTATAGTTTTTTATTTACTTATGCTATAATGATATACTATCGAAGGTAATCATTTTTTTGCTTTATAACTTATATGTTTGAACGCTTTACTGAAAAAGCAATTAAAGTAATTATGTTGGCTCAAGAAGAAGCCAGGAGATTAGGACATAACTTTGTTGGTACTGAACAAATATTATTAGGTTTGATTGGCGAAGGTACTGGTATTGCTGCCCAAGTGTTGAAGTCTATGAATGTGAATTTGAAAGATGCAAGAGTCGAGGTAGAGAAAATTATCGGGCGAGGTTCAGGTTTCGTAGCAGTAGAAATTCCTTTTACACCAAGAGCTAAACGAGTCTTAGAATTATCTTTAGAAGAAGCAAGACAGTTAGGCCATAATTATATAGGGACTGAGCACTTATTAATGGGTTTAGTACGAGAAGGAGAAGGAGTTGCTGCGAGAGTTTTAGAGAATTTAGCAGTAAATGTTGCTTCAGTTAGAACAGAAGTCATTCAAATGTTAGGAGATAATGCTGACGTTAATACGAGTAGTGGCAATAATATGCAGACAAGAAGCAAAACTCCTACTTTGGAAGAATTTGGTTCTAATTTAACAGAGTTAGCTATAGAAGGAGTTTTAGATCCTGTTGTGGGTAGGCAAAAAGAAATTGAAAGGGTTATTCAAATTTTAGGGCGTCGTACTAAAAATAACCCAGTATTAATTGGAGAGCCTGGTGTTGGTAAAACTGCAATTGCTGAGGGTCTTGCACAAAGAATTGCAAATAGAGATATTCCTTCTATTCTTGAAGATAAGTTAGTAATTACATTAGATGTTGGGCTATTGGTAGCTGGAACAAAATATCGAGGAGAATTTGAAGAAAGACTTAAAAGAATTATGGATGAAATTAAGTCAGCAACAAATGTTGTTTTAGTTATAGATGAAGTTCATACTCTTATTGGTGCTGGTGCAGCAGAAGGTGCTATAGATGCTGCTAATTTGCTCAAGCCTGCATTGGCTAGAGGTGAATTGCAGTGTATTGGTGCAACTACTTTGGAGGAATATCGTAAACATATTGAAAAAGATGCTGCTTTAGAGCGTCGTTTTCAACCAGTTTTAGTTGGAGAGCCAACAGTTGAAGAGACAATTGAGATCCTATTTGGATTAAGAGATCGTTATGAAAAACATCATCAATTAAAAATGTCAGATGAGGCTTTAGCTGCTGCTGCTAAGTATGCTAATCAATATATTTCTGATAGATTTCTTCCAGATAAAGCTATTGATTTAATTGATGAAGCTGGTTCTAGAGTTCGTTTATTGAATTCGCAATTACCACCAGCTGCACGTGAATTAGATAGAGAGTTAAGATCTGTATTAAAAACTAAAGATGAAGCTATCAGAGCACAAAAATATGAAAAGGCTGAACAGTACAGAACAAGAGAAACGGAGATTAAGGCTCAGATAGCTGCTATTGCCCAAAGCAAAAACTCAGAACCAGATCTTCAACTAGAAGATCCAATAGTTACTGAAGATGATATTGCCGAAATTGTTGCATTTTGGACTGGTATTCCTGTAACAAAATTGACTAAAAGCGAATCAGAGAAGTTAATGCATATGGAAGAAACATTGCATGGCAGAATTATTGGTCAAGAAGAAGCTGTTGTTGCAGTTTCAAGGGCTATTAGACGTGCTAGAGTAGGACTTAAGAATCCTAATCGCCCTATTGCGAGTTTTATTTTTTCTGGGCCTACAGGAGTTGGTAAAACTGAGTTAACTAAAGCATTAGCATCGTACTTTTTTGGTGCACAAGAGGCAATGGTTAGACTAGATATGTCTGAGTATATGGAAAGACATACAGTGTCTAAGTTAATTGGTTCACCTCCTGGTTATGTTGGCTATAGTGAAGGAGGTTATTTAACAGAAGCTGTTAGAAAAAGACCTTATACAGTAATCTTATTTGATGAAATTGAAAAAGCTCATCCTGATATTTTTAATTTACTCTTACAAATTTTAGAAGATGGTCGTCTAACAGACGCTAAAGGACGCACTATTGATTTTAAAAATACTTTATTAATTATGACCTCTAATATTGGTTCTAAAGTAATTGAAAAAGGTGGAGGAAGTTTAGGTTTTGAATTAGGTGAATCACAAGTAGAGTCTCAATATAATCGTATTAAATCTTTAGTAAATGAAGAACTTAAGCAGTATTTTCGTCCAGAATTTTTAAATAGATTAGATGAAATTATTGTTTTTAGGCAATTAACTAAAGAGGAAGTGCGAGAGATTGCTGATTTAATGTTAAAAGAAGTTTTTGAGCGAATAAAACAGCAAGATATTATTTTAAGTGTAACTGATAGGTTTAAGAGTAAGTTGGTTGATGAAGGATATAATCCTAGTTATGGTGCGCGTCCATTACGTCGAGCTGTCATGCGTTTACTTGAAGATAGTTTGGCTGAAGAAGTATTAGCAGGTAATATTAAGTCAGGAGATAGTGCAGTTGTTGATGTTTCTGATGATGGATTAATTAAGGTATTGCTTGGTGATAAACTGCAAGTATAATTAGTAAATAATATGTTTCACCTTTAACTAATTTTATAATACTAGAAGCAAAGCTAAAAACATCAATATGAATATATATCTGTTGTTGTGCAGAAGAGTTTTACCTTGTACTTGTTCTAGAAAATGGTTATTATATTTTGTGAAATCAAATACACAGAAATTTTTTTTGATATATTATTATTTATTATTGTTATACATGTATGTCTTAATTTTTGCATGATTTCCCATTTATCTATTGTTGATCTATGTAGTTATTTTTCTTCTTGTAAACATATATTTTTGATTATTTGTGGCAAAAATAATATGTAATTTAAAAAAAATAGCAAAGTCAGGTAATTTGCTATTTTTTAATCATGAATTATTACTATAATTGTCAGACACTTATATTGGTGCTATTGCATATTCTAATTCCTCTAGTTTAAATTTTTGTGTTTATATTTTCTCTTCTATCTTTCCTTTAATTTTTTGCTATTTTATTACATGGGTGAAATTTTTATAAGGCTTTCTAGTGCGTAATAAAATTATATGATCAAACATCGCTAGTATTTATGCTTTACCTTTAACTTCTATTCTTTTGTGCGGTATATTTATTTTTAGCAAAACTCTTCTATTTTTTTTGTACTCCTTTTATTGTTTTTAAGTATTTTAGTCTTCCGTTTTGATTAATATATTCATTTTGGTATAACGTGCTTTTTCCATCATTTATGTTTTTCATCTGTTATAAATGAATATATTGATAATGTACACTTATGTATTATTCTAAATGAATTATCTATATCCTTTATTGTTACTTTTTTTCTTTATTATAGTCATTTGTTTTTATTAGTATTGCGTCTACGAATGGTTCTTCTCTTTTTACACTTTTGGGATTCTGATATACAGAATTAAACCATTCTGATTTTATGTTATACTTCCTCTTTTTATTTATTTCTATATAAAAATTTATACATTCATTCTGTTTATCAGAATGCATCCTTGTTTTTATAGCTTTTCCATTTTTGTGCATGTGATAGTTATGTTTTGATATGCATTTAAAGACCTTTTTTCTTTTTATATTAAATTGATTTACTACTTTCACTTATGAAAACTTCTTTCTTATCTGTTCTTTTATTTTTTCTCTATTTTTTTATTGACTAATATTCGTACATTGTAATTTTTTAATCATTAGTTATCCGGGTTTTCAGTCTTTATGTAAACTATCTCCTGTTAACAGAAAGTACGTTGCATTTTTTAGTGTATATCTTAACTTTATAATTGTGTCTATACAGATACCAAATATTTGTTATTATTTGCATTCTATATAGTGTTTTTCCATATACTTTGTTATTGCTTTTGTTGTTATATTGTTTCCTTTCTTATTATATTGGCTGAATGAAAATATAGACTGATAAGGTATCTATAAATTGTATTTATTACTATTTTTATGAATTAATTTGCTTTATTTTTTTAATAGTAACGTAGTTGTATTAACTGTGTGGTTAATCTTTCTCTAATCTTGTCTCTGTATCAATAATAGTTTTCCATATTAAATTTTTTTATTATGACACTTTTTTTATATGGTCTTCACAATAATTTTTACTCTCGTTTTCTATATTTCTTTCTTTGAAACTTGTTAAGTTTTTACATTCTAATGACTTTGGATATAATGCTACTGCGACAATAAATACTTTTGACAAAAATTCTTCTCTTATTGTTTTATCTATGTAACTACGTATCCATTTTAAGCTATCTGACTGCAATATACTTAAGTTTATTATATTTATTGTGTAATGACTGCTCTATAATGTAGTTTTCTTTAAATTTTATTTCTGTATTAGAATTAGGATACTAGGTAATAAAGTAATCTTGTTCAAATTTTAGATTTTCAAAGTCTTATATTTGACAAATCTGTAGCTCTTCTATTAATCTTTTTTTATAATTCTTTAACTAATTTCTTAAACTTTCGTATTTGTTTATTTTACTTTCTTTATTGTATTCGATCATTACTAATTTTCCTAAGGTATCGTTTTATTTTTTTAGGCCTTCATCACATAAACTTGTTATATCAGTATCTACTAAAGTTTTTTTATTATAAGTTCTAATGGTCAATTATTATATTCCTTTTCATTATTTGCTTTTGTTAAATATATCTGCATATTTGTACCATTTTCTATTAAACTTTTATGTAATTTTCCATATACTAGCTCTTTTAATTTATTATATGTTTGTATATTGAAGTAACATATATACTTTATTTCTATTATGTGAACAAAACTCGTACTAATAGTCTAGTTGATATCTTTAAAATATTTACTAAGCCCTAGTAAGTTATATCAATTTCTGAATGAGTTTTCATCTTCTTGTAGTATTGTATCATTTATTAAACTCTCTGATGATTGTTTTTTAGAATATATTAAGTATGTATTTCTGATCTTCTCTAGTAATATTTGTAGTTTAAGTAAAGATGTATTTTTGTATCTATATCTTCAGAAGGGCTGTTTGGTTTTATAAGTAAAATAGATTTGTTTACTTTATATTTCTACGTATATATAAGTGATGTACTTATCTATAAGTCCATATCATTGATTAACTTTTTGTAGATAGTTATTCTCTTGACTTTTTTATCTATATTTGTATAATATGCCAGGAACCAGATTTGAACTGGTGACACGAGGATTTTCAGTCCACTGCTCTACCAACTGAGCTATCCCGGCTTACTAATTTTATTATATTATAAATCATTATAAAGTATCAAAAGAATTTGTTGTTCTAGTCTATATTTTTGAATAAACTTATCTCTGGTAAGAACTTCAATTTACAATAACCTATATTCCCATTCCGATTTTTACATATTTTTAGATCAATAGCTTTACTATTGTTTGACTCAAAATTTTTGGCTGTGTTTTCTTGTTCATATAAAATAAGTATAATGTCAGCGTCTTGTTCTATTGAATTATGAGTTATCATTTCTTGAGAAATTAAGTTAAAATGTTCATTTTGATTTAAGTCATATGACTTTGAGTATATATTTAAAGCTATTTTATTAATGTATTTTTTATAAATGAAGTATGTTGTCTTCTTTTTTATTATATTTATTGTTGTTAATAATGATATTTGATTAGTTTCTATCCATATATTTTGAGATAGGTATTTATGATGATGAGTAAGTAATAATCCGTTTATATTATTGATACATGTAAAGATGTATTGATTTGATAAATTAATTAATTGAATAATATTCTTTATTCCTAGTTTTAATTTTATATATTTAGTTCTTGTGTGTTTTGCATTATGTAATTTTTTAGTACTTATTTTTGTGTTTGTCTTATTTTTGATATTAATGTTATTAATGTGTTTTGATTCAATATTTATATTATTTTCTGATTTAATACATCCACTTTCTTTAAGATCAGATAGTAATGGTTCTTTATTACTTCGAGTTTCTATGTTTCTATTCAGTTGTGATATGACTATTACTGGTAATTTTAAAAATTGAGCTAATAGTTTTAACTTTCTTGTAATGTATCCAAGTTCTTGACTTCTGCTATATTTTTTGTTTTTTTCTGTGTAAAACTCAATTAATTGTAAATAATCTATAATGATTAAGTCAAAGTATTCAGTTTTTTTTTTAAGATTTTTAGCTATTTTAGTAATATCATTGATGTCTATATTGTTTTGATCGTTAATATATATACTATCTTTTAATAAAGTATTGCATATGTTACTAATTTTCTTCCATTGGTTCTGATTTAAGCTTCTTATGTTTTTTTGATTAATATTAACTTCTGATGCTATGGATAGCAATTTATTAAATACTTCACTATTAGACATCTCAAGGCTAAATATAAGTAAACTAGTTTTTTGGTAAAAACAAATATTATACGCAATATTAATTGCAAATGAAGTTTTACCAATAGATGGTCTACCTGCAATAATAATTAAATTACCTATGGGTAAACTTTTGATAATATTGTCGATTTCACAAAATCCTGATTTAGTGGCTTTTCTTGTTGTTATACTTTTTAAATATATGTTTTGGTATTTAAGTTCTAATAGTTTTTTTGCAACTAAATCTTTTATATTTATTATTTTATTTTGCTTGTTTTTACTTATTTGTGTTTCAATTAAGTATATATAAGATAGAATTTTGCTGTATAAGCTATTATTATCAAGATGTTTAATGTACCCTATTCTTATAATATTATATCCAAACTGAATTATAAGTCTTTTGAGATAGTTGTCACTTAATATCTGAATTAAGTTCTCAAAATATTTGTGTATTTTTGATGATGATATAAAAATTTGACTTTGTTTCATCATTTGAACGATTTTTTCTAGGCCGCCTATTTTTAATAATATTTTATTCTCTTGTAGCTTATATAATAGTTCACATATGTTATTGTTGTTTTGTTGATTGATATTTGATAAATTTAAATATATTATTTGGTTAGTTTCTAGAAAAAAATATTCTTTCTTGATAATATTTTTTATTGTATGAAAAACTTCTGGATAAATTAGTATTATGCCTAAAAATATTTCTTCTACTATATTGTTGTGTGGAATAAATTTATATTTATATAATCTATTCATAAAGCTGTAATGGAGTATATTATTATTTTATATATTCGTAGGTATTATATATATTGGAATATTGATTTGTATTTTTGTGTTAATATTAATTTTTATATCTTTTATCCCAATTGATTTTGTGTCTACAGTTTGAATTTTTATTTTATTAATTGATAAGTTTGTGTATTGTTTTATCCATTTTATTATTTCTTTTTCTGTAACACTTCCAAATATTAAATTATTTTCTCCTCTCTTTTTATATATTGAAATTTTATTAATTTTTTCAATATTATTTTGTAGTAATTGAGTTTCAATTTGATTAGCTTCTATTTGTTGTATTTTAATATTTTCAAACATTTGGATCTGTTTAATTTTTTTAGGTGTTGCTATTTCTGCTATTTTACTTGGTATTAAATAGTTAAAAGCATATCCACGAGTAACATGTACTAATACCCCTTTTTTGCCTTGTTTTAAATCATCTTTTATTAATATAACATCTACTTTTTTCTTCATATTTTAAATTTATTGTATCCCAAATATTATTTTTATTAATACTATCAGATTTTTAGTTGTTGTATAAATATTTATTTAATTGGATGTAAAATGTCGTTTGATATACTATTTTGTGTTAAAAAGTGTGATGCTATTACAGATCTTTCTAATGTATTACAATATAAGATTAAGTGACTCTGTTTCATGTGGTATTTAATCAGCTTTATAGTTTTATTCAATTTAAATTCTTTTATAGGAATGTTAATTGATCTTTTTATATGTTTTGTATTAAAATCAAGTTCTGTCCTGAGGTCAATGATAATAATTTTATTATTAATAGTTTTTAGTTTACTACTTAGCATTATATTGTTGAATTTAGTAATACTAATTTCATTATTGTTGTCTCTTTTTAAAGAAATTTTTCTTCTTTTATTGATTGTATTAATCGTATTATATATTAATAAAAAGTTCTTACATTTTTTTTCTAATCCTAATATGGTTTTTATTGTTTCAATAGCTTGCAATATTCCTATATAGCCAGTAGTAATTCCCATTATTCCATTTCGATTGCAATGATCATTTGCTATTAATAGATTTTGTTTATATAAATCTTTATATCTAATTCCGTTTTTATAGTTAAATACAACAACTTGTCCGTTAAATTTATCAATAGCGCCATATATATATGTTTTATGTAATTTATAGCAAGTTTTATCTATGATATATCTTGTGTTAAAATTATCTGTTGTGTCTACAACTATATCATATTTAGATAGTATTTCTATACTGTTTTCTGTATTTAATTCGTATCTATGTTTGATAATTTTACAATTATTGTTAATTGTTTGTATCTTTTTTTGTGCAGAATCAACTTTAAAATTGTTAATATCGTTTATATTATATAATATTTGTCTATTTAGATTTGAGTTTTCTATTTTATCTCCATCAATTAATCCTATATATCCAATTCCAGATGTTGCTAAGTAAAGTATAGTTGGACAACCTAATCCACCTGCTCCTATCATTAATACTTTGGCATTTTTTAGTTTTTGTTGTCCTTGTACACCAATATTATCTAAAATTAGTTGTTTAGAGTAATATTTGTATTCTTCTGGCGACAGCTTTATTTCTTTTTCATACTTGACATTTAACATTATTGATTTCTTTCTTTAAGTTTAGAGTATACTAAATTTATTAAATAGACATGTAATTACGCCTTTAGTTCAGTTGGTAGAACGTAGGTTTCCAAAATCTAATGTCGAGGGTTCAATTCCTTCAGGGCGTGCTTAATAGATTTTTTGATTTTACATTGGACAAATTAATCATTAATTATATAATATTGTATAATTTGTTAATACTGTAGTTTTTGATTTTTTTATATTTAGATAACTATAATATATTTTTTTTTAAGTTTTCAATTTTTATGCCTAAAAAAGTTGTTGGTTTTGTTAAATTAGCATTAGCGGCTGGTAAGGCAACACCAGCTCCTCCTGTAGGACCTGCTTTAGGTCAACATGGAGCAAATATTGTTATGTTTTGTAAGGAGTATAATGCTAAAACAGCTGATAAAGTTGGTTTGGTTATTCCTGTTGAAATATCAATTTATGCAGATCGTAGTTTTTCTTTTATTTTGAAGACTCCCCCGGCTTCTGTATTATTAGCTAAAGCTGCTGGTATAGAAAAAGGTTCTGGAGTTCCTAATTCAAAAAAGGTAGGGTCTATCTCACAATCTAAGTTAAATGAAATAGCTAGTATTAAGTTACCTGATTTAAATACTGAAGATATGAATCAAGCTATTTCAATTATTAGCGGTACAGCAAGCAGTATGGGAATTTTAATTGAATAGATATAGATAAGATATTTTTTAAGGAGAGATTTACGTACTTTATGGTTAAACGTTCACGTCGTTTCGTAAGTATTTTACAAAAATTAGATAAAAATTTATTATATGCTCCTGACAAAGCATTATTATTATTAAAAAATTTGTCTTCTGTTAATTTTGTTGAAACATTAGAAGCACATATTGTATTAGGTTTGGATCCTAAATATGCAGATCAACAATTAAGATCAACAGTAATTTTACCTAAAGGTTCTGGTAAAGTGATAAAAGTTGCGGTTATTACACAAGGAGATCAAGTTAATATAGCTCAAGCTGCTGGAGCGGATATCGTTGGTTCTGAAGATCTAATTGAAGAGATATTTCAAGGCCGTTTAGATTTTGATAAGTTAATTGCAACTCCTGATATGATGTTACTTATTGCAAAGTTAGGTCGTTTTTTAGGACCAAGGGGATTAATGCCTTCTCCAAAATCAGGTACTGTGACGCATGAATTACGAAGTGCGATCAGTGAATTTAAAGCAGGTAAATTAGAGTATAAGGTTGATCGTACTGGGATAGTTCATGTACCTATTGGTAAAGTGAGTTTTTCTATTGATGATTTACAGCTCAACCTAAAAGCTTTGCATGATTCAATTGATAGAAATAGACCAAGTGGTTCTAAAGGTAAATATTGGAAATCTTTATATTTATCTAGTACAATGGGACCAGGTATTCCTGTTGATTTGAATCTTGTAAAGATATAAAAAAACAGGATAGTTTATAATGAGTTATATTTATTTTTAAATTGAGTATGAGTAATAAAATTGATAGTATTATTGAAGAATTAAAGTCTCTGACTTTATTAGAAGCTGCTGAATTAGTTAAACAAATAGAAGAGACTTTTGGTGTAGATGCTTCGGCTGTTTCTAATACAGGCATGGTTATGATGCCAAGTAGTGTAAATAGTATGCCAGTTGAAGAGGCAGAGGAGCAAACTGAGTTTGATGTAGTATTAGAAGAAGTTCCAACACCCAAAAAAATTACCATTTTAAAAGTTGTTCGTTCTTTAACTGCTTTAGGTTTGAAAGAAGCGAAAGAGTTAGTTGAATCTACTCCTAAAACAATTAAAGAAAGTATTTCTAAAGAAGATGCAGAAGAGATTAGATCTAAATTAGAAGAAGTAGGGGCTAAAGTTTCAATTAAATAAAAAAAATGCAATAGTGATATTCCATTTCTGTATTATCTCTATTGCATTTTTTTATTGTCTAGAATAATCCTAGAGTAATAGCCTTTGATAGAGGCATTGTCGCTCCTATTCCTAACCAAATTGTTATGAATGTTGCCACTACAAAGATTATTGTAGCTACTGGTCTTCTAAAAGGATTTTGAAACTTATTAATACTTTCTATAAAAGGAATAAAAATTAACCCCGCCGGTACAGATGCCATTGATAAAACACCAATTAATTTGTTTGGTATAACTCTTAGTAAGTTAAATGTGGGAAAAAAATACCATTCTGGTAATATTTCTAATGGTGTAGCAAATGGATCTGCTGGTTCTCCAATACCCATTGGTTCTAGTACTGCAAGACCTACATTGCATGCTATTGTTCCTAAAATCACTACTGGAAAGATATAAAGTAAATCATTGGGCCAAGCTGGTTCTCCATAATAATTATGCCCCATCCCTTTTGCTAATTTTGCTCTTAACTTTGGATCTGCTAGGTCTGGCTTTTTTATAATTGACATATTTTAACCTTATTTGTATAGTTATTTATAATGGACCTGAAATGCCTTGTTTACGTATCATTAGAAAGTGCATTAACATAAAAACTGCGGTAAGCAACGGTAAAACAAAAGTATGTAAACTGTAAAATCTTGTCAATGTGCTTTGCCCAACACTTACACTTCCTCTTAATAATTCAACTATTGTGCTTCCTACAATAGGTATGGCTTCTGGTACTCCGGTTACTATTTTTACAGCCCAGTAACCTATTTGATCCCATGGTAATGAATAACCTGTAACACCAAAAGAAACTGTTAAAACAGCTAAAATAATTCCCGTTATCCAAGTCAGCTCTCTGGGTTTTTTAAATCCTCCAGTTAAATAAACTCGGAAAACATGTAAAATTAACATTAGTACCATCATACTTGCTGACCATCTATGTATTGATCTTATTAGCCAACCAAAATTTACTTCTGTCATTATATATTCTACAGAAGAAAAAGCTTCTGCAACAGTTGGTCTGTAGTAAAATGTCATTGCAAATCCGCTTGCCACTTGAATTAGAAAAGATGTAAATACAATACCTCCTATGCAATAAAATATATTTACATGTGGAGGCACATATTTGCTAGAAATATCATCTGCGATAGACTGAATTTCTAGTCTTTCTTCAAACCAGTCATATACTTTACCCATATAGATTTTATGTGTTTATATTTTAAATTTGTGCGTTTAAACTATATTATTAAAATTCTATTAATTATTATCTTTATGATATATATTATAACATTTCGACTTTTATTTTAGATTTAAATATAAAATATTGTTTATTGATATAACTTTATTGTTGTATTCTTTAATAATACCTTGTTTATATATTTTTCTTATTACTTTATTTACAGTATGTTCACTAGTACCTGTCAGAATTGCTATATTTTTGTTAGATAGTTTAAATGGTATGAAAATTTTTTGACTTTCTACTTTACCGAATTGTAAGCATATAGTAAAAATGAGTTGTAGTATTCTATTTTTTATTTGTTTCTGACTCATTATGTTATTCATAGCTTCATATTTGCCTATTGTTTTGTTATAGCTATTTAATATATTAATTTCTATTAAGATATTTTTACTTTTATTTAAATTGTATTCACTTAAAGTAAGTATATATGCTCTTTCTAAAGCAACTATTTTATAGTATATTTTTGATTCTTTGTTACTTTTAATTAATATATTATGTTTATTAAGTATTGCTATTGGTAGTAATTCTTTATTAGGAAAGACCTTGGTAATAAAAACAATGCCAGACAAAATAATAATAATATTACTATTGTTTTTGTTTAATATAATGAAGTCTTCTTCTTTCAGTCTATATATGTAATAAGGTATTTTGTTTTGTTTTAGTAGCTTAATCCATTTCATTATATTTTATAAAACTTTGTCTTTTTGTGTTCTCGTCTTTTTACATTATTGTATAATTTCTTTATAGATTAAAGAAAAAATTTTTCTTAGAAGATGATGATCAAAATTCATTTAATGATTTGACTTATGCTAGAAAACACTTTTATGATTTAGTAATTTTTGGTATAATTGTATAGAATCTTACTATTATTTTTTTTATTGCTCTAGATATTTTTTCTGAAATTAAAATGTATAATGTGGGTTGTAATATTTACTTAATATAACCTTTATTAAAAAGAATGTGCTGACTTTAGTTTGGCAGTTTTATCTGAATAAAGAAATATTGAAAAGTACGTTCGTCAATTACTTAATTAAATTAATAGTTTATGCTAAATTAGGATGAACGACGTCGTTTTTTGATTATTTATTAGGGCGAATGACGGGAGTCGAACCCGCGTATGATGGAGCCACAATCCATTGCCGTAACCTCTTGGCTACATCCGCCATATATAATTTGTTTTTTCACACTATTATAGTATTTTTTATAAACTTGGTCTACTTATATTTTACCTTTATGAATTGTATATGAAAAATTATTTTACTGTATTTATTAATGGTGAGCCTTTTAATTGTGATTCCTCTATGTCTTTGTCTGATATTTTGCGATATTTAGATATTAATATAAATAATGTGATTATCGAATATAATAATGATATTCTTAATAAAATTCAATTTAATTCTTTATCACTTAAACCTAAAGATTCAATTGAAATTATTACTATTGTTGGTGGTGGTTAGTAACATTTTTAAGTTTTTTTATTGAAACTGATACTTGTCCATGTTTTTTATTAAGATGTATAATTTTCACTTTTATTAATTCTCCTTTTATTAACATTTGAGTTTTATAAGTTATATTGCCAATTTCTGATATATGCAGTAATGCCTTAATTCCATATATTTCTATAAATAATCCATAGGATTTTAGCATTGTTATCTTTCCATAAAGTAGTTCACCTATTTTAAATTTATGTAACGATACTTTTAATTGTGCACTTTTGTTGCTTAGTATAAGCTGATTTTTGTTGTCATTTATTGTAAGTATTTTAGATTTTATAATGTATTTTGTCATGCAATAAATATGTGATTTAGGAATAAATCCTTGAATACCTTCAATATAAGTAATAATTCCTCCTTTGTTAATTTGGTGTATTGGAAGATCAAATACAATATCTTCTATATATATTTGTTTTATTCTTTTCCATGCTCTAATGTAATCTAACCTTTTAATAGATAAAATATATTGTTTTGTGCTTATATTTTCTGTAATAAGAAAAAAATCTCTTGTTGTATTCATGAGTAGTAAGTGGTTTTGCAGTATTTTATTAAAATTTATTACTAATTCTTCTTTTGGTAAATAACCTACTTTTTCTGTTCCTATATCAACTAAAAATCCTATCTTTTCATTGTGAGTGATTGTACCAGCTACAATATCTCCGCTATGTAGTTGATAATTATATTTTTTTAGTATTTCTGCAAATTTGTTTTTTCTTATTATCATTTCAAGGTACTTCTTTTTTTTAGTTTTTTTTTATATATTGTTTGAAGACTAAGGGCAAACGTAGGTAATTGCAGGTTTTTTGCAAACTTGAGGAAAGTCCGGGCTCTATTTATAAATGTATAGTTTTATAAAATAAAGTGTAGGTAACTATAAGGATTGTGCCACAGAAATATACCGCCTAAATTTTTTAGGTAAGGGTGCAATGGTACGTTAAGAGCGTACCAGAAATATTGTTAAGGTATTTGCTAGGTAAACCCCGTATTAGAGTAAAGAGGTTAGATATATATTCATGCTATTTTTATAAGTTTTATATGCTTTTTATTTAATTAATCACTCATACCGCATAAAGTATTTTATTTTACTTAAGATTAATAATTACCCTTTTCATCCTAAGTTAATTAGATAATTGAAAAGAACTAAACCCGGCTTATGTTTTGCCCTTTACATACTATTTATAAGTTTCTTGTAATTCTTTGAGTTTATTATCTAAGTTTGTATCTATGTATTTTATGTCTTCTGTATTTAATGTTTTAACTTTTGATCTATAAGTGATTCTTATGCTGATATATCTCGTTGTATTGTTTTTTGTGTTGTCATTATTTTTATATTCATTTAATATTTCAATCGATTCTATGAGCTCGTTATTATCACTAATTATATCTTGCTTCACTTTTTCAATACTTATATATTTGTTAAGTTTTATCGATATATCCCTAGTGACACTTGGATAGTTAGAATATTTCTGTGAAACGTATTCTAAATGGTTGTTAAATTTAGTAGTTTCTATTAGTTCATTTAAGTTGATTTCAAATATATATATCCTTTCATTCTTGTCAGTAAATTTTTTGATTAAATTATTGTTGAATTCTCCCATTAATCCAATTATTTTTTTGTTCCTGGGGTTGTAAATTGCGATTTTTTTATTTGTTTTCAATAGGTGTTCTGCAAAGTGTATACTTGTTGTATTATGAGCTATTGGGATTTCTTGTAGTTTTGCTTTTGAGTTTATTGTTTCTAAGAATGTTTCTATTATATTTTTAAAATGAAATAAAGTGATATTTCCTGATTTTTTATTCCAGTTATTTCTAGTATAGTTATTGTTATGTATTAGTCCACCTAATTGTCTTCTTTCTATATATTGTTGTTTATTCTTGTGATTTATTGCAAAAACTTTACCAATTTCAAATATTTCTATATTATTTTTTAAGTTTTTTATGTTGTGCTCATAATTATTAATTAAGTTTTCTAATATATTTGTTCTGAGCTCTTTTTGTTCATATATTATTGGATTATATATTTGAGGATTACGACAATGTTTTTTTATATTCTTGGTAATACAGCAGTTGATTACTTCGTGTAATCCTATATTGTTAAGCGTATTTCTAATTTGTGTTACTTGTATAAAATTTTTAGATTTATACCCTGTTAATTTATTAGTTTTTGTTCTATTGAAAAAGTTGTGAAACTGATAAATTCTTCCAATTTCTTCTATTATATCTATATCTCTTGTTAAATCATTTGCTCTATAGCTCGGGATTACTAGTTCAAATAATTTAGCTGTTTTATAATATTTTGGAGCAAGTTGTAGTTGTTGCAAGATTTTGTTAATTTTGTATGTTGTGATGAATTTTAGTGTCTTACCTTGAATGTATCCTAATGATTTATTTATATCTCTTTTTTTTATTTGGATATTTTGGTCTTTAATTACAATTTTTTGATAGGCTTCATTGTACTTACCTATTTTTGCTCCAATAAATGTGTTGATTAACTTTATACTATCAATAAAAACATTTTCATAGAATTCACTACATTCATTATTCAGAGCGATATGATTGTCTTTTTTATTTATTGTTGTAAAAATAAGTATTTTAGATGTATTGCTTGTATCTTTTGTAATTATTTGAATTTCTTTTGTGTTAAATAATTGGGCTAAGTCTGAATATTTTATGATATTTTTTTGTTCATTTATTTCTTTATTATTAGTGATGTAAAATGTTTGTCCCCATTTAATTTTTATATATTCTTGAATATTATTTAATGTTGTTTTTTCTTTTATATTATGTATTTTTAACTGATCTAATAGCCAATCAGGTGTTTTTTTAGTAAAAACTTCTGTTAATGATATAATTCTGATATATGCTATATGTGTATATTGAGTATTCTCTAATGTATTAAATTTTTTTTCAATGCTATTCTTATAATTTAGATTGATAGGTAGTATTTTTATTGGAATATTTAAGATAGTACTCGCTTCTCTTGCTAGACTCAATGAAGAGGATATTTCTTCTCTATTGGTAGTAATATTGAAGTCTATTATTTTATCTTGATACTTTTCTATTGTTTCTATGTTATCAATCTCTAAACCAGATAATATTAAATTCTCTTCAAATTCATTGAATTGTATATTATCTAAGTTAATAAAGCTATTAATCAGCTGTAATGAGAATTTCATTTTTATTTTTCTATTTAATTAATGTTTATTATTTATGCTTTAGTAAATGAAAGGTTGTTACTGTTAGCATATCTTTCCATAAATCGCATGAATCTGTCCCATTTTAATGGGTTTTTTATTATATAGATACATTCAATACCTTGTGGTCTGCCATTAATAAATTTTGCGCTTACATCAGTTGTCACTATTTCTCCTTCTTCATCTTTTAAAAACATTCCTTTAATTTCTCCTTTTTCTTGCATTTCTGGTTTAATTATATCTGGTTGATTGAATCTAAATGTTGCAGTTCCAGTACTACCATCACGTGATCTTGTTAATTTAATATTTGGTATAGCAGTTTCGTTGATTCCTTTGATAAATTGAATAACAGCCATAGTATTGCCTTATGATGTTTAGTTAATAGTTTTGAGTTAATTTATAATCTGGGGTAGGAGGATTCGAACCTGCGAATGGCGGAGTCAAAGTCCGCTGCCTTACCACTTGGCTACACCCCAATGTAATAAATACACTTGTACAATAATTATTAATATTCTGTCAAGTAATTAGTTCTTTTTTAAATATCTTATATATTTTCTAAAGTTTGATATCTTAATTGTTTGTTGTGTTCTTGTTTGTAGCCATTTAATTGTTATTGATTTATCACGAATTTCATTCTCTCCTATAATCAAGCATATTTTTGCTTTCAATTGATTTGCTTTTCTTATTTGCTTGGATAAATTATTATTGCTTAAATCAAGTTCAAATTTTACTTGGTATTCTTGAAGGATATGTATAATGTCCCATATGATATCAACTGTGTCGAAATTTTGTGTTGCTATATATATTCTACTTTGTTTAACTTTTTGACTTAAATTTTTTTGCATTAAAATAATTAGCCTTTCAAGACCAATTGCCCAACCTACTGCTGGTATACATGGTCCTCCTAATTGTTCTATTAGATTATCATATCGACCTCCTCCACATATTGTGTTTTGTTGGTTTAGGTTTTTTGTCTTTATTTCAAATGCTGTGTAGTTATAATAATCTAATCCTCTTACTAACCAATTATTAATTTTATATTTAATATTTAAATATTCTAGATGGTTGCATATTGTGTTAAAATGTTCAAGCGAAGCTTTCCCTAAATATTCTTTTAATTTTGGTCCATTGTGTAGGATCTCTTGAGTTTTTAAATTTTTACTATCTAGTATTCTTAATGGGTTTTTATTGATTCTTTTTTTTGAGTCTGTATCTAGTTCATGTTCATATCTTTTTAAGTATTTTACTAAATTTGTTTTATATATTTCTCTTTCGTTTAAATTACCAATTGAGTTAATTTCTAATAAGTATTCATTATTGCATTCTATTTTGTTTAGTATATCAGTTGCTAATTTGATTACTTCAATATCTGCTATGGGCATATTGCTTCCTATGCATTCAATACCAAGTTGATGAAATTGTCTTTGCCTTCCTTTTTGTGGCCTTTCATATCGAAACATTGGCCCTAAATACCATAGTCTGTTAATAGACTGTTGTGTATAAAGCTTATTGGCGATACATGCTCTAGCTATGCTAGCTGTACCTTCTGGTCTTAAAGTGATATTTCTTTTTCCTTGATCATTAAAGCTGTACATTTCTTTGTTTATAATATCAGTAAAATTACCTATGCTTCTCTCAAATAGCTCTGTGTTTTCAATGATTGGTGTTCTTACTTCTTGGTAGTTATGTATACTTAATATATCATTGGCTATTTTGTATATTGATTGCCATGTTTGTACCTCTTTAGGTAGTATATCTTTTGTTCCTCTTAGCGGTTGCATGTTAATTTTTATTTCTTATTTTTTATTCATTATATATCGGGCAAGGAGGGATTCGAACCCCCGACACCGTGGTTCGTAGCCACGTGCTCTAATCCACTGAGCTACAAGCCCATCATAACAACATATTATCACTATATCAGTAAAATGAAAAAAATTACCTTATTCTTCTTGATATTTTTTAGATATATTTATATTTTATAAATATAATTAATATTTTGTTTTAATAGATACTTAAGGTAGATTAATTATGGGTAAAACGATACTTTATCAAGATAATGCTCGTAGAGCATTAGAAAAAGGTATGAATATTTTGTCTGAGGCAGTATCAATTACTTTAGGTCCTAAGGGTAGAAATGTTGTTTTAGAGAAAAAATACGGATCTCCTCAAATTATTAATGATGGTGTAACTATTGCTAAAGAAATTGAACTTTTAGATTCTATTGAAAATACAGGAGTTGCTCTCATTAGACAAGCTGCATCGAAAACTAATGATGTTGCTGGTGATGGTACTACAACAGCTACAGTTTTAGCTTACGCAATTGTTAAAGAAGGTTTAAAGAATGTTGCTGCTGGTTCTAATCCAATCGTCTTAAAAAAGGGAATTGATAAGGCAGTTAAGTTTATAATTAAAAAGATCGGAGAGTATTCACGTCCTATTACTAGTTCACGTGATATTATGCAGGTAGCTTCTATCTCTGCAGGTAATGATTTGTATATAGGTCAAATGATAACAGAAGCTATAGAAAAAGTTGGTAATGAAGGTATTATTTCTTTAGAGGAAGGTCAATCCACTGATACTCTTCTAGATATAAAAGAAGGGATGAAGTTTGATAAAGGATTTATTTCACCTTACTTTGTTACTGATACCTCTCGTATGGAAGTTCTACAAGAAAATTCCTATGTCTTGCTGACAGATAAAAAAATAACATTAATTCAGGAAGAATTATTACCAATTTTAGAACAAGTTGCTAAAACTGGTAAGTCTTTATTAATAATTGCTGAAGATATTGAAAAAGAAGCTTTAGCTACTATGGTTGTTAATAAATTAAGAGGTATTGTTAATATTGTTGCGGTTCGTGCTCCGGGTTTTGGGGATAGAAGAAAAGCATTATTACAAGATATTGGAGTTCTTACTTCTGGTGAATTAGTTACTGAAGATACTGGTCTAACTTTTGATAAAATATCTTTATCTAATTTGGGTATTGCTAAAAAAGTAAAGGTTTCAAAGGATAGTACAACTATTATTGCTGATAGTAATCAAGAATTAGTTCATATGAGGTGTAAAGAGATTAGAAAGCAAATTGAGGTAAGTAATAATAGTTATGATAAAGAAAAGCTTCAAGAAAGGTTAGCAAAACTTTCTAGTGGTGTTGCAGTAATTAAAGTCGGTGCTGCTACTGAAACTGAAATGAAAAATAAAAAATTACGCTTAGAAGATGCTATTAATGCTACTAGAGCAGCTATTGAGGAAGGAATAGTACCTGGCGGTGGTTCTACTTATGTGCATTTATCTAAAGAGCTTGCCTCTTGGGCAACTAATAATTTAGTTGGAGAGGAATTAGTTGGTGCTTTAATTGTTGAAAAAGCATTATCATTTCCTCTTAATAGAATATCTATTAATGCTGGTATTAATGGCCCTGTGATTGTAGAGAAAGTAAAACAGAATAGTTTTCCTATTGGTTATAATGTGAATTCTAATAAATTAGTTGACATGTACCATTCAGGTATTATTGATCCTGCTAAAGTTACACGTTCTGCTTTACAAAATGCTTCATCAATTGCTTCTATGATTTTAACTACTGAATGTATTATTGTTGATAATGATTAATAGTTTAATTTAATAAATACTTGATTAGAATGTAAATTCCTTTTTGTTTTATTAGCTTAGATATTATATATAAATTAATAATAGCTATATTATTGGTATCAATATTATATTTATTATGTAATAATTTATACTTGCTATAATATGATGCTTTTGTGAAATATCTATTATAAAATTTTTTATTGTATTTATTTATGGTATTGCATTTGTTAGATATTGCGTAATTTTTTAGTATTTCGTTTGCTATTTCATGTAGTAAATATTTTTCTATAACTAATTTAATTGTATATATATATTTTATTATTTTAATCAATTGATTATTTTTGTTAAGCTGATTTTTTTTTAAATTGTAGCGTATTGCTCTGAACTCAGCTATGTTTTTATTTTGTGTAAAGTATATATTTAGAGTTTCAAGACTTATTAATAATAAGTCTATCTTTTTAAAATAATTTTTTTTTTTATTCATTATTATTTGTCTGTTTTATATTATAAATAATTGCAATTTATTCTGTAAAAATTTAAATTGCTTAAATAATAAAGTGTATGTTAATTTGTACCTGCAAAGATAAAGTTTGGAAATTTCTCTTGTGCTTCGTTTAATGATTTGTTTTTGCCCTTTTCTTGCCAAAAGTTAATCACTTCAGTAGCTTTATTCAATAAAATGATTTTTTCTCCTTCTTTTATCCATGGTTTTGAATCTAATTCAGTTTTTAGTTGTTCCCATGCATCGTTTCTCGGCCAGAAAAAATATGATGTTAATGGACTAATGCTTTTACCAATTAGATGATCAATAGCTATTGCTACGTTGTTGTCAAGCCATAAAATTCTAAATGTAAATTTTTGCAATATTTATTCCTTATTTATCTATTGATAATTGTTTTTTATAATATTTTGAACAGTTTTTGTTATTTGTGCACCCTGTTTTATTTTTTCGTTTATTTTTATTATGTTTAGTTGATGATGTTTACTTAATGGATTATAGAATCCTATTTCTTCAATTGACTTTCCATCTCTTTTTTTTCTGCTATCTATCAGTATAATTCTATAAAATGGCTGTTTTTTTCTTCCTAATCTTTTTAATCTAATTTTTAGCATTATCTAATTATTTCATTACTGTTCAGTTTTATTTACTTGTTTAATTATATCATATGTTTTAAGTTATGTAATTGATTCGATTCTAATATTATTAAATATTACTGTTAAACATTGTAGGAAAATAATACCTAACATTGGTGACATATCCATTCCAAATATCATAGGTATTGTTCCCCTAAATAGTCTTAAATATGGATCAGTAAGTCTGTTCAGTGAGCAAAAAGGTTCATTATACCAATTTACTGTTGGTAGCCATGCTAGTGATAATTTGAGTAATATTAATATTAGGTATATTTCAGAGAAGTTTGCTACAGATGTAAATACTAGGTTTAGTGATTTAGTTAGCATAGTCATATTTAGGTAGTATTTTTATGTTACTTATTTTTATATATAATTGTTGTAGTGTAAACCTTTAATTCTGGATAATGATTTCCCATTTTATTTAAAGTTTCCTCGTTACTTATAATACATCCAATATTAATATCTTTACTATGTAAATTTTTTTTATCTTTTAAATATGTGATTAAATTAATTATTTTATCGTTGTTTGTCACTTTTTCTATTATTAAAATTTTACTGATTTTTACATCTATTTTTAAATTTTTTAGTGATTCTTCTATTTTGTCTGTACTTTGATAGTCAATGTTTATTATATTTATTTCTGGTAAAATTTCTTTAGTATCACTTATTATGTCATATGTATTTGATATGTTTGTTAATATAAAATATTTTTTTTTCTTATTAATGACGTGTATTATGTTGATGTTTTTTATTTGTTTAATATATATTTTATTTGTCTCAATATATTTTCTAAAAATTTCGTATATAAATAAAAATCCAATATATTTATAATGTTGCTCTTTTTTATTTAAGTGTAGATGTGCGAGTAATGTTTTAATTATTGGATGAGAAATTTTGTAGATATTTAATTTCATTCGTATACTTGTTTATTTTACCTTTTTTTGTCTTTTTAATTAAATTTTAATATTTTTTTATTCTAAAAATAAATATTATTTTTTTACTTCTATTTATTTATTAATCATGATATTTTTTTGTTCTATTTAATGAAATAAAAAAAAGGTATTCTTTAACATATGCTTTAAAGAATACCTTTTTTTATTTTATTGAGTATATTTTAATTTTATTATTAGTCTAATGGTCTCATTGATAGTACAGCTTCATTTTCTCTATTGATTCCTTTTTCGAAACCAGCAGCAGCAGCTCTAGCTCTGCCAGCGTGCCATAAGTGTCCTATAAATAAGAAAAATCCTAGAAAAAAGTGGGATGTTGTTAACCAACTGCGTGGTGATACATAGTTAACAGAGTTAATTTCTGTTGCAACTCCTCCTACTGAATTTAGAGATCCTAGTGGAGCGTGAGTCATGTATTCAGCAGCTCTTCTTTCTTGCCAAGGTTGAATGTCATTCTTGATTTTATTTAAATCCAATCCATTTGGACCTCTTAATGGTTCAACCCAAGGTGCTCTAAGATCCCAGAATCTCATTGTTTCTCCACCAAATATAATCTCTCCACTTGGTGATCTCATTAAGTATTTTCCTAGTCCAGTAGGTCCTTGAGCAGATGCTACATTTGCACCAAGTCTTTGATCTCTTACTAAAAACGTAAATGCTTGAGCTTGTGATGCTTCTGGTCCAGTAGGTCCATAGAATTCACTTGGGTATGCAGTATTATTATACCAAACAAAGTTTGATGCAGTTAAGCCCATTATTGATAATGCTCCTAGGCTATATGAAAGGTATGCTTCTCCAGACCAAACAAAAGCTCTTCTAGCCCATGCAAATGGTTTCGTTAGAATATGCCATACTCCTCCTGCTATACAGATAACACCCATCCATACGTGTCCACCTACTAAGTCTTCCATATTATCTACACTTACTACCCATCCATCTCCACCAAATGGTGATTTTAAAATATACCCAAAAATTACTGATGGATTTAGTGTTGGATTTGTAATTATTCTGACGTCTCCTCCTCCAGGAGCCCAAGTATCGTATACTCCTCCAAAAAATAGTGCTTTGACTACAAGTAAAAATGACCCAATTCCTAATAGCACTAAATGTATTCCCAGTATAGTTGTCATTTTATTTTTATCTCTCCAATCATATCCAAAAAAAGGAAATGATTCTTCAAGCGTATCTGGTCCTATTATAGAATGATATAATCCCCCAAATCCAAGTACAGCAGATGAAATTAGGTGTACTATCCCAATTACGAAATAGGGATAAGTACTTATAATATCTCCACTAGGTCCTACTCCCCATCCTAGAGTTGACAAGTGAGGTATTAAAATAAATCCTTGTTCGTATAAAGGTTTTTCTGGAATAAAGTGAGCAACTTCAAATAATGTCATTGCACCTGTCCAAAATACCATAATTCCTGCATGCGCTACATGTGCACCTAGTAGTTTACCAGAAACATTGATAAGTCTTGCATTTCCTGACCACCAGGCAAATCCTGTTGATTCTAAATCCCTACCTCCAACTAAGTTGTTATTATTAAAGCGCGTTTCCACGTGGTAAAACCTCCTCTGGGAATATAAAGTTTTCGTGAGGTTGGTCTTGTGCTGCCATCCATGCACGAATACCTTCATTTAATAAAATATTTTTTGTATAGAATGTTTCAAATTCTGGATCTTCTGCAGCTCTTAGTTCTTGAGATACAAAGTCATATGCTCTTAAATTTAAAGCTAAACCTACTATACCAAACGCACTAGTCCACATTCCTGTTACAGGGACAAAGAGCATGAAGAAGTGCAGCCATCTTTTATTAGAGAAAGCTACTCCAAATATTTGAGACCAGAATCTATTAGCTGTAACCATTGAATAAGTTTCTTCTGATTGCGTAGGAGTAAATGCTCTAAAAGTATCTGCTGCGTCACCATCTTCAAATAAAGTGTTCTGTACAGTTGCTCCATGAATTGCGCAAAGTAAGGCTCCTCCTAATATACCTGCTACTCCCATCATATGAAAAGGATTCAGTGTCCAGTTGTGAAATCCTTGTAAAAATAATAGAAAGCGAAAAATAGCTGCAACGCCAAAGCTTGGAGCGAAAAACCAGCTTGCTTGTCCTAGAGGATACATTAAAAACACTGATACGAAAACTGCTATAGGTCCTGAGAAAGCTATTGCATTATATGGCCTAATACCTACTAATCTAGCTATTTCAAATTGTCTTAAACAAAAACCTATTAGTCCAAAAGACCCATGTAGTGCTATGAAAGCCCATAATCCACCAATTTGGCACCATCTTGTAAAATCTCCTTGTGCCTCTGGTCCCCAAAGAAGTAATAGTGAGTGTCCCATGCTATTTGCTGGTGTTGATACAGCTGCAGTAAGAAAGTTACATCCTTCTAGATAAGAACTTGCTAGACCGTGTGTGTACCAAGAAGTTACAAATGTTGTGCCAGTAAGCCATCCACCTAAAGCTAGATATGAGCATGGAAAAAGTAGAAGTCCAGACCACCCAACAAACACAAATCTGTCTCTTTTTACCCAGTCATCAATTAAATCAAATCTTCCGCGGCTTTTTTCTTGTCCAATTGCGACAGTCATATTTCATTTCTCCAACGCCAATTAATTAAGTAAATATTTAGTTTGTATTAACTATGTATATTGTTCTATTTAATTTATATAATATTAATCAATTCATGATTTTACTTTTCGTTTCAGTTATATATTATTATAAGATGAATATGATTTAAATGATATTCTATTTTGAACTATTTTATTAGTTCTCTAAGTTTAATAAAAAGATTATTTTAAGTGTTAATTAATTTTTTCTTTAACTATGATTTTTTGAAATAAGTATCCAGTGCCCCTTGCAGTAAGAATTAAATCAGGATTACTCGGATCATCTTCTAATTTTGCTCTTAACCTTGAAATATGTACATCTACGACTCTTGTATCAACATGTCTTTCTGGAGTATATCCCCAAACTTCTTGCAATATCGATGATCTAGAAAATGCTTCGCCAGCTTTACTGATTAACAACTCAAGTAGACTAAATTCCATACCTGTTAACCTAATTCTCTCATGGTTTTTGTATACTTGTCGTTTATTTGTGTCAATTTTTAGAAAGCCTATATTAATAATTCCTGAATTTGGAATTGATGAGTTAATTGTAATCTTATCAATTCTTCTTAGTACAGAACGAATTCTTGCTTCTAATTCTTTTGGAGAAAATGGTTTCACTATATAATCATCAGCTCCTAATTCTAGCCCAGTTATTCTATCAGAGACATCTCCAAGAGCTGTTAACATTATAATTGGTACATCTGATTCTTTTCTTAATTCTTGGCACACTCCATATCCATCTAATTTAGGCATCATTACATCTAAAACCACTAATGTTGGATACTCTTTCTTGAAAATCTGTAAAGCCTCTTCACCATCAGAAGCGCTAATTACTTCATACCCAATCATAGATAGCCTAGTTTCTAGTATTCTTCTTATACTAATTTCGTCATCAACTATCAATATCTTTTCTTTGTGGTTATCCAATTTCTTACCTCTCTATTATAGAAGTTTTATATCTAGTGCTCTAATATTATTTGGTTTAGTAACTTTTGCGATTATATTATTCTTTTGTTCTTTAATCACAAAAATTTATTCTCGTTTTTGTCATAGTGGTTGTTTAAATTACTGACTTTTATGAATTTATTAATTATTATATTTTTATTCAAAAAAATGTGAATTTACTTGACAATTCTGATTGCAAAGTATTACAATTACTTTAGCTTTTTTAAATAGGCAAAACAACTCAGTGAAATCAAGAAAGTTTGTCACTGCAGTACCTTTTGTTCTTATATTCTGGATACT